ATGGAAATTAACATTTTAGGATTAATTGCAGTTCTATTATTTCTTTTTGTTACAAGTTCTTTTTTATTAATTTTATATGTTAAAACAGCTAGTCAACCCTCATAAACTTTTCAAGGGCTTATTAGCTTAGGCGAAGTGAACACCCCCCCCCCCTGCGGGGGTAGCCTTCCCGCGGGGTGTTTAAAAATTCTATTGCCAAAAATATTATTTTATTTTATATTTATTCTGTTTTTATGGGATATCGCCAAGTGGTAAGGCTGTGGGTTTTGGTCCTGCCATTCGGAGGTTCGAGTCCTTCTGTCCCAGATCTTAAAATTCGAGGACGACCGTCGATTATATCGGTCCACAAAGTATCCCCGCAAGCATAAGCGTATAATCCGCTCCTCTATCTTTGGGTAGCTTTAAAAAAGGGTAGCAAGGCTGTGCAAGCGCAAGCGGGGAGATAAGTAGATAGGAGAAAGGGGGGAAATTCCCTAGATAGCCCAGGAAGTCCGATCCGCGGTCTCCTAGGTTGTTACTCTCCTCCCGTCGTCCCCCGCTCTACTACAGCGTATACTCTTTTTTTCTTCTTTCTTCAAGGCTAGGATAGCTCAGTTGGTAGAGTAATGGTCTGAAAAACCATTGGCCACCAGTTCAAGTCTGGTTCCTGGCAATTCGCTCTTGTGGCGAAACTGGTAGACGTGTTAGTTTTAGGTGCTAATGCCTTAGGCGTATGGGTTCGAGTCCCATCGAGAGCAACTAAGTTCAAAAAAGTGAATAGCAAACTAGATTGAGGATGATAATAGTAGTAATAATTTGCCCCTGTCGTCTAGAGGCCTAGGACCTCTCCCTTTCACGGAGGAAACGGGGATTCGAATTCCCCCGGGGGTATAAAGATGTAGTAAGTTGTTCCGCCCCCTTGGGGGCTTAGTAATTTACTTGGCAGGTTGAAGTTGACTGGCCTGGAAGCAAAAGCAAAGGAAGCAAGCATATAACCCCGCTGGGCAAACGGGAGAAGAGGATGGAAGCAGGAGGCCCTAAATAAAAATAAAAAATAAGCTAGATAACCAAACCACCTAGATTCCAAAAATCTATGGTTCCCGGGCTTTTTCCTGAGAACCATAGATCTATTTAAAAATTGAAACAATTTTTGATTATAAATAAAAGATTCAGGTCGCTGAAGGCGTTTACCTAGTTTTCTTTTATCTTTTTCGGGCAAATAAGAAAGAAGTTTTTTTAAACCTAATTTTTTGCTTAAATAAGGTAAATCTTTAAAAAATTTTTGAGTATCGGGTTTTCTTCGTATTTTTTCTTCAGTTAACAAATTCAAAGAAGGAGAAAAATAATTTGGAATTTTTGGTGAATGAGCAAAAGGTGTTTGTTTGTAAATATCAAGAATTTCATAAAGAGCTCCTTTTAAAAATTCCCGAGGAATTATTAAATCTAATAGACCATGTTCAAGTAAGTATTCTGCGGTTTGAAAATTTTCGGGAAGTTTTTCTTGCAAAGTTTGTTCGATTACTCGTCGACCAGCAAAACCAATCAAAGCATTAGGTTCTGCAATAATAATATCGCCCAACATAGCAAAGCTAGCAGTAACACCCCCAGTAGTTGGTGAAGTAAGAATAGAAATATACATCAAATTACTATGATTTTGATAAATATTTAATGCGGCAGAAATTTTTGCCATTTGCATTAAACTAAAAATGCCTTCGTGCATTCGTGCTCCACCAGAAGCACATATTAACATAAGTATTAGACCCTCATGAGCAGCATATTCAATTAATCGAGTAATTTTTTCTCCAACAACAGAACCCATACTTCCCCCCATAAAATTAAAATCCATAATACCAAGTGCAACAGGAATATCTTCTAATAAACCAGTTCCTGTAATGACAGCATCTTGCAAATTAGTATGATGCTGTGCATCTTGAAGTCGAGAAAGATAGGATTTTTGGTCTTGAAAATTAAGTACATCAATAGATGAAACAGTTTCATCAAAAGGTTGCCATGTCCCTGGGTCAATTAAACTATGAAATCGTTCTCGACTGGTCATTTGTAAATTTGCATGACAAGTAGAACAAACATAATGATCTTCTTTTAAATGTTTAATATATAAAACTGCACCACATTGGTCACAACGTGTCCATAAACCACCTTCTTCAGAAGAATCTTTTTCAATCCATAATAATCTACATAGAAACATAAGACAAACAATTAAATTCTTATTTTTTTAGTTATCCATTATATAAAAAATTTGATATTTAGTCAACTACTCTAAAAAAGTCCAACTGAATTTTTGAAAAACGTTTACCAGAATTCATACTCGGGGCGTTAGTTAGAGCAGAACGTATTATATCGATTTCTCAAAAGATTATGAAGGTCGAGATATCACCTCCTGCCAGCCCCCTAAGGAAATTTTTGTCTAGGATTCCTTATTCTTTAAAAAAATTTCTTCAATTTCGTTTTTTATTTGACTTGTTGTATACGACGTTTGACATTCCTATCAACCCTTGGGTTAAAAAACCAATCAAAAAGTTAATCAAGCATGTGACACACGGGGGGGAGAGGACTTTATTCGAAAAAAACTACAGACGCTATGGGTAGATAGAGGACGCTGTAAAAAAACTCGGAGTGGGCGCTCTCATTCCCCAGGAAAGCTTGATGCAAGGTTCGATTCCGTTTATTAGAGAGACCTTGTTTAATCTGATTAATATCTAAAGAATTATTTTTCGCGAAGCCTTGATGAAGATAAATTAGTCTTAAATTTCAGAAACATAAATATGAACAACAGTTAAGGGCAAAAATATACAAATAACTAAAAGCCGAGTTCTTTGAAGAAAGATTATCATTTTTAATAATCATAAATTATTTTATATTGATCTTCTAATAAAGAAGGATTGAGAAATTCTTCTAAGTCGTTTTTGACGAATAAGTTTCAAGTCTTTCGTTTCACCTCGAATTTGATCTTTAAAACTAGTCAAATCTTCAATAAGGGTTAAAGCTTTTTGTTTTTTTGAATAAAAGTTGAATTGTCCTATTCTAATGATTTAATAGGATTTAATATAGTTTCGTTTAATTCAAATATTTGTTTTTGTTTAACCTTTTGGGACTTCATTAGCAAAATAGATTAAGTAAATTTTACTGACTGGGCCAAAAGTCAAAATTAACCCCCAAGACGTTATATACTCTAGTCAAACCCTGGATTTTTTCTAAATCACTTTAAGGCCTTTCCACTATATTGAAAACATAATGTGCTTTTCTTTTTAATAAACATTTTTGAAGTCTTTAGTTGCTGAGTTAACTCAATTCTAAATTTGATATAGCCCAAAGGTTTTTCAACTAACCCCGAAGGTAGGCGCGGAGTTTCCAGGAGCTAGGCACCCGTCCGCGGAGGGGCGTCCCACTTATTCGCTAATTCTTTTCTTTAATATAATCCACGTATTGATCATAGATATACTTCAGCCTCAAAAAACTTCCCCCGAAAACTTATATTTTATACTCAAAAAATAATCCACCGAGTTTCTATTTTCTTAAACTAAGATTTATTTAAAATGCTCAAAACCGCCTGTATAGCCCTTTTCTTGAACCTCTCATTTTATGTAAAAGTTTTTTGAAACGCATCCTAGGAGCCAACACGGGTTTCGAATTTCCTAAACTTTAAGAATCCATTGGCCGAGTGATTCCCCTCGGGTTACTTTGTTTATACTATTCCCTAAGCTTATACACTTATCCTTCGGATTATTTCTTTTATGCTTTATTCACTTCACCTCCCCTACTAGCTTCTCTTTGCTTACCCTATTCGTCCACTCGTCCGCGGAGGTATAACTTTTAATAAAACGAAAGCAAGAATTGATAAAATATTTTTTTAAGAAAGGCTGACTGGATTGATATAAAAGGAGAAAAAAAAAGAATTAACAAATCGGAGAGTTCGATCCTGGCTCAGGATGAACGCTGGCGGCATGCTTAACACATGCAAGTTGAACGTATTCTCAGCCCCGAAGGGGTTGTTTATTCGTGGCGAACGGGTGAGTATCACCTAAGAACTAACCCTTTGGACGAGAATAACTTTTGGAAACGAAAGCTAAAACTCGATAATGTGTTTATCTGAAATATTAAATAAATGCCAAAGGACAGGCTTGGGTCTGATTAGTTTGTTGGTAAGGTAAGAGCTTACCAAGACCATAATCAGTAGCTGGTCTAAGAGGATGATCAGCCACACTGGGACTGAGACACGGCCCAGACCTCTACGGAGGGCAGCAGTGAGGAATTTTCCGCAATGGGCGAAAGCCTGACGGAGCAATGCCGCGTGGAGGATGAAGGCTCTTGGGTCGTAAACTCCTTTTCTCAGAAAAGAAAAAAATGACGGTATTTGAGGAAAAAGCATCGGCTAAATAAAATTGGCCCTTTAAAGAATAAATTCTTTATAGCAAACTCGGCTATAACGGTTAAACCCTAACTTTGTTTAGTGGGTAATACCGTGGGAAGTTTTTAAACTTTTGAACATATGGAATTAACTTTAACATTGAAAGAACACTCAATTATTTTAGGAACTCTTTTAGGTGATGGTTTTTTACAAAAGAGAGCTCAAAAAGCTAGACTTCGGATATGTCATTCTTATAAACAAAAACAATATGTCGACTGGAAATATCAACAACTCCTTACTTTGTGCCAAAGGACAGCTTCTCCTAAAAGTCAACAACGTCCATTAGGGAAAGCTTATTCTTTTTCTACACAATCGGAGAAAATATTACTACAATATCATTCATTATTTTATAAAAAAAATGGTTTGAAAAAAATTGATAATGAACTTATTGATTATATAAAACACCCCTTAAGCTTAGCTATTTGGTGGTTAGACGACGGAAATGCTCGTAAAGATTGTGCTGCTGGTCGTTTAGCTACTTGTGCTTTTAGTTTAGGAGAACAAAAAATTTTGCAAAAATTACTTTTTCAAAATTTTCAAATTCGGACAAATATTGTTCGGAATTCCATTAAAAAAAATAAAGTTCAATATTATTTATATATTCCTAGTCAATCATTTTTTCAATTAGTTAATATCATTAAGATTTATGTTCAACAAATTCCTACTATGGAATATAAGTTAGGAAAACCCCGTAACGACTAAAGATTAAAATTATCTGCGATGAACAATTAGAATAAAAAGATGATTTTTAGAAATCTGCGATTCTTTGTTTATAATACGCCGAGCTCTAATTTATTGATTAGATGATGGTATAGTCTATGCTCTAAGTAACTAGAGAACTTACATGAACTTCGTGCCAGCAGCCGCGGTAATACGGGGGATGCAAGCGTTATCCGGAATTATTGGGCGTTAAGGGTCCGAAGGTGGTTTTTGAAGTCTACTGTGAAAGTCCAAAGCTCAACTTTGGGAAGTCAGTATGATACTCAAAAACTTGAGATAGATAGAGGTAGAGGGAATTCTCGGTGGAGCGGTGAAATGCGTAGATATCGAGAAGAACACCGGCGGCGAAAGCGCTCTACTGGGTCTATACTGACACTCATGGACGAAAGCTAAGGGAGCCAATAGGATTAGATAAATTCGGCCAAGCTCCAAAAAAAAAGGCCAGAGGTGTCCTGCTATATTGTGAGATATAGTTTGTATCTAGCTATATCGGGGAAGGTATTTAAAAAAAAATCTTAATCCCGAGGGAAGTTTTTAAAAAACCCCGTAGAGACTATGAAATTAAGTAGATAGAAGATATGTTAGAATTTGTAAATCTTAGGAAAAAAAAATTTTCACAAATATCTTTGTCAGATTCTTGTAAAGCAATTCTGTTAGGTTCTCTTTTAGGTGATGGAAGTTTAAAAATTTACAAACCTTATAAGAATGCGCGATTTTGGATCAGGCATTCTATTTCCCAAAAAGAATATTACAATTGGAAAATTAAAGAATTCAAAGAAATAGGGACAAAAAAATCTAATCAACTCCAAAAACCTAGTGGTTTTAGTCAAAATAAAAAATTACTTTTTCAAAGCGCTGCTAAAGAACAACTTACAGAAATTTATAATATTACATATAGAAAAAATCGTCTTCGAATCAGAAGAAAATGGCTAAATTTTTTAACACCATTAAGTTTGGCTATTTGGTGGCTTGACGATGGAAGTGTTATTGATAATGGTCGCAGAGGTGTTTTTTGTACAGATGGGTTTTCAAAACAAGAACAGGAGGTTCTCAAACGTTATTTTTATGTTGTTTGGAAAATTGAAGTTCATATAGGTGTTTTAAAAAGATTCTATAACGGACAACATAAAAACTATTTTCGTCTTTATCTAAATAATACATCTTTGAAAAAATTATTTCGTATAATAATGCCTCATATCCCTATTTCTGATCATTTAATGTCATCTATGCTTTATAAATTTTGCTTATTATACAAAAATACTGAACTTCAAGAACGCTGGATTTCTGAGATGCTTTTTGGTTTTTCTAATTGCACAGAAAATCTTATCCGAGAAACAATTCAGTTACGAAAAACTCAATTAAAAAATTTCAGAAAATGATATAGTCCATTTCAGATTGAAAATTATCTTTTTTAATCTTTATAATGACCCTAGTAGTCTTAGCTGTAAACGATGGAGATTCAGTTTTGGTTTTTTATCAGAACTTAAGCTTACGCTTTAAATCTTCCGCCTGGGGAGTATGCTCGCAAGAGTGAAACTCAAAGGAATTGACGGGGGCCCGCACAAGCGGTGGAGCATGTGGTTTAATTCGATGCAACGCGAAGAACCTTACCAGAATTTGACAGTTCATTGGCTTTTTCTTGAGAAAGAATTAGTCCTTTTTGGAACAATGGAAACAGGTGGTGCATGGCTGTCGTCAGCTCGTGTCGTAAATACTTGCGACCTAAAAAAGTGATTTTTTAGAAAAATCTGGCTCATAACGGTAAACCCTAAGGTTTTCTACTAAGGGAATATCGTGGGAAGTTTAGAAAGATATATTAAAACAAAAAAAAAATGATATGAAATATTAATATTAATATTATTTTTGCCCTTTTATGTACATACAACAAATTGTTATTAGCTGTATTTTAGGAGATGGTTATTTAACTAAATCTGGATGTTTGCAAATTGAACATTCTATTAAACAAAAAGAATATATTTATTGGAAATATGAGAAATTGAAAACTATAGTAAGAAGCGAGCCTGTACAAGTTTCTAGATATGATAAACGTACAGATCGTATATATTCCAGTTATCGTTTTTATACTAAAGCTATTTTCAAAGATTTACGTTCTATTTTTTATCCTACTGGAAAAAAGATTATTCCCTATAATATAGAAAAAATTCTAATATCAAATCTTGCTTTGGCTATTCTTTATATGGATGATGGTGGTCAGGGTGGAAATACAAAAAAAGGCGTAATTATAAATATTGCTGGTTATGATTTACAAAGTAGAAAACGTTTACAATTAGCTATTTCAAAAATTTATAATATAGAACTCAATTTACATAAGAACGGTCAACTTTATATTCCAGCAAAGTCATATAATCATTTTTATCAATGTATTTATCATTTTATTATACCGTGTATGCAATATAAGCTTTCTATAACCCCGTAACGACTGAGGAAATTTCAGAAACTTTTATTTTTTGAAAAAGTACAAGGCCTAGATTCTTATCTTAATAAGAGTTAGGCCACACGCCAGCTCTTTTTTTATTAAAAAAGATGAAGGTATAGTCTAAACTTATAAGAAATTATGAGGTTCAACGGAGATGTTGGGTTCAGTCCCGCAACGAGCGCAACCCTTATCATTTGTTATGGCCCCTTTGAGGGCTTACTAATGAAACTGCCAGCCAAAAGCTGGAGGAAGGCGAGGATGAGGTCAAGTCAGCATGCCCCTTATATTCTGGGCGACACACGTGCTACAATGGTAGAGACAAAGGGAAGCTTACTTGAAAAAGTTAGCAAATCCCAAAAACTTTATCTCAGTTCGGATTGTCGGCTGCAACTCGCCGACATGAAGTCGGAATCGCTAGTAATCGCCGGTCAGCCATACGGCGGTGAATACGTTCCCGGGCCTTGTACACACCGCCCGTCACTCAGGCAAAGTCGGGTGCACCCAAAATCAATGAACTCTTAGCTGAAGCACCGCCTTCGGCTTATGAGAAGTTGCCTAAGGTGAATCTGGTAATGCCTGAGAAGTCGTAACAAGGTAACCGTACTGGAAGGTGCGGTTGGATAACCTCCTCAATTTTTAATAAAATCTTCTAGGATCCCCTTGAGGGGCCCTAGAAGATTCGCCTGCCCAAAGGAATCTGACCTAGAGGAAGACAGGAAAATAAAATGAACTACTTTAGTTTATTTTTTAATCTCAAAATGTTGAAATAAAACCCAAAGGCTTTGGATTGGCTTAATAGATAGCTCTGAAGGTAGGGTACTCTTCCTACTCCATTGTTTATAGTTAATTTATATTGGACCTTTGAATTATATTAAACATAAAATTTCTATTTTTTTTTTTTTAATTCCTAGGACAAAGTGGATCCGAATCCATCCGACAAAAATCAGAAGACCTTATTTACTTTTTTTCTTCCTTCTAAAAGGCCTCCCTTTAAGCATAAGCTTCGAAAAAAGACAAATCTTCACGCCGTACATCTTGAAACTTGAAACACCCAGCCCCCTTTGAAGCTGAGTGAGATTTACTCCCTCTTGTGCTCTGAGTTCAAAAGGACTGCGGGCTTGTATCTCGGCAAGGTCTCTTGAAAAAAAAAAAGGATTTATAATAAAGGTTCAAGATAAATGAAAAAAAATAATTATGTCATCCACAGAACAAAATACAAGATTTATAATTGATACTATTTTAAAAAATGAAGGTTGGATTTTAGATATCCATAACAAAAAAAAAATGTATTTTTCAAGATTGATATTTTTCAAATTTTACAGTGTGAAGCATTAAAAAATTAAAAATTAAGACCTGATTATGTTTTATTTGATAAAAATAAAAATCCAATTGCTGTGATTGAAGCAAAAGCTAGTGGAAAGGATTTAAATAAGGCTCTAGAACCAAGCAAAAAAGTATGCTATCTTATTAAAAGTACCATTTATATTTGCTATGAATAATGAATATTGTCAAACAAGAGATTTAAGATTTAAGAAACCTCTTATAATAGACAATAAAGAGGTTACCGAACTTTTAAATTATAATCTCTTAAATAAGTTTATTATAGAGAATAGTAATGAAATTTATACTATAGAAAAAAAAATTATTACATCACGAAAGCAATTAGTTCATATTTTTTCTACAGTTAATGATAATTTAAGGTCAGAATGATAATTTAAGGTCAGAAAGAGTACGAGCAGGATTCGATAGATTATATGAATTCGCTAATGTTTTATATTTTTCCCTACATTTAAATCTTTAAAGCTTGAAATGTAGGGAAAAATATGGTTATCTATTCCTAAAGCGGACAAGTTGAGGACAAGTTATTTTTTATATATCTACCTTGGGGGGTGGAAAAGTCTTTGGGAGGTTCGACAGTCCAAGGGTATTATTTAAAAACTTCGGCGGACTTCCAAGTTTTTTGCGTACCTGAGGAAATGCGGGAGAGCATTGGGGCGAAATACCTTTATCCAAAAGATAAGGGTCTTCAACCCACTTTATTAATGCCAGGTTTTGGTATTATAGAAGGAAAAAAAATAACTTCAGAGCAACTAAAAATCTTAGAGAGCAAAGGTCTTGCCCTTGTAGAGGGTCAAAAAAGTGTTATAGCTCTTTGTTCTGCTGGATTTTCTGTTTGCTCTATAGGGGGTTGTAATGGGGGACCCGAAACTTTGAAAATTTTAGAGGGTTGGGGTATATCTAAATCTATGGTAAAATGGGTTTTCCCAGACACAGATGTTTTATATAACCCCCAGGTTACCCGGGGGTATGAAACATTATTAAACACACTTCCAAATGTAACACTTTATGTTTATCCCCCACAAAGTTTTTTATCAAAATCTAACGGGCTGTATTTAGATAAATCGAGCCCAGACGATTGGATAGAAGAAGGGTTCACCTATAACACAATTTTTAGTAAATGTGTTGAAGTAAATATTTCTGAAATAAATAAATTTCAGGAAACTTATTTTACACATACCTTAAAAAGTATTTCTAAGCCCAATAAATTCAAAGAGGTCAACGATTGGTTGTACTCTTGTTTAGAAGGGCGGTTAATTTATTGTTCCGAAACCTCGGAATATTTTTTTTATAGTGTAGCACACGGGTTTTGGGATTCTTACGATGGCAAAACTCTGATAGACTATATTCTTCATGAGGCGGAGAGCGTGCCCTTTACTTATGGGGCCATAGAATCCGCTCTAAAAATAATTGGACCTAAATTTTTAAAATCTCAAGAAGAAATCCAGGTTTTATTTTCTAACAATAAGTATACTGGGTTTCAAAATGGGGTTTGGGATCTAAAAGCAAAAAAACTTTTGGATCACAGCCCAGAGTTTTATTTAATAGGTGTTCTGCCATTTAATTTTATTTATAGAAACTTTGAAAATATTAATATTCAAGAAGTCTGCCCCAAAATTTGTAGTTGGCTGCTAGATAGAGTTGGTGAGGAGGAAATATATGCTAATATTCTTATATGTTTTCTTTTAGCCGCTATTCTGAATATAAATAACCCCGAAAGGTTTTTATTTCTAACAGGATATTCAGCTAGTGGAAAATCAACCACTTTAAAACTTTTAGGTAGGGTAGTCCCCCCTAGAAGAACCTACATAACAGGGGTGGAAGGTTTAACAGGCACTGTTTTTGGTTTACAGGAGCTAACTGGCTTGCAAAAAACTTTAATTATGTGCCATGACGTAGGAAACTCTGTTCCGCCTTCTTTTGTAAACTTATTAAGAAACCTTGTCTCTTCTGGGGAGACCCAGAACGTTCAACGTAAAAATAAAAACGCCGCCCCTATGCGGTTTGAGGGCATTGTCGCTCTAGCATCTAATAAAAATCCGTTTTCTCATCAACAAAGGGAGGGTATATTAGATCGAAGAATGGTTTATGTTCCTTTTATAAATAGGGTGAAAACCCAAAAAATCCAACCCTTTGATAAATTGTTTCCCAAGGAGGAATTAGAGGCACTTGTCTCCTTTGCTGTACAACAAAACCCAGAAATTATTCTTTTATTTTTACGACAGGTAAACTCTAATCCATTAGTAAGGCAACAAATGTTGGAGTCATTCCAAGATAACACAAAATCCCTCCACTTGCAAAATTTTATTGACAGCAATTTAATTTTCAATGTGGGTTCCTGGACCCCTTTGGGCTCCATGAAAGATCTTCGTTTAGCTGGAACAATTTATTGTAGATATTTGGAATACTGTGTTGCTGAAGGATTAAACAAATCTGATATATTAGGATTTGTTGGGTTTCACCAAGAACTTTTACCTTTAATTCAACGTATACACCCTACTTGGGAAATAAGTGAAGCCCGGCGTAAGTATACAGCGGATAAACTTTCAAGTTTATATGACCGTAAACTTTCGGGTATACTCAACATCAGATTAGGGGAAAATCTTAAGATAGATTTTGAGGAACCTTTTGAAATAGGGGAGTTCAAAAACCAACCTTGGTGGATTAGGTCAACCCTAGAAACACCTTCTAGGGGACAAGTAGAGGACAACTTGGGGACAATTGAGGAAAAACCCCTAGAAGATATTTCTAGGGGACAACCTGGGGACAACTTAGGGACAACTGAAGAAAACCCAGGTATTTTAGATAAAATAAAAGAGATACAGTTTGGCGATGATTTAAAAATTAGCTGTATTAAAAAGCTTTTATTAAATATACCTTTAGCTAAAGAGCCTGTGGTACATATTGATCCAGATAGTGCTCTCTTATCACAATTATTTAGTGAAAATTTAGTTATCTCACTAGATACTGAATTTACCCAAGAAGGTTTGGCATACATTCAAATAGGGTTTTTACAAAACCAAACTGTTTGTATTTTAAGCTTTTCAAATAATTTTGCAGGTTTTGAACGAATTTTTTTAGAGTGGTTGACCCAAGAAGCTTTAATTATAGGTTTCAATATGATATCAGACCTTAAACAACTTTGGAATAAGTTTAGTTCTCTGCCACCAACTAGTTCACTCCTAGGTAAAGTTTTTGATCTTTATCTTTTTTTAAGATTTTTGCACAACGGCTATAAACATCAAAATTCATTAGCCGCATGGGCTAATCGTATCTTGGGGGTAGAGATGGAAAAATCATTACAGACCACAAATTGGTTTAATACCCCTCTTACAGAGGAAATACAACAATATATGGTGGATGATGTATATATTTTACATAAATTGGTAAACTTTTATCAAAAAACATCCGATTTATATTATGTAAATTCTTGGATTTCTGGTAAAAAACATAATTATTTAGAGGCTTCATATTCCCAGGACCAGATTTTAATTCCACTTTTTTTAAAAATGGAGTTAAGGGGTATTTGTATATCTCTATCTAGTTTAGAGGCCTGTGCAAAGGTCCAAAAAGAAAAACGATCCAAATTGTTGGAGGTGTTAGGTTTAAGTTTAGAAGAAAGCCAATCCGCAATAAAATTTACTAATTGGTTAAGGCATACAATGCACCCTATTTCACAATTGGCAAAGGATTGGCCAAAAACCCCGTCTGGCAGCGCATTGGCAAGGGGAAGTGAAACTATAAACACATGGGTAACCCAACATATAGTGGACCCTAGGTTTCAGGATAAAGATATTTTGGAGTGGTTAACCAATTATTTTTCTTTTAGTTCTCTATCAGGTTTTATAAAATTTGTTGATACGGTGAAAAAACAAGTTTTTGAAAACAAAATCAAACCTCGATGGAATATTATGGGGACAGACACTGGAAGAATAACTACACAAGAACCTGCACTCCAAAATACCCCTAGGGACCCTATGGCACGTTCTAGTATTATTCCTGACAAAAAGGGAGATGTTTTCGTCATTGCCGACTACAAGACGATAGAGCTGGCCATTCAAGCTGTTATCGCAGACGAAGCAAATATGTTAAAGGTTTTTTTAAATAGGTTGGACCTACATATTTATCTTGCTTCAAAGGTCTTAAAAAAATCTTATGAAGATTTAATGGCCCTAAAAACCCAGGAAGAGACTCAAGCAGAATTTAAACTACTTAGAACTCAAATGAAACCTGTAAATTTTGGTAAAATTTATGGAATGAGTTATAACACTTTGTGGAGAAGATTCCTTGCTCAAGGCCGTAATATAAGTTTAGAAGAAACTAAACTTATTGATGGTGTATGGAACGATACGTTTCCAAAAATACAGAATTATCAAAAAAAATGTAAAACACTTTTTGATAATTCTATGGCCCCGCTAAATGTGCTAGGGGGTACCCATTACATCACAAGTCTCTGCGGTAGAATTCGGCGGCCAGAAATACTTCCTAATAAAAAACCATTTTTAAACTTTACTCAAATTATTAATTTCCCAATTCAATCCTCGTGCACAGATTTTTTAAAACTTTCTTTAAGGGTTCTGGACCACGAAATATCTTTCAATAAACTCCCAGCCAAAATAGTGGCCTCTGCCCATGATGAGATTATTTTACAATGTTCTCAGGAGCACGCCAAGGCCGTTGAAGAAACTGTTAAATCGATAATGGTTGCTTCTGCCCAATATATACTGCGCCCTATATTTCCCAATGCCCCTATAGAGGTAGATACAGCTATAGGTACAAGTTGGGCGGATAAACCATAGAAACACCCTCTAGCGGACAACCTGCGGACAACCTGAGGACAAGTTAAGGACAACCTGCGGACAACCTGAGGACAAGTTAAGGACAACCTGCGGACAAGTTAAGGACAACCCTATAATATTTTTCTGGGGTGGAATATTGTTTAATTTTTGTTATAATATATATGCTAAATTAATTAATAAAAATATGCCCTTAAATTTAAAGGATGGAGATCTAATTTTTACAAAATTTAAGTACTTGGTTGGGGATAAACCCCATTACTTAAATTTATCTTTTAAGGTTTATTCAGGAGGTGATATTGACCCGAAACATTTTTTGAATTTGGTTAAAGAAAAAATTTTTAAAAACCTTTTTTTTACTATACTAAGTCCTCAAATAACCCCAGAGTTTATTTCGTTCTCTGCCAATAGCCAATTTGGTCGTGATGCAGAGATACCAGCTATACCTACTATACCCTCAAAGTTTGGTGAAAAAATAGATAATAAACATTATTTAAAAATATCTATTTTTGAAGTAAATAAAGCTATCCCCCAAACAGTCAATATATACGGGATTCGTGAAAACTTAAATTTTAATATTATTTTGGAAAATTTAAAAGAGGTTATTTTTCCTGAAATTGTTTTATCAAAAGATAATTTAAATGGGGTTGCTGAGGACAAGTTAGGGACAAGTGGTAAAGGGGATATAAAAATATGTTTGCGGGGTTTAGAGACAGTGGAAGTATTGTCAACATCCAAGATATTTTAAGTTTTGGACTTAAAAAATATAAATACTCTAACTATGAATAAAAAGTTTATAAATTACCTAGCAGAATTTTTGTTGTTAAATTATCAATATAAATCAGGTTCTCGTGTACGGCTGAGATGGGTTTACCTAAATTTTATTAATGTGTTGGAAAAAGAAAGTTTTTATAGCAATACCTACCCCTACAAACAGTTCCGTCATGATTTAGAGGAACTGGCAGGTTTATTTGGTATAAAATCAAATTTTATAGAACATCGTGTACAGAATACACTTTATGTTTTACACCTTCAAGAGAGGCTGGATAACAGCATCATACCCCTCGTAAAAGAAAAGGGGAATCTTAAGTATGTTAACTAAAATAAATAAATTTTTAAAATTAAATCGCAAAACTGCTCGTATTCAAACCAAGTTAATTAACCAAAAACCTTTACAAGAGGCTCCTATAGATAGAGGAGATATTGTTTATTCTACTGATGTGGACCTGGACAGGTTATTTTTGCCTAATTGCAATATTCAAAAAGATTACGTTCCACCTTTTTATCAAGACGAATTGGACATTAAGCAAAGTTTAGTAAATGATTGGGAAAGCGTTGCTTCGCCCCCTGAGCCGAGCCTGGGAAATGGAAAATTAGATTTGGATGCTGCACATAAGCAATTCAAAGAAAATATGTCGGCGGGGGCGCGGGAAGACCTAGCGGATACCACTGCTTATCAGCTGTATTTGGAAAGAAACCAAAATAGAAATTTGTTGTTAATAGATTCTCGTTTATTAGGTCACAGAGTGCCTTGGTCAAAGATTGACCAAATCGATGTGGGTTTAGAAGCTGAAATCGATGCTAAATTAAGTTCACAAAGTTTTGAACGTGTGCAAGCCTCTGTGGCCCGAGAAATTGCTTCAGCTATCCGACAAGAGGGAGCTCTAAAAAATATTAGGGACACCCGTTCTCAGGTGACGGAAAACTTAAACCAAATGCTTGAGGATGAGATTTCGGGGCAACAGCAAATTGTTGATGATATTCGTTTTCAGGAAATGGACCATTATGTTCACCAACAAATTGACACTGCTACACAGAAACACCTTGATGAGTCCTTGAAATTAATAAAAAACCATCTAAATTCATTAAAACCAGGACAACTAAAGGAAAGCCTTAATAGTATAGGTATTGAACCCCCAACACCTAGGTGTACCTCTAACCATTTACCTCGGGGATCCGTTTATTTAGGAAAGGACAGTGTTTCTGACTTTTCAAGTAATGATGGAGATGGTTTTGAACCTCCTGGGAATGGCGGTGGTGGTTCTAATGGTCCTGGGGATGATGACTTTTCAGGTGATTCCCCAAACAGTCCTGGTATGGGTTATTATGCTTTAATGATACTGTTTTGGGGTACACTTCTTTCTACTTTAAAAATTATCTCTTCTTTTATAATTGGTAAACTGAACTTTAACAGTTTAAATTTACTAGACCTTTTAGAAAAGTGGCTGGGTCAAGAACAAATTGAAGATACACCATCAGAGGATTATAAACCAGAAGAACACCCAAAAGTCATTGTGCGTAAGCTCTCCCTGCGTAAGCTCTCCCTGCGTAAGCTCTCCCTGGGTAAGCTCTCCCTGCGTAAGCTCTCCCTGCGTAAGCTCTCCCTGCGTAAGCTCTCCCTGCGTAAGCTCTCCCTGCGTAAGCTCTCCCTGCGTAAGCTCTCCCTGGGTAAAGCGTCCCTAAGGACTAGACTACCTTCACTAGTACCTTTAGTGGTTGCAGGTACAGGTCTTGTTGCTTGGTCTTATTTGCTATCACCTGAAAACTTACTAAGGTGCTTAAATCTGTTTTTCAACCTGTCAGCAATGCTGGGGCGTTCTTTCGGGAGATTACTATTATATGTAATTCCTCAACCGCTTCAAGCGGTGGCAATTCTATTAGGTAATGGTGTAGCCCAGGTGTTTAGTTTCACAGGAAGAATACTTATTCCAGCCATTATGTTAAGTAGAACCCTAATGGTTCTAGGTCTAAAACTTTATGTACTGCTTAAGCTAGCTACTTTCGGGGTTGAACTCTGTAGATTGTTTTCTATCCTTTCCCCTCCTTGGTTGAAAAAAGGAGTACAGCAAGCAGTAGAAGCGGTGGAATCTTCAAATCAAATTGAACCTACCTCTTCAATTACTGAATCTCCTTTTTTATTCGGGTTTTTAAAATCTGTGGTTGTTTTTTTATTTCCTTTTGTTCCTTTGCCAGAAAATAAAGGATTAAAACTAGCTGGCTGGGCTTTATTTATGTTTCTGGTCAATAGAGACACAGTTTACACAACTGTCCTTGTGGATAAATTACTAGAATATCCTTCAGTTGTTAAGCTTTTGTCTTGTGTCTTAGGTAGATTTGCTTGTATTTTTATTACAATCAATTTATCTAAAGAATTAAAAGAAAAGGATTCCAAATTCATTATTTGGTTATTTTATGGTTCCCTTTATTATTATAAGGTGTTTGGACTGGCTTTGAGTGCTAGTTCTAATTTGCTACCTGTTTAAAATTTAAAATGGAAATTAACTTTTTACCGCAAATTTTTATATTTTTAGCCTTTTGACTAGAGCTCTACAACCACCTAACAACCTCACGACCTACAATCTCACGACCTACAACCTAACGACCTACCACAGATACTTGAAGGAGATAATCCGCCCGAGGCTGAGGCTTATGCGGAAGAACAGGTAGTTGTTCCTCCTCGTCGTTTCGAGTTTTATTTTTTTGAAGAGGGGTTCCGGGCTTCATATTCATTCCCCCGCAAGAATGGTGCTGGTGGGGGTGAATGGTTTTTTGGGGTTTTGTTGTTTCTTGTAGGCCTTGCAAAAGTTGTCGCATTTTTTTAAAATAAAAAAACAATTAGTAGTAGTGTTGAGCCACTTTTTAAAATTGAATCAAATGAAAATAAATCTATTGAATCTATTGAAATTGATTCAGATTAAATTAAAAATTAAATTTATGGCTTTGTTTGCTTTTCTGGGAGCTTTTATCTCAGGACGTTTTTTTTTTTGTTACCGGTTTAGCTAATACGTCCCTCCAAGGGATTTATTAGCTAATCTTCATTATTTTTGTTTAATTTCTGTACAAGGTTATTAGAGGCCTTTTATTGATATTGAAACCTCCTAGATTATTTTTTAAAAATGCTCATAGAGTCTTGTTGAAAAAACTCGCTGGTTCCATTTTATGTAAAAGTTTTTTAAATGCATTATAGGGGCCTATACGTGCGTCTATGGCCATATTATTAATTTATTTCCTCTTCGGATTATCCTATCCGCTTCGCTTATGTTATTTCACTCCAATTGCTTGCTTTAAAGAAAGATTCACTTTTGCTTTTCTTGTTTAGACGATGACGCCTTCGGCGACCTTTGTTTACGCTCTCATTTATCTCCCTTTTCCTCTTAAAACAGATTTCTTCCTATTTTTTGTATTTGACCACTTTACCTCGGTTAGACCTGAGCTTTCTAGCTTTTTCTCATTTTTATAAAGATCAACATTTTCTTTCACAGACATTTCAACCTTTACCCTCTTTTGTTTATCTTTTCTCTATAATGTATATAGGTTATTTTTATGGATGTTTTGTGAAGTTTCTCACTTACCTCTTGAGAGGTAAGAGAGAGTCTCTTAAATTTTTATTTTCAGAGATTTCTTTATTTCTGTAAATTTTTATTGAACCTTCGCCAACTTCATTTGTTGTTTACTCCGAATAATGCCTTGAACATACAATGAATGCTCCTCAAAACACCGCGCTGGCTTAACCTGTGCCCTTGGCAGTCGATCTATGTCTTGATCAATCACTGGGTTCTCCAAAACCGCTTCTAAAAGATCTTTAATCCAGTAATTCGTGTTTGGTTTTTGAGAAGATTGTCTACGGCAGGGTAGGTTGTGGAACTCATCGGCTATTCGTCTTAAATCTTTACTAAAGGCGAATATTGCTTCTCTACGACCTTCAAGTGCTTGGCGTTTCTTCTTAGATGGCAATTTCCCAAAAAGAAGATGGCACAAAGGATTTTCCCCCATAGGACACAAAGCCCATTCGTGGTCATTATTCTGGCCTATTCGCCAACCGATTCTCCAACTCTCGGAGGAAAGTTCACTATTTAAATATTTAACCTGCTTCGCCTAAATAGTAGGAATTTTCTTTTTCAAGGTTTCAGCAAAATAATAGTGAGCATTTGAAACTTCCATAAAAACTTCTTTTAACAGGTGTTTCTGCGATAGACTGACCCTCTTGGGCTTCTTTCCATTTGAATTTTTATTTAAACCATTCTCCAAAGAATCACTACTTGAAGAAGCACCAGAAATTGATATTGAAGGTGATTTAGATTTATCTCTACCTGATTTTGAGGGTTTATTTTCCCTCATATACTTCCGATGTTCTGACAATAATTGGGTCCTTGGTAATTGGTCTAACTCTTGCTTCAGAGCGTTATACAAAAATGTTTCTATATTCTCAGCCTCGGCAAAACCTTCTGAACATTGTACTTCCAGCCGAATTTCCTTAGAGTATCCTTCATCTTTTTGTTGTTGTTGTTTCTTTTCGTAAACCTTGCTCTTGCCTCCGACCCAACTTACATAGTTACCCCTTGTTTTGGAGTCGCCTTTTATACGAGCCCTATCACCTGTATCGTTCTTTTTTTGCATTTTGTTGAATGATTTGCTAAAATTATAGTATTGTTGGTCTAATTCATCTTGACTCACTTGTTTTCGTAATGTCAAATGTCAATTGAGCATCAAGACGATTTATTTTCCATATTCCTAATAAGATATTTTCATGTTTTAAAAAATTTTTTAGGAATAAGTGGGCTATCTTACCTGGGATATCCAGAATAAAATCAGTGCCATTCCCGTGGGCATTTTTACGCTGTCCCACGAAAAAATTCTGTTTCTCCCCGTTTATTGAAAATGCCCAACCTTTATAAGGAGGGCCAAATTTACGTTGGCTTTTTTTGCCAACAAATGAAAAAAACTGGCTTTTTTTTGTTTTCAAAAGCCCGAAGGCATAAGTTATTAAACTACGGGTCTTCGAAGTGACCCGTAGATAATCTGTTTGAATCATATTTATATTCCCTCTGATTTCATTGAGTTTTCTATGGAAATTCATTTTTAACGGACTTTCTTTTTGTTTATTAAAAATTAAGAATATTTTTTTGAAAAAATATTAACCACTTGAATTTTATTCCCTTGTTTGTAAAATAAATAATTGTTTTTTGATTAGATACTGAAGGCGTGACTTACCTAAATTAAGTCGACTTGTTGACAAAAATAACTACCTTAAGAAGTCAAAACTTTTATTTCAATCCAAAATATTTGGACCATAAAGAATATTCTAAGGAATAGGCTAATTCTATTAAATATTGATTTTGCTTTCTTTTAGAAGCTGCTTCAATTAATAAACAAAAGCATTGAATAACTAGTTCTAAATCTAAACGAGCGAAAAATTTTAATTTATCGCTTTGATAGGCTTGCTCCAGAACTGTTACTAGCCCTCCTAGGGCTCCCCAGGTTGGTCCATGGTGTGAGCCAGCTTCCACTGCAATAAAATGATGAGGTGGATTCAGTTGTATAAATCCAATTAAATTACCTTCCCCATCAAAATGAAACGAATCTTGAGCCGAAAAAGCCATAAAAAATAGAAATTAAATTTTGAACTTTCTTCCAAAAGCGGAGTATTTTATTAGTTTCAGGCCCTCGCCAAAACGCCTGATGGGTTTTATTATATTCTTCGATTTTATATATCTAATTAAATATATATTATAATATTCTTAAAATTATATTGTGAAGAAAAACCTGAAATAAATGAATATTGATACATTCAATAAATGTTTAGAAAAATTCAATTCAAAATATAAAACGAATATTTTTTATAATTCTAAAATTCAAAATCCAGAAACATTACAATCGATTATTAATAGTTTAGATAAACTCACTCTTTACTACAATTGAAACTGATATAAAGGGTGATGCTTTTGAATATTTTTTACAAACAGCTACTTCTTCAAACAATGATTTAGGTGAATATTTTACTCCTAGACATATAGTTAACAATATGGTGAAATTAGTCAATCTTAAATTTAGAGAAACTGTATATGATCCATTTTGTGGTACAGGCGGTTTTTTAACTCAAAAATTAAGATATATAAAAGAGAAAAATATTATTAGAAATAAAGAGACGGATATCTTAAAAAATCATACTATTTTTGGTAGAGAAATTAATAGTAATGCTAGATTATATAAAATGAATATGATTTTACGAGGAGATGGGTATAGTGGTATAACTCAAATAAATAGCTTAACAAATCCAGTTAAGAATAAATATGATTGTGTTCTTACTAATATGCCTTTTTCACAAAAAATAGTTAAGAAAATTTGAAGAAATAGATTTAATTTCCCTATTATATAATAACAACTTAGGGAATAAAAATAAAAGTGGAGATGGTGTTTGTAGGGTTTTAATGCTTTAAAAAAAGGTGGTCGAATGGCAATAATTGTTCCAGAGGGGGCCCTTAGTAGAAAGATTGAAAGAGAAGTAAGAAAACATTTAATAAAAAATTCTATATTAAAATGTTTTATAGCATTACCAAAGGGAGTCTTTTTGCCCTATACTTCTATTAGAACATCTATTTTATATTTTGATGATTGTCATAATGGGGAAACAAATGATGTATTATTTTATGATGTCCAAAATGATGGTTTTAGTTTATATAACAATAGGAATAAAATTAAAGAAAATGATTTGGGTAAAATCAGTTATGACTTTATTAACGGTAAGAATTTTGATGAATGATGACTATAAAGAATATGGATTTAAGAAAATTAACATTAAAGATATAAAAAATAATGATTATAAGTTAATATGTGGTATGTGATATGTGATATGTGGTATATGGTATGTGGTACAATAGTATCTATAATACTAATAATGATGTTATAAAATCTAAATGGAATATGGTTCCATTAAAAGATGTTTGTGGTTATGAACAACCTAATAAATATATTGTGAAAAGCACTAGATATAGTGATTTATATAAGACTCCAGTATTAACAGCTGGTAAATCCTTTATTTTAGGATATACAGATGAAGATGAAAAAGATAATATTTATGACTAATATCCTGCAATATTATTTGATGATTTCACAACCAGTATAAAATATGTTTATTTTCCATTTAAGGTGAAATTCTCTGCTCTGAAGATTTTTAAAAATAAAAAAAATATAGATATAAACTATCTTTATTATGCTTTAAAGGGTATGAAATTTGATTATTCTATTCATAAAAGATATTGGATTTCTGAATATTTCAAAATGAAAATTCCATTACCACCTTTAAATATTCAAAAAAATATAGTAAAAAAATATCAAGATGAAAATAAAATTAATGAAGAAATTTGTAATATATGGAATAATATAATTATAATGAAGGGTGAAGCAGCTGCCGCCCAGAGGCTTTAGACTACAAACAAAAGCTCATCAAGAAAGGACGACTGGATTGTTCTACCAATTTGAGTAAGAGAGCATAAAAAACGAATCGAAAAAAACCACTGCTTTTGGTGGATACCTAAGGACTCAAAGATGATGAAGGGCGTGTTAACCTGCGAAAATTTTTGGTTAGTTGGAAAAAAACTTTAATCCAAAAGTTCCCCAATGGAGCAATCCTTAAAACTACTGAAAAAATTCATAAATCGGTAAGAAAAAACTTAGTGAACTGAAACATCTTATTAACTAAAGGAAAAGAAAGCAAACGCAATTTCCGAAGTAGCGGCGAGCGAAATGGAAAAAGTCTAAACTGATCAAATCAGGGTAGTGGGACTTTACTTTTACACCAAAAAAAAAAAAAAAAACAAAAAACAGCTGAAACCTGTACCAAAGATGGTGAAAGTCCAGTTTTATTCTTTTTTTTCCTATGTGAAGTATCCCAAGTAGCTTGGGGCACGTGGAATCCCTTGTGAATCAGCGAGGACCACCTCGTAAGACTAAATACTCTTGAGTCACTGATAGTGAAAAGTACCGTGAGGGAAAGGTGAAAGAGACCCCCTGTCGGGGAGTGAAATAGATCATGAAACCTGAAGCAATCAATCTGTGGGAGGATATATTATATCTGACCACATGCCTGTTGAAGAATGAGCCGGCGACTCATTATTTTTGGCTTGGTTAAAGAAAATTTCTGTAGCCTGAGTGAAAACAAGTCTGAAAAAGGCAAAAAAAAAGAGTCAAAAATTATGGACCCGAACCCGAGTGATCTAACCATGACCAGGAAGAATCTTGGGTAAAACTAAGTGGATGTCCGAACCGACCGATGTTGAAAAATCGACGGATGAGTTGTGGTTAGAGGTGAAATGCTAATCGAACTCGGAGCTAGCTGGTTCTCCCCGAAATGCGTTGTGGCGCAGCATTTATAGATGTACCTGAATAGGTAGAGCACTGTTTCGATGCGGGCCAGTCAAAAGGTACCAAATTGTGGCAAACTCCAAATTATTCAGATTTATACCTATAAAAAGTGAGACTTTGGGGGATAAGCTCCAAGGTCAAGAGGGAAACAGCCCAGACCATCAGTTAAGGCCCCTAAATAATAGCTAAGTGTTAAAGGAAGTTTCCATGCTGAAACAACCAGAAGGTTCGCTTAGAAGCAGCTATCCTTGAAAGAATGCGTAATAGCTCACTGGTTATTTCTTTTGAAGAAAAAAGCGTGGATGCGCCGAAAATGTCCGGGACTAAGTTATTTGCCGAAACTGTGGCCTTATTAAAGGGGTAGGGGAGCGTTCTGTTATGAGGTGAAGGATTTTTGAAAAAAAATGATAGATCGAACAGAAGTGAGAATGTCGGCTTGAGTAACGAAAACATTAGTGAGAATCTAATGCCCCGAAAGCCTAAGGTTTCCTCTTCAAGGCTCGTCCAGAGAGGGTTAGTCAGGACCTAAGATTAGGCTGAAAAGCGTCATCGATGGAGAACAGGTCAATATTCCTGTACTTATTTTTATTTTGAGACAAGGGACGAAGGCAACAAGTTCAAGCTCTTCAAATGGTTCAGAGTGGAAATGTTTAACATATGGTTCGAAAAAAAAATCGAACTTGGGCAGAAAAGGTGGATGAGCCCCCCCCAGGGAGCAAAACCGCCGCCTGGTCAATATGAAGACATGATACGTTATTTGATAAATTTATTTATTAAATAATTTGAATTTTGTTATACTTCCTAGAAAAGCTTGAGACTCTTATAATAAAAATAACCTGTACCGTAAACCGACACAGGTGGGTAAGTTGAGTAAACTCAGGGGCGCGAGATAACTCTCTCTAAGGAACTCGGCAAAATAGCCCCGTAACTTCGGGAGAAGGGGTGTATTTTTCTTTTCTTGAAAGAAAAATACCGCAGTGAATAAATTCATTGAACTTTTTAACAAAAAAATAGGTCTCCGCAAAGTCGTAAGACAATGTATGGGGGCTGACGCCTGCCCAGTGCCGGAAGGTTAAAGGAATTGGTGAAAGCTGATAACTGAAGCCCCGGTGAACGGCGGCCTTAACTCTGAAGGTCCTAAGGTGGATTGCTGCCTTACTCAGCTGTGAGGCTGATATTTATACTTCACTATATGCGAGAACATGCTCAAAAGCTATAAATACACCATATTTTATTTATAGAATATGTCGTAAAAAAGTTATAGACATGGGGACAATTCGCAGGAAAGACTAGTAAAACTAGAATCCTCAGAGACTATACGTGAAGCTACTAAAAATTATAATTTATGGAAAAAGGTTGGATTGTTGGTTTTGTAGATGGGGACGGACATTTTGGTTTTTCAAAAGATTATAAAAGATTTTATTTCGTAGTCTCCCAAGATAAAAGGTCTGTTTCTATATTATATGAATTTAAAAATTTTTTTAAATGCGGCTCTATTCATAAAGCAGGTGCTAATATGAGAGAATATAGGGTTTCTTCTAAAAAGCATTTAATCGAAATAATTATCCCATTTTTTGAAAAAAATATTTTACAAACATCAAAACGACATAGTTTTGAAAAATTTGCCAAACTACTAAATTATTCAGTTAATTCTATTGAATCTAATATTGATTTATATTGGCTTATAGGATTTATAGATGCTGAAGCAAGCTTTGTTTGTTCAATAATAAATAAAACTATTCGACCTCAATTCATTATTGGTTTACATCAGATAGATAAAAATATTTTAGATAAAATAAAAAATTATTTAACTTATGGTATTCGATATACTAGAAAAAATTCTATTGAGATTTTTCAAATTAGTTCAAATCAAAATATGTATAATTTTTCAAAAAAAATTATACTTACTAAAGGATTTAAAGATCGTTTAAAAACACATAAACGTATTAGAGCTAGAAAATGGTGTAAAATAGTTTTTCTAATGCAACAAAAACAACACAAAAATGTTGAAGGTTTTGAAAAAATAAAAAAATTATATGAAAAATTTTAGTAGAAGATAGAGTCCGGTCTATTTTGCAAAAAGTAGAGTAAAAACAATTTGATCTTTTAAAAGATTATTATTATTTTACGTAACATAAACAAGCGAAATTCCTTGTCAAGTAAGTTTTGACCCGCACGAAAGGCGTAATCAAATGAATACTGTCTCAGAGAGAGACTCGGTGAAATAGACATATCCGTGAAGATGCGGATTTCCTTACATCAGTACAAGAAGACCCCGTGAAGCTTGACTGTATCTTGATATTGGTTTCCAGTTATTTTTGTGCAGTCTAGGTGGGAGAATAAAATTTCATCATTGAGAGACCACCCTGAAATAACTAGAAATCTTAAAGTGATTCCTTGAAGCAGGACACTTGACAGTGTCTGGAGGGCAGTTTTTTTGGGGCGAAAACCTTAATATTGGGGTCTTTACATAGTGATATGTAAATAAACTTCGAGCTATATGCTGGAACTTCCGTTTCTTAACTCTAATAAAACCGTTACATATTTAGATTAAAGAATGCAAAGTTGATTAATAGAAAAGATGTTTTCTTTGTTTGGTCAATAAAATTTGATCAATAAAAATTATCAAATGCGGACAATCAGCAGGGAAGTTTGGCCACTTCGCGGCTGTAACCCCTCAACGACTAATACGCTCGATTTCTAATATTCATTAGCTAAGGCCGCTCCGCGGCCACCTTTGATAGATAAATAGAAAAAGATATAGTCTGAACTTTCTGGAAACAGAAAGGTGAGCTTAATATTGTAAGCTTTGGCTTTCTCTTAGAGAAGGCGAAGCCCCGCTTGCGCTTGTTTAAGCTCCCTCTTAAATTTCTAAAATATAAATAACCCCCGAGGAGGCCTTAAGCCCTAGGGCTTAAGCTCTAAAGAAGGAAAAATGATAAAAAAAGCTCAAAGGAAGTTTGAACCTCAAAAATTAAGTGAATATAAAAAAAGTTTAAAACTCTCTTCTAATCAAAAACAAATTTTAGTAGGTTTACTTCTAGGTGATGGTCATTTAGAAACACAAAATAATGGTCGAACTTTCCGATTGTTTATTGAACAAAGCGTAGTTCACGCTGATTATTGTGATCATTTATATTCTATTTTTAGTAATTGGGTTTTAACACCGCCAAAAATCTATACACGAAAAAACGGATTAAAATCTAAAAGATTTAAAACATTCAGTCATTCTAGTTTTCGTTTTTATGGTTTTCAATTCTATGAAACTCTTCCAGGAACAACCCCCAAAAAACGAAAAAAATTACCTAAGTTAATTACTCGTTGGTTAACAGCACAAAGTGTAGCTTATTGGTTTATGGATGATGGATCGTGGAAGTCTAAAACAAGTTATGGAATAATTTTGAACACTCAAAATTTCTATCTAAAAGAAGTTCAAGTTTTATGTAAAATACTAAAAAAAAAATGGGATTTAAATTGCTGGCCAAGAAAACAAAAAAATAAATATTATAATACAATTTATTATCAAATATATATTTCAGGGTCTAGTTGTAGTCAATTTGTGCAACTTATTTCTCCATATTTAATAAATTCTATGTTTACTAAACTTCCTCCTCTTTATTTAAAAAAAGTTAAGAGAACATTCTTGCCTAAAAGGTAACGGAGGTTTGCAAAGGTTTCCTCAAACTGGACGGAAATCAGTTGTTGAGTGTAAAGGCAAAAGGAAGCTTGACTGCAAGACTTATAAGTCGAGCAGAGGCGAAAGCCGGCCTTAATGATCCGACGGTAACCAAGTGGAAGGGCCGTCGCGCAAAAGATAAAAGTTACTCCGGGGATTACTAATATTGTCCCGCTTTGTGGTAACACATTGAATAAAAAAACTAGGTGAATTGCAAGAACGCTAAGTGTTTATTCATATGCTAACTTGCAGCGAAGCTTATCGAAAGAAGAAAAAATAATTTAATAATTTAATAATTTAATGTAGATAAGAACGTTCAACGACTAGAGTTTAATAGAACTTCTACTATAAAACTCCACGAGCGCCTAGCAACTTCTAGGAAAAAAGCCCTAAGGAAGGTATAAAAATGAATATCAATAGAAACCAACGTTTCAAATTATTATTTGATACACTTGATTGGACACAAACCCAAAAAGATATTCTTTTTGGAACTTTATTAGGAGATGCAAGCCTCCAAACTCAAAATAAAGGTCGAACATATAGATATAAATTTTTACAATCTGATATTCATAGAGAATATTTTCATCATGTTATTTATCAATTAAAACCATGGATGCATAAAAACTCTCATTTCAATCTAGAACGCAAAGTCTGGGAAAATGAAACACTTGCACACAGCAAGTGGAATTTTTGGAATCATATTTTTTATGAAACAAATAAAAATGGTTTGAGAAAAAACAAATACCAAAAAACCAAGATTTAGAACTCTATTTAACTCCAAACCCCTAGGGGTCATTGGTTTATGGACGATGGTGGTCTATTAGCTTCCAATTCCAAAGCTATTGTATTTTATACACAAGCATTTACAACACAGGAAGTAAAGAGATTAGGTGAATTTTTATATCATAAATATAGTTTAGAAACTTGGGTTAAATTTAATAAACAAAAACCTGTATTAGGGATATCGGGAAAAAGCTTTGAAATAACTAAAGAATTAATTGGTAAGTTCATTTATCCGTGTATGCAATTAAAATTTCCAACGAATCGAATTCGTCGAAGTCGAAGTTGATGACATAGTCTGAACTTTATGGAAACATAAAGAGGTTAAAGATAAAGTGCTTTAACGATAACAAATTGAACAGGCTTATCTTCCCCAAGAGTTCACATCGACGGGAAGGTTTGGCACCTTAATTTAGGGGTCGTATTTTATAAATAAAATATGTAAATTTGGCTATATGCTGGAACCTCCGTTCACTTAGTTTCCTTTACAAAGTGATTAGTATCTTTTGTACTTTCCTTGTTAAATAAGGAAAGGTAGTACAGTAGTACAAAAGTGCGGACAATCAGCAGGGAAGTTTAGCCGCGAAGCGGCAGGAAACCCCTCAACGACTATACGCCAAACATCCTTAATTCATAATAAAGAAAAGGATGATGATATAGTCTGACCTACTAGGCGACTAGTAGATTGTTTTGACTTTGTTTTTGACATAGTCAAAATAAGATTGAAATAAATTGAAAACTGAACTAAAAATTCATATGACACTAACACAATTACAAAAAGATTTAATCTTTGGTTCTCTATTAGGTGATGGTAATCTCCAAACAAGCTCTAAGGGTAGAACATGGAGATATAGAGCAATTCAAAAAAGTGAACATAAAGAATATTTATTTAATAAATATGAAATATTAAAAAACTTATGTGGGGTTACCACTGTTCCAAAAGAAAATGAAATTTTAGATAAACGAACAAATAAATTAATTAAAAGATGGTCTTTTAATACATTAACAAATACTTCATTAAAATTTTTTGGAAATCTTTTTTATAGATATGATTCAAATGAACAAAAATGGAGAAAAAAAGTTCCGTTTAAAATACAAACTTTTTTAAATCCTCGAGCATTAGCTTATTTTTATATGGATGATGGGGCTTTAAAATGGCTTGGTTATTCAAATGCTATGCGTATATGTACTGAGAATTTTAGTCTAGAAGATATTAATCGTATCAAAAATGCATTAAAAAACTTGTATAATATAGATACAAATTTAACAAAAAAAAAATTAAAAAATGAAGAAATTCGTTTTAGAATTTTAATACCTGAAAAAAGTAGTAATTCTTTTCGTGAACTAATAAAACCATATTTAATAGAATGTATGAAATATAAAGTGTCTGATGGAAATTATGGTCATCTTTAAATTAAAAGTTCAATTTTAACATAGTGCGATGTTGACTTTTCGCAACCTGGGGCGGTAGTATGTCCCAAGGGTTGGGCTGTTCGCCCATTAAAGCGGTACATGAGTTGAGTGAAGTTCTGAGCTCAACTGAAATTTAACTATATGCAGGAACCTCTTCTTAAAGAAGTAACTTACATTCAAAGTCATTAAATTTTTAATGTTTATAACTTCGTGAATGTAAAAAAAGTGCTTACATGGAGAAAATCCGCAGGAAAGACTTGAAAGACTTGAAAGACTGGAAATTCAAGAATCCTCAGAGACTATACGTTAAACAAAATAAAAGGGAAATATAAAAAATAAAAAATCTCAAAGAATCATGAGATATACTAATAAGGATGATTATGAGTGGGTTGTTGGGATGATTGATGGTGATGGTTATGTAGATTTAGAAAGAACAAAAAAAGGTAACCACTTCTATTATAGGCCTGTACTAGCTATTACACAAAAAGAAATAAAGCTTTTATATAAAATAAAAAAAATTTTAATTGTAGGTCGAATTTCAAAACGTAAAGATGGATATTATCATTATAGGGTCCGAAGCCGAAAACTTTTTGAAGAATATTTAATACCAATATTTGACAAATATCCTTTTTTGAGCAACAAAAGAATACAATTTAAGCTTATTGTTCGAGGTCTAAAAGTCTTAAAAAATTATTCAAGTAAAGATGGAGAAAAACAACAATGTTTAGATAAATTAATCCAATTAATCCGAAAAGCACGTCTTCGAAAAATTTCTAATACTAAACTAATATCTCAAGCCTGGTTTGTTGGATTTTTTGATAATGAAGGTCGCCGAAGGCGTCATCTAGGACAAAAGGAACTTCTTATCAATATAGATTTACTATAAAGATCACTCAATCTTCAATACATTATTCTTTGCTTAGATCTATAAAAGATCTATTAAAAATAGGGGATATTTACAAAGAACGTTTTTCCGAAAATCAAAAAATTTATTATTGGGGAGTTACAAATCGTAAAAAATTAAATAAACTAATAGATTTATTTAATAAATACCCATTAAAATCAGAAAAACAGATTAAGTGGATTAAATTTCTAAAACTTTTACGTATTCCACCTACATCCGAAAAAGCAAAACAACGAATTCATCGACTCTTATTATCTTTTTAAACCATACAGTATATCAATTACATATACCCCCTTCTTTATTTTGAAGATAGAGTCCCAACCAAATTGAAAAATTTGGAGAAATAGATTTAAGGAAGTATTTAAGAATTTCAAAATCTATTCAAGAAATCATGTCAGAACGTCGTGAAAGTCTCGCGACCCCGCAAAGTAATTTGCGAGAAAAAATTGCCTCATATCGGTGAAACCCTTTTGACTTAGAGAAAAGCGGTAACCCCGAGGGAAGTCAACATTCAATATAGGAAAAAAATTGCCTATGAAAATACAAAATAAATGGAAAAAGCTTAATATGAAAATATCACAAGAATTACGTGATATTATTCATGGGTATATTATGTCCGATGGTTATCTAAAAAATAATGGTATACTGACAATTGAACAAGGTAAAAAACAAAAATCATTTGTTTGTTGGTTATATAAAAAATTTGAAATTCTGAGAAGTGAAAAAAAAATTCGTTTACGTACTCGCTTAGATAAACGAACAAATAGAGAAACTTATTCTTATATTTTTAATACTCGAGCTTTGCTAAAAGGTTTTCATCATATATGGTATAAACCTGTAAAAAAAGGTGGTCGAGTTATTTTTCAGAAAAGATTACCAAAAAATATAAGTTGTTTTTTTTCTATTCCATTTATAACTTTATGGTTTGCTGGAGATGGAACAAAAATGATTGGGCAAAAAGGTGCAAAATTTGAAGTGACAAGTTTAACAAATGAAGAACGACAAAAACTTCAGCAACTTTTTCAACAAAAATATAATATTTCCGCCAAAATTCTTAGAGCAGGTCAAAGTCAAAAAGGAACCATTCAATGGACATTATCAATACCTGCACCAGAATATGATAAATTTCGAATTTTAATTACTCAGATGGATTTAATTTCAAATCTTTTTCCTTATAAATTATGTAAAAAAAATAATGTTTGACCCCGTAACGACTTTGCCATAAAAAATGGCAAGATAATTATTCTTCCTTCGTAATTAAGTATAAGTAATAGTGATTATAATACGGCAACTCCTTTTTAAGGGATGAAAGTATAGTCTATGCCTTCAGTAATGAAGGATAGTCATAGAGACAGTTTGGTCTATATACGATGTAAGCGTTAGAATATTGAGAGGACTTTTCCATAATACGAGAGGACTTGGAAGAACGTACCCCTGGTGTACCAGTTCTTATACCAATGGGACGCGCTGGGTAGCTATGTACGGAAAAGAGAACTGCTGAAAGCATCTAAGTAGGAAACTTACCTCAAGATAATTATTCTCCATTAGACTCCGGTTAGATAAACCGGTTGATAGGTTTTAGGTCGAAGATTTGTAAGAATTGGAGCCAAGAAATACTAATGATCGATTGTTTTTGATTCCGAATTATTCTAGTGTCTATACTTGACTTGATTGGAAACACTTCAATCCTTTTCGAATTTGACAGTTCAACAATCAAGGGGTTTTTTGTGTACTGCAAGGGCTGCTTTGTGGGAAAAAACACCTGATGCTAGGGGTAAGGTTTTTGGGGATATGGCGGAATTGGTAGACGCAACAGACTTAAAAGAAAAAAAAACTAAAAAAAGCCTTTTTGAGCCTTAGTAAAACCTAAGTGAAAGCTCTCAAACTCAGAGAAGCATAAAGTAACCCTGAGCCAATTCAAAATTTGGAATTTTGAAAGGTGCAGAGACTCGACGGGAGCTATCAAAAAAAAATATTGATAAAGATAGAGTCCATGGACAATGGAATTTATTTCAAAGTCTAAGAAAATTTGTTGGTTCATTGAACCGTGAGGGTTCAAGTCCCTCTATCCCCATACAGAGACGAGGACCTCCTGTAAGCAAATAGTAGGGGAAGGAAAACACCTCCGAAGACGAACAGAACACCCAGCGCTCAAATTCCAGAGAGGCCCCTATAGGGTAATATGCTATGTTTTGGCAAAGGGTCGTTGCCCGAGTGGTTAAAGGGGGCGGATTGTAAATCCGCTGGCCACGCCTACGCTGGTTCGAATCCAGTTCGACCCAGGAAAGGTGACAGAGTGGTTGAATGTACCAGTTTTGAAAACTGGCATAGCTAAAAACTATCGGGGGTTCGAATCCCCCCCTTTCCTAAAATAGGAAAATGAGTTATCCAGGAGTATAATAATAATTGACCCAAAGTAGCGGGATAGAGCAGTTTGGTAGCTCGCAAGGCTCATAATCTTGAGGTCATAGGTTCAAATCCTATTCCCGCACTCAACGAAATCAAACCATTCTTATGGGAAATGAAGCTTCTTTTATTATTGTCTTTTTATGGTGTCTTTTATTAAGTGTAACTGGTTATTCTATTTATATTGGATTTGGGCCTCCTTCAAAAAAACTTCGAGATCCTTTTGATGAATCCTAAGGACAATAACACGGAGTGAGTTGGTTTAGTACTAACCATAAAGAACGAAGTACCTCCCGCAAGGGCTCTATCCTCTTGTCCCGTTGTAGTGGGCTAACTAGATTATAGGTCTCAAGGAAAAAAACCTTTAAGCCTTTATTTTTATTGAGTATCTATCTAAAATTTGATAAAATGATTTTGAATTAGGCACTAATATCTATAATGCTATTTATATTCCAGATGACTGAATTCTTTTTGGCTAAATTGCCAGAAGCTTATGCTCCTTTTAGTGCTTTAGTTGATGTTTTACCAGTTATTCCAATACTTTTCTTTCTTCTAGCTTTTGTTTGGCAAGCTTCTGTAAGTTTTCGCTAAAAAAAAAAAAAAATATACATGGACTCACAAATTATTTTTCAACTTCTTTCTTTATTTCTTGTAGTTGCGGCAGGTCCACTTGTTATTTTTTTACTCGCTTTTAGTAATAGTAAATTGTAAATAAAATTATGCAAATTTCTGAAAGTCAGATTTTTATAGCTTTATTTTGTGCATTAATAAACGGGTTTCTTGCTTTAAGATTAGGAAGTAGTCTTTATAGAAATTAATATAATTTTTTCATAATTTTGGTGTTCCCTCCCCCCTGGGGCTGGAACACCAAAAACAAAATTTACATTAAAATAACCCTAATGTTAAAGAAATATCAATAGGTAAGGTTGCACCAATACCAAGCCAAATAGCAACAACAGTACCAATAAAAAAAACTGTTGTTGCCACGGGTCTTCTAAATGGATTTTGGAATTTATTAATATTTTCTATAAAGGGTACCGTGAGCAAACCTAAAGGAACCGATGTCATTAAAAGAACTCCTAATAATTTATTAGGTACTGTTCGAAGTATTTGAAACACAGGATAAAAATACCATTCTGGTAAAATTTCTAAAGGAGTTGCAAAAGGGTTTGCAGGTTCTCCCACTACAGCTAAATCAAGAATAGCTAATCCAATAACACATGCAAAAGATCCAATAATACAAACAGGAAAAATATAAAGAAGTTCATTAGGCCAAGCAGGTTCACCATAATAGTGATGCCCCATCCCTTTAGCTAATTTTGAACGTAAGAAAGGATCTGATAAATCTGGTTTTTTAGTGACAGCCATAATATTAATGTATATATTCAAATTTATTTTTTTTTTGTAAAAGGCCTCTTTTTTTACTTTTATTTATTAATAGGGAAACCTACTAGAGAGGCCCAGAAATACCTTGTTTTCTAATCATTAAAAAATGCATCAGCATAAAAACAGCTGTAAATAAAGGTAATAAAAATGTATGTAAACTATAAAATCGAGTTAAAGTAGCTTGTCCAACACCAACACCACCTCGTAAAAGTTCAACTACAAAACTCCCTATAATAGGTAATGCGTCTGGGACACCTGTAACGATTTTAACGGCCCAATATCCAACTTGGTCCCAGGGTAAGGAATACCCAGTTACACCGAAAGAAACAGTACAAATTGCCATAAAAACACCTGTTACCCAAGTTAATTCACGTGGTTTTTTAAATCCTCCAGTTAAATAAACCCGAAAAACATGAAGAATCATCATTAAAACCATCATACTAGCGGACCACCGATGAATAGATCTTATTAACCATCCAAAATTCACTTGAGTCATAAGATATTCAACAGAAGAAAAAGCTTCTGCTACTGTTGGGCGATAATAAAAAGTCATTGCAAAACCAGTAGCTACTTGAACTAAAAATAATGTAAATGTAATGCCCCCAAAACAATAAAAAATATTGACATGAGGGGGTACATATTTACTTGTAACATCATCTGCAATAGCTTGAATTTCTAATCTTGATTCAAACCAATCATAAATTTTTGAGTTTGCCATAAATTTTTGGGAATATTTTTATTTTAATGCCGCCTCCCCCTTCGGGGGAAGAAGGGTTGATCATCACAATTAAGCTCTTTTTTGATTGAACCAAAAAGTCAGACTATTTTTCGGACTACCATGATGCTTTTTTAACTCCAGGTAAAAAACCGAATAAAGCCATTTCTCGTAAGAAATGTCTTGATATTTGAAAATCACGGAAAACTCCTTTTGGGCGACCCGATAACAAACACCGACTGTTCAATCGAATATATGAACTATCTCTAGGAAATTTTTGTAATTTTTGTTGAAGTTGAAATTTTTTTGAAACAGATTTTTCTTGTTGAATTTTGTTTTTTAAATTTTGACGTTTTAAAAAATATTTGTTAACTAATAATATTCGTCTTCGTTGACGTTCTATTAAAGCTTTTTTGGACATAAAAAATAGTATGGAGCGACTCAGGAAGTCTGCGGAGCTTCGCTGCTCTTATACCTTAGAGGGGACTTCCTTCTCCCAGGTAGTATACCTTATTGGGCTTACTACGCGGTATACTTCGTCAAGGAATTTCCTAAAAATGTTTTTTAGACTTTTCAATCTTAAAAGAAAAGTCGATTAGGTAAAAAGATAATTACTCAATTTATTACTTTCATAAGCATAACTATAACCCTTGGGGCAAAGTAGATCAAATATAGACAACCCCAAAGGGATTTTTTTCCTTTTTTTACTTTACCTATTTCATCGGCGAACTACGGAGTAAGTTATTAGTAAAGCACAAAAGGGGTGGCGAACAAGCCCTCCTTTTGTAACCTTTCTTCCCAGACCAGATTCCTGGTCTACCCTTCAGGTATAGGCGGAGGAGCAAACCCATAAGCGCCGTGGAGGGGCCTTCAGACAAGGGTAGGTGTAGGTATGACGAAGTACCCCTGAACCAAAAGGACTTTTCTCCTTTCGGAGGAAAGCAGGACTTCCTAAGGAGACTCAGTGGTATAGTGGCGGTGGTACTTCGTCCTTGGTTTCTTCCTTTATCCTTTAAGTCAGCTAACAACTTCCTACCAACCAGTGTAGGGTTTTTTTATATCTTATCTTTCATTGAGCTCAGGAGGAATCGAACCTCCATAGGCAACTTAGAAGGTTGATGTCTTATCCTTTAGACCATGAGCCCTAAAAAATTACAACTGATAGAATATATAAAAATATTCAAAGAATCAAAAAGGAGGATTTGTATATTTGTTCCAAGGTGCTACAATAAAAATAAGGTAAAGAAGATTGGTAGTTAGCTGTGCCCCGAAGGATACTACATACTACGTCTTAAAAGAACCTAAAGAAAGTCAGAAAAAAATTTTAAATAAGTTGTTAGGTTGCACTTATTTTTATATTAGAATATAATAACTAAAAAAATTTTTTTCCAAATTCAATTCTAAATAAATTAATTAACAAAAAAATCAAAATATGTCATTAAATAAAGGTCAAATAACACAAATAATTGGCCCAGTATTAGATGTTTCTTTTTTACCAGGTCAGATGCCAAATATTTTTAATGCTTTAGTTGTTCAAGGTGGAGAAACTGAAGTAGTTTGTGAAGTTCAACAACTTTTAGGAGATCATTGTGTTCGGGCTGTTTCTATGAGTGCCACAGATGGTTTAACTCGTGGAATGATGGTTATTGATACAGGGAAACCTATTAATGTACCAGTAGGAAAAACAACACTTGGTCGTATTTTTAATGTTTTAGGGGAACCAGTAGATAATTTGGGTGATGTTTCAGATTCCAAACGTTCATCTATCCATAGAGAAGCTCCTGCTTTTGTTGATTTAGAAACAACATTAAGTATTTTTGAAACAGGAATAAAAGTAGTCGATCTCCTAGCACCTTATAGACGTGGTGGAAAAATTGGATTATTTGGTGGAGCAGGGGTAGGAAAAACAGTATTAATTATGGAATTGATTAATAACATTGCAAAAGCTCATGGTGGTGTTTCTGTTTTTGGTGGAGTTGGAGAACGAACAAGAGAAGGAAATGATCTTTATATGGAAATGAAAGAATCAAAAGTTATTGATGAACAAAATCTTTCTAAATCCAAGGTCACTTTAGTTTATGGACAAATGAACGAACCTCCAGGAGCTCGAATGCGAGTAGCCTTAACAGCATTAACTTTAGCTGAATTTTTCCGTGATATCCAAAAACAAGATGTATTATTATTTATCGATAATATTTTCCGTTTTGTTCAAGCAGGATCAGAAGTCTCTGCTCTCTTAGGCCGAATGCCTTCAGCTGTTGGTTATCAACCCACATTAGCCTCAGAAATGGGAGGTTTACAAGAACGTATTACTTCAACAAAAGATGGTTCAATAACATCAATTCAAGCGATTTATGTACCAGCGGATGATTTAACAGATCCAGCACCAGCAACTACTTTTGCACATTTAGATGCAACAACTGTTCTTTCACGCGGTCTTGCTTCTAAAGGTATTTATCCTGCAGTGGATCCTCTTGATTCCACTTCAACAATGTTACAACCATGGATTGTAGGAGCAGAGCATTATAATTGTGCTCAAAATGTTCAACAAACCCTTCAACGCTATAAAGAATTACAAGATATTATTGCTATTTTAGGTTTAGATGAGCTTTCAGAGCAAGATCGTTTAACGGTTGCTCGAGCTCGAAAAATTGAACGTTTCCTTTCACAACCTTTTTTTGTTGCTGAAGTTTTTACAGGGTCCCCAGGAAAATATGTAAGTTTATCTGAAACAATCCAAGGGTTTAATTTAATTCTTTCAGGGAAACTTGATGAATTACCTGAACAAGCTTTTTATCTTGTGGGGAATATTGATGAAGCTCAAGAAAAAGCAATTCAATTATCAAAATAACCATGACTATTAAATTTTCTATTATTACACCAGATAGAGTTTTTTTAAATAATAAAGCTGATGAAATCATTTTACCAACAAATACAGGACAAATGGGGATTTTGACTGGTCATGCACCTCTAATAACTGCTTTAGATGTTGGAGTTCTTTTATTTAGATCAAATAAAAAATGGATTTCTCTAGCATTAATGGGAGGATTTGCACTAATTCAAGAAAATAATTTAACTGTTTTAGTCAACGAAGCTGAGAGTGCTAACACTATAAATTTGGAAGAAGCCCAGAGGGCTTTAGAAAATGCTCGTCAACAATTAGTTCAAGCTACCAATCAAAAAGAAAAAGTTTCTGCTCAATTTTCTTTAAAACGTGCTCAAGCTCGTTTTCAAGTAGTTAAATAAGTAAATCCTACCGCCCTATGCCCATAAGGTCGAATTCTGAACAACTGGGATGGATACCTAGATCCATTATTCGAACATTTCAACGTTTTTTTAAACAAATTGGTTTTCAAACTGATTTATTTGCTATTTATGAGTTTCGCGTATCTCGTTATTTTGCCATTGCATCTCTTCAATGTTTTTTCTTCTTGATTTTATGCCCATGGATTTTTCAATTTTTTATGAAAGTTATTGTTTTTAAATGCTTAGAAGACTTTTCAACACCAGTTTTTTTAAACTTTCACCAGCAGGAACAAGCTTTAGAGCAACTAAAGAATTTTGATGCACAAATTTTTTTTGATACTCTTATCAATTATAAAACAGAAGCTTCTATCCTGAATACCTGCGGCGAGGTCGCCCAAGGTGTTGACCTCGCCCAAGGCGTTGATCTCCCCCAAGGCCTTGGGGGAAGGGCGACCTACGGCAAGGTATGCTCCACCCTCCCTACCCTATATACCCTTGGCGAAGGCGAAGCCCCGCTTACCCTTGCCCAAGCTACCCAAAGACAACGGGTTATAGGCTTGCGGGGCTCCTTGAATCCTGATTGGATTTATCAAACAGCTAATTTTTATTCAAAACAAAGTTTTTATATTATTACTAATTGGATCCTTGATTTAACAACTTTACTCTTTTTTTTATTGCTTCTTTTTTTATCAAAACCTCAAATTATTATTTTTAAAACATTTCTCGTTGAATCGCTCTTTAGTTTAAGTGAAACTACAAAATGTTTCTTTCTTATTTTTTTCTTGGATCTACTTGTAGGTTTTCATTCTTCTAAAAGTTGGGAAGTATTTCTACAATTTATTTTTGAACATTTTGGATTTCAAATAAATCAAAATTTTATATTTTTTTTTATATCTACATTTCCTGTTTTTTTAGATACTATTTTTAAATATTGGATTTTTCGATATTTAAATAAAATTTCTCCTTCTACAGTAGCTACATATCAAGCTATGATTGAATAATTTTTTTTAGCAAAAAGGAGGTTTAGTATGTATTGGCAAAAATTTTTTTATGAATTGGTAAGATTTCAAAAAAAAATCAATCAAAATCAATCAAAAAGAAGAAATTGTCGCAATTTTAAACGTTTGTTGATTCGTTCACGTTCGATTCAATTTTTGATAATAGGGAATTTGCTTGCTCGCGCACCAAACTTCGGCAACAATTATATTTTCAATATTATTGAAAATACAATATATTTTTATATTGTAGATCAACAATGGATATTAGTTCTCAGTTCTTTAATGTCTCCTAAAATTGTCTTTCTCACAGGTCAAAAAAACTATTATATTTATACTCATCTATATAAAATTTTTAAAAAAATAGTTGACCCTCAATATATAATGATTACTATTTTTGATAATTTTTTGAGTAAAAAAAATAAATTATGGATTTTGTCAAATCTGATTCTAGAACAAAAATATTTTCTATCTCGAATTCCTTATTTTAGAAAACAAAAAATGTATAAAAAAAATTTGAAAACAATTGTTCAATATTTATGTATAAAAGATTTCTCTTCTTTAATTCCAGAAACTTTAGGTTTGAAATATAATAATATTATTATTCGAATACTCTCTCACAAATTTTATAATAATCAAATCCTGTATGATTTTGCTTTAACTCGAGGATTGAACATTCAATTTAATAAAACCTATCCCTATTCATCCATATTTTTTCTAGGATGGTTTTTTGATGGCAAAATTATAAATATTCGTAGTCACCAAAAAGAATTTCAAAAATTTTTGAATAAATCCCAAATATCCAGGTATACTCCGTTCTATCCTCTTGATCAAATAATCTTTGAATTAAATAAAAAAATTCATCATTGGAGAAACTTCTACAATGAGCCGAATTTATACAAACTCATGAATGATTATTTTTTTTGGAGAATTTGGTTTTGGTTAAAAAAACGTCATAAAAAGAAAGGTTCTAAATGGTTATATGAAAAATATTGGAATCAATCTACATCTAGAAAATGGGTTTTGTCATCAAATAATGAATATTTAATAATATTAAGAAAGTAAGTAGCCAGGGTGCTCATCATTATATCCCTGGGCTATTTTTTGCCAAGAAAAGACAAATATTAGAAAACTTTATATGTGATTAAAAAATGAATAAAAATTAAATAATATATTATCTTTAAGGCATTTACAAATAAATAAATATATATAAATTATGAAATTAGCTTATTGGATGTATGCGGGTCCTGCTCATATAGGTACTTTGAGAGTTGCCAGTTCTTTTAAAAATGTCCATGGAATTATGCACGCTCCCTTAGGGGATGATTATTTTAATGTAATGCGGTCTATGTTGGAACGTGAGCGAGATTTCACACCAGTTACAGCAAGTATTGTTGATAGATATGTTTTAGCTCGGGGCTCTCAAGAAAAAGTTGTTGAAAATATTACAAGAAAAGATCAAGAAGAAAAACCTGATTTAATTGTTTTAACCCCAACCTGTACATCGAGTATTTTACAGGAAGATTTACAAAATTTCATTAGTCGTGCTCAAGCCAGTACAGATTCAGATATTTTATTAGCTGATGTTAATCATTATCGAGTTAATGAATTTCAAGCAGCAGATCGAACATTAGAACAAATTATATCTTTTTATGTTTCCTCAAATCCTAATGAAATAGTAAAAACAGAAAAACCTTCTGCAAATATTTTAGGGATTTTTACTTTAGGATTTCATCATCAACATGATTGTCGAGAAATCTATCGATTATTAAAAGATTTAGGTATTGAAATAAATTTAGTTGTGCCTGAAGGATGTGCTGTAACCGATTTGAAGAAGTTGACTAAAGCATGGATTAATATTGTTCCTTATCGTGAAATTGGTTTAATGGCAGCAAAATTTCTTGAAAAAGAATATCAAATGCCTTATATCTCGACCATACCCATGGGTTTAGTAGAAACAGCTTCTTGGATAAGACAAATATGTAAACAAACAAAATCTCAAATGGATTATGAAAAATATATTGATCACCAAACACGTTTTGTCTCTCAAGCTGCTTGGTTTTCACGTTCCATTGATTGTCAAAATTTAACAGGTAAAAAAGCACTTGTTTTTGGGGATGCTACTCATGCAGCTGCTATTACAAAAATTCTTGTTAGAGAAATGGGTATTAATGTTTGTTGTGCTGGCACTTATTGTCAACATGATGGAGATTGGTTTAGAGAACAGGTTCAAGCTTTTTGTGATCAAGTTTTAATTACAGATGATCACACTCGAGTTGGAAATATGATTGCTGAAATTGAACCTGCAGCTATTTTTGGAACTCAAATGGAACGACATGTTGGTAAACGTTTAGATATTCCTTGTGGAGTGATTTCTGCACCTATTCATATTCAAAATTTCCCATTAAGTTATCGACCATTTTTAGGTTATGAAGGAACAAATCAAATCGCTGATTTAATTTATAATTCTTTCACTTTGGGTATGGAAGATCATTTACTTGAGATATTTGGCGGTCACGATGTTAAAACTGTTATTACAAAAAATTTATCAACAGATCAAAATCTTATTTGGGAATCTTCCGCTATGGAAGAACTTCAAAAAATACCAGGATTTGTTCGAAATAGAATTAAGCGAAATACTGAAAAATTTGCTCGTTCAAAAAAACTCGAAAAAATTACAGTTGAAGTTATGTATGCAGCTAAAGAAGCTTTAGCTGCTTAAACTTAAGGAGCTATACTTTGTGGTTAGTAAAACGGCCCCGCGCGAATAACCCGCTCCTCTATCTTTGGGTAGCTTTAAACAAGGGTAGCGGGGAGATAAGTGGATAGGAAGAAGCGACCCCCAAGCGCAAGTGGGGTAAAAACCAAGAAAGACGAGACTGACGGGGCTCGAACCCGCAACTTCCGCCTTGACAGGGCGGTGCTCTAGCCAATTGAACTACAATCTCTTGATGAGGTATAGGTTTTTCCTGGTTTTTTATCGCTATAAGAATAAGGTTTAGGAAATATACTATTAATAATAGTATATTTCCTAAACCTTATTCAAAGAGACGAACCTAAACCTACATAGGAACCGTAAAAAAAAATACCGACTAGTGTTAAAGCCGCGGTTCCCACTAAAGTACCTATTAACCATAATGGAACACGACCTGTTGTTCCTGTTTCTGTATTAGACATAAGATGACATTTTGTTTATTTATGGACTTTATAAAGAATTTAAAAGGGCAGGACGAAGTGTTGCGTGGCCACGAGTAAGTAAAACGTAGCTACCATAGGCCGGAAAGGGACACTCTGTTTCTTATTTCTAGATGGATTCTAAGGGGTAAAGTTACTCCATGGACTGATATAATCAGTGATCGTCCTCGGATAAGGTGAACGCCTGGGGCGCTGGTAGGTCGCCTCCTTACGCGGCCCCGAAGGGCAAAGGAGCTTCACACCTAGACCAAAAGGACCTCCTAATTAAAAATATAACTTGAAAATAAAACCGCCAAAACAAAAACTAATAAAAAACCCCAATATAAACTTGTTCTATTTAATTCAACATCTTGTTTATTTGGATTTGCCATGAAATTTTTTTATTCAAATTTCTATAGAAATTCATTGAAAACTTAACGCACAATAAATTGCATTGCTGTAATAGCCCCTAGAAAAAAAATAGTAGGAACAGCTAAACCGTGAACAGCTAACCAACGAACTGTAAAAATTGGATAATCTTTTTTGCCAGTCATATTAGAATGTAAAATTTTTTTCTATAAAACTTCACTTAATGTTTTCACTTGTTCTAATGCATTAATCCGATCAGTTATTAATGGAGCCGTTTGTCTTTCTTCTGTAAAATATTCATTAGGTCTTGGACTTCCAAAAACATCATAAGCAAGACCTGTACTTACAAATAACCAACCAGCAATAAAAAGAGATGGAATAGTAATACTATGAATAACCCAATAACGAATACTTGTTAATATATCAGAAAAAGGGCGTTCCCGTGGAATACCTGACATAGTTTATTATTAGAATTATTTATTCCCAAGCCCAGTCCCTTTCGTCCCCTTCGGGGCCGCCTCCCCTTTGCTTACCTGGGAGTGTACCCCTGTGTGCAAGGAAGGCCTGGGGCTAAGGCAAGGTTTTGTTTGAATCACACACATATTCTAGTTGAATTTTCAAAGAATTCAAGATTTAAAGTTTGAATTTACTCCACTGAGTTTCAGTAACATGATCAATTAGTCCATAATCTTTTGCAGTATTAGGAGACATAAACTGATCCCTATCCATATCTTTGGATATTCGATTTAAAGGTTGGCCTGTTCGTTCTGCATAAATTTGTCCAACTTGTCTTCTAACACGTCGAACTTCTTCAGATTCCCATAAAATTTCTCCAGCTTGACCCATACTACCACCTTCTGGTTGATGAATCATCATTCTAGCGTGTGGAAAAGCAATTCTTTTACCGCGAGCCCCACCGCCTAAAATAAAAGAGGCCATAGAGGCTGCTGTTCCTACACAAATAGTAGTTACTTCGGGATTAATATAATTCATAATATCATAAACCCCAATACCACAAGTCACCGAACCTCCTGGAGAATTTATATAAATAAAAATATTTTTTGAGTGTTCTTCCGCATTTAAATACAACATAATGCTAATCAATTGATTAGCTAATTCATCTTCTAATTGTTGGCACAAAAAGAGAACACGTTCTCTATATAAACGATTATAAAGATCTACCCATTGAGCAGCCTGTTCACCAGGTAATCTAAAAGGAATTTTTGGTACACCTATAGGCATAATAATAATAATATAAGAAAATTTACTAAGTTCTTGCTTCTACAAATGATGATCAAGAGGTCAGAGGTCAACTGCCCCTTCTTAAAAGAAAAAGCTTGGGCAAGCGACGCCTTATGGTTCGGTTGACTATTGGCTGACCCTTACTTGTTATTTTGAAGGATATTTGCAGCACCATTTACATCAGCGTTAATTAAATATCCTTTAGAGGTGGCCTTACCTCCAGAAGTATAACTTTCATTTTGTAGATGGTACCCTAGACCTAACTGCTATTTCAGCTTTATTTGTTTCCTGTTCGCGCCAAAGGCGCCCCGCACCCGGGTGTCGAAAAAATTTATAATAAAGTAATCCAACCTTTATTTTTAAAAATAGTATCAATTATAAATCTTGTATTCTGTTCTGTGGATGACATAATTATTTTTTTTCATTTATCTTGAATCTTTATTATAAATCCTTTTTTTTTTTTTTTCAAGAGACCTTACTGAGCTGCAAGCCCGCGTTTCTTTTGAGCTCAAAGCACAAGAGGGAGTAAATCTCACTTAGCTTCAAACTTCAAAGGGAGCTGGTGTACGGTGTGAAGATTTGTCTGGATCGTCGACCAGAGGGAGGCGGCCCCGAAGGGAACGAAAGGAAGTAAACCAAGGTCGCCCGTATAGGCATCCCCTAATATACTCCAGATCAAATTTCTCCCTTGCGCTAAGGTTTCCTCTTCCTGGTTCATAAAATTTTTAATAGGCATTTTTTTCAAATATTGACCTGTCTGGTGGACCCTTGAGGCGGGAAAATGCCCGTCCCCTTCTTGTTAGGGGCCGCCTTTGCCCAGATGCCCGTATGCCCGTATGCCCGTATGCTCGTAGGGTACCCCGCAAGGGGGCAGGTACCCCGCAAGGGGGCAGGTACCCCGCAAGGGGGCAGGTACCCCGCAAGGGGGCAGGTACCTCGCAAGGGGGCAGATACCCCTACGGGGCAGGCCGCCTTCCCTTTAGGTAAGATATGCCTACACCAGTATCTGGTTATAAAGTGTCAAAATTGGATCAGTGGACTCAGCAACTTGTCCTTCCAAATTGGCAGATCAACCACAACCTCAACTCCAGGCTTATAAGTTGCAGATCCATCCCAATGTCGTTTTGGGTCTTTGCTACGGCTGAAAACCTGTAACGACTACATCTATGTTGTGTCCCTTCCAAATCCAAATATTCCTTGTTATTCCTACATCTGTAACCGTTGAAGCATAAGCTTTTGTGTCAATCATTTCGACTGGCAAAAGCGTATAATTTGTTACCTATTTGGTATTTGGTATTGTAAACGTTGACAAATTTTTGGCTCAAGTGACGTCGAAGGATTACAGTTCGAATTACGCAATTTCGTGGTCAATACATTTTATTTTGTCAATTATGGAATTCTTACAATTAAGTTGTCGACAAAATGAAAATGAGTTCGTCTTCTTGTTTTGGGGAATTGTTTCACTTTCACTTCATCTATAGGTCCTTTGACCCCGCCGTGAACGCCCATAGTTTCTGGAGATCGCTGCCACAAAAGCCTTTATAACTTTGTGCAAGTCACTCAATCAATATCTATCTTCAACTCCCATTCTATAGAGCGTGAAAAACCAATAATTCTATGTCATTCCTACTATCGATACTTCTAGACAATATATTAGGTGAAAATTCTTCTATGCCGTTCTCATATTCGCTGATATATTTCAACAGATAACCTCTTATTATTTTAACTCGTTGTTGGAAGTTTGATAAGGTCACCTTTGAAGGAAGGACCCATAGATTCGTGATAGTGACGTAATCTTTCTAGAAATACGAACCTCAATTTTGATATCGAATCTTCGAAGAAAAACGCTGTTAATATCTTTTTCACGATTCGTCCACAAGTATTCCTTATGGTTTTTTTTTTGTTGCTATTCCATCCCAGTGTCCCACGGAAATACGGAAATAGTCTAAACTATCCTTGCTCCTTGATGTTTCCTATTAAAGCAGTTCACCTTTTGTTGACCTTCCGACCTCATCTATATAAACATACATGATTCAGGTCACTCCCAAGGTGTTACACAACCAATAAACATAATGTATGGTTTAGGCTTTCTGGCCTAAAGAGAAAATAGAGGCCCAGAGGGCCTTTATTTTATGTATTTGTCTGTTACGTTAGCTGGTGGATGATACGGCACTCCTATATCCGCGCAAGCACCTAGTACAAGAGGCCACAGTTCTTGACAAAGGAATACACTTTTGCTAGTATTATTTTGGGAGCCCATATAAGAAACTCCAAGAGACAAAAAGGAGATAGAAAAAGGGTGGTCGTTAAAACAGCTCTGTGGGAAGAAAAAAAAAGAAAAAAAAAAAAAAAAGGAACCTGGATTTAAGAAACGGACGTTAGACTAGAGGAGAGGAAAAGAAAAAATGACAAAGGACCAAGAAAAGATGACGTCTCGAAAAAACAACAAAAGGTTTGGGGGGACAAGATGACGTCTCGAAATAACAACAAAAGGTTTGGGGGGAAAGTTTGGGGGATAAGTATGGGGGAAAGGAGTGGACTCGATGGGTTTGTAAGGGCAAAGGGAGTGAACTCGGTTCACTTGGAAAACCTAAGCCTAAGGGAGTGAACTCGATTCGCCTGAAAAATCTAAGCCTAAAGGAGCGAACTAGATTCGCTTGGAAAAATCAAAGCGGGAATAAACAAGATCCGCTTGGAAAATCAGAGCGGGAATAAACTCGATCCGCTTGGAAAAAAAGAAAAAGAGCGGGAGTGAAGTCGATCCGCTTAGAAAACCGAAGCCTAAGGAAAACCGAAGCCTAAGGGAGTGGATTCGATTGAAAGACCTAAAGACCGAATGCACCCAAAAGTGGAGGGGGTGGGAGACAAAGTATTGAAAGCCGAGTAAGGGAACATGGCAAGTAAGACATGGCCAGAAAAAAGAAAAAACAGGGAAAGCTTACGGAAGGAATCAAAGGATGACCTTCACGAAAGTTGAAAGAAGGTTGGCCCAAAGTGCGCAGACGAACTAATGCGACACACGGCGCCTATCTAATCCAATCCAATCCTTATTTGGCCTTCGCGAAAGTTAAAGTGCGCAGACGAGCACATGCGCCTATCAAATCTAATCAAATCCTATCCTATCCTTATTTGGATTGGCCGAGGAAATCCAAGCAAATAGATATAAAGCAACAGAAAAGTGTAAGGATGCCGGGAGTACCTTTAGGAAAACAAATGAAGAAAAGACGTAGCTGAAAAAAACCCTGAAGCCTTGAGGGTCTGAGGGACTGAATAAGGAAAACCCTATCTAGTTCCTTTGCCAGAGCAGAAGGAAGGCTCGTTAAATTGAAAAAAAAAAAAAGAAGGGTAGCTCGAGAAAAAAAATAAATTTAGCTAATAACGCTCTTGAGGGAGATATATTAGCTAAATAAATTTATATTTATATAAGTGGTGTTACAATGGAATGAGTAAAAAGCTTCAGTAATAGTCTAAAGCCGGTCTCTTAATATCAGGTATCAGACCTTCAGATTATATTTAATATAATACAACGTAGGTATTTCTCTTCTTGTCTATAGAAATTTGTGATTTGCATTTCTCATTTAAAATATTTATATTGGATTTTACTCCAAAGATTTTTTATACTATATAGACTTAAAAGAGGAGTGACCAAACCTCCGAGTACCTAACCTATAAGTAGCAAAAAAAAGTTTTTTAAGAATTTTAAATTTTTCCCTTAGGTTTAGGGGCTGAAGCTTTAATGAAACCTATCTCTAATTATAAAAATATCCTATACAAAAACTCGTAAATCTTGTTTGGATTCGGGAGGATTTTTTTTTTTAAGGAAATGTGATTACCCAGGATCCAATCAAAAGGATTTGTATCACTTGACTTTATTTAAAGAATTCAAAAGTTCATAGAAGGGGAAAATGAGTCTTTGTACTAACTCAATAGTTTCTATTAACTAAAACTTAGTTATTTTTTTTGTTCTTTTCTAAAACTAATATATTATATGAATTTAACTAAGTCCACTTAAAGTGATTGAATTTATAGTGATGGGATTTAAATACCCGAAAAATGAAATTATTAGGTGTCAACAAAAAATTGCGGATTTACAAAATAAATTTGTCTTGGATTTAAAACAGAATCAATATAGAAATATACATAAGAACATTCTCAGAATTCTCAGACAGAAAGAAGCTTGTATACTTGCTATTCATCGTGTTAGGACTAACCGTGGTTATAGAAGTCCAGGTTTAAGCAAACAGTTTCTTAACACTAAAGAGGATTTTGAATCTATGACTCAATGGTTGTGGAAAATAGTCAAACATCCCTTCCAATATAAATCTGACCCTCTCCAAAGAATTGATATACCCAAACCAGGAAGAAATGAGACTAGGCCTTTATCCATTCCTTCTTATAAGGATAGATGTCTTCAAGCTCTTTGGTATTTAGCTATAGAACCTATAGCTGAACATCAAGCTGACGAACATTCCTATGGATTCAGGAGGCTTAGATCTCCATCAATGGCAGGGGCTCTTATAATGGAATTATTGCGTCTCGAAAAGCGAAGAATAACCCATATTTTGGAGCTTGATATAAAGAAATGTTTTGATACCATTGACCACGACTATATTTTAAAAAATATACCCATACACCAACAAATTCTCCAAGAATGGTTAAATTGTGGCTATATTCCTGTAAAAGATACTATAACCCATCCTACTAGCTCTGGGGTTCCTCAAGGTGGTATTATATCTCCAGTTATCTGTAATATGGTTATTGACGGATTATCCAAGGAGGTCCACAATATTTTAGGTTCTCTCAATCTATCTACTAAGGGTGTAGTTACTATTAGGTTTGCTGACGATATCATAATTACTGGCCCTTCTAAAGAAATTTTACAAGCTGCTCTTAAAGCAACTGCTGATTTCTTATCAGTTAGAGGACTAGAAATTAAACAGCAAAAAACAAGAATTGTTAATTTAAACCTTGGAGAATCTTTTATATTCCTTGGGTATGAATATTTTAGAATTTCCTCTTTAAAATCTTTTTGGCGCTGTCCAAAAGATAAGGTTCAAGACGTAATTCAAAGATGTAATAAAGCTGCATACTCTACTAAATCTTTCGGTGAAGCAATTCAAAAAGTCAATTCCATCTTGGTAGGATGGTACAATTACTATAGAATGACCAATTCGAGTAGGCAGATTAGAAGGGTTTCAAACTCTGTTTGGTATATCTTGTATGAACGCGCCCGTGCTTACGTTATGAATAGACCTGAAATATCTAAGTATTCAAAAAACTCTCGAAATAAGATAAGGAAAATAATTACCAAAGAATATATGATAAGAAAGAAATCCCCCAAAGGGCCCTCTTATCAAGTCACCTTCTTTGGTTATAGAATCTATTTATCTGGTAAAAGAGTTCCTCAATACTTAATTAATATATCCTATGGAACACTCAGGCATCGTTTCTCCTACCGAAGCGGTTTAAATGCATGTGATTTTCAAGACTCTCTTCAATTGGAAAAGGTCAATCTATATAATAGATCTCCTTCAACCTATCAAAAAGTGCTGTTAAAAACATGTGGTCTGTGCAAGAAATGCCAAAGGGTTTTAGATGGGAATAGGGGATATGAAATTAATCACAAATTACCTCGAATGTTTGGCGGAAAAAATGATTTATCCAATCTTATTCCTCTTTGTAAGGAATGCCACCGAGAAATAAATAACACTATTAGTAGGGCTATCGCCCTTCCTCGGGTAGACCCTATAGTTCTAGGCAAAATTCGAGATTATATAGAACAATCCCTAATTATATTCCCTGAATCTTATAAAAAAAAAAAAAATTATGATTAAAATTGAGGGAATAAATATAAAAAAATTATTTTTATTGGAGGATTTACTTTTTTGTGATTCTATGTTTAATGTAGAAGACTCTTTATGTCAAGTTATTTTAGTTAATGCCATTCTGTGCCAAATTTCAATCGATTTGAATATTGATCCGCAGTATAAACAAAATTTAGATTCTATTTCAAATTATCAAAAACTTTTCTTTTCGAAAAATAGGAATTTTATCAGCTTATGTGCTGCTGTAGCTATTGGAGAAACTATGGCTGTTTATACGGACTTTGATGAGAAATCTATTCAGGCTGATTTTCGAGATTTAGCCTATAATAATTCAGGCCCCTCAAATGCTAATTTTCCTGTCCAAGCTATTTTAACTGATTTTTCTAAACTTCGTTCTTATCGTCGAAATATTATGCTTAAAACAGCTGGTTGTATCCGTTCTCAAAGTATTTTCTCCCCAAGTTCTTTTTATTCTTCTCCAGACTTATCCAATATGTCCATTGACTTTCTTGCTGAAATAGTTTCTTTCGCCTTTCCCAATATTACATTAAATACATTCCTGAGGGTAAGCAAAAATATAAAACTTTGTATGGAGAAATCTCTTGGCAACACTATAAATTGGGATGATGGTGTCAAAATTCCTATTAGTCGAGGTCAAAATTTAACCTACCTTGAATACGAAATTTTCGGTAAACAAATGTCTCGGAGGGAGTCATTTGACATTTCTCCTAAACTCGATAATTCAAAAATTAAAGATGTCCCGTGGAAAGAGGAAGTTGCTAAACAATTAGAGGATCTGAGGGAACTTTTTATTCAGGAAGATCAAGATTGAAGTTCAAATATAAGCAAAGAAGAGTAGCAATGGTTTACTGAAAATTACGCTTTCGAGTTAGCCAATCAACCTTTTATTAGATTTACACAAAAAAGTACCATAGAATTGTTACAAATAAGGGTTCCAAAAAACCTGGAAGAGGAACTAATAAACACATCATCTTTAGTATGAAAAACTTATTTCGCAATTGAATTTCATAGTCAATAATATTAGTAGCTATAAGGATAAACCTCTCAAAAAGATTCATATAGAAAGCCTTAAGAGGATCAGATAATATAACTTTTTATAGATGTCTATAAGCTCTTTACTTAATTCGGAATCTATTGTTTAAGACTAGCACGATGTTTACAATTATACTTTTCAACAATTTAAAATAGATATTCATAGTATGGGTTTACTTTTCAATAAAAAAGAATAGTCCCCGCCTAGAGTAGGAGATAAAAAAAAAAAAAGAATAGACCATAAAATAAAAATTGATTTCACTAAAACCACCCTTCGCACTAGGTCAAGCACAAAGTCCACCAAATTTATGATGTTTTAGTTCCAACTAATGAAGTAGAGACGTTTAATTGTTCAAATAAAAAATTTTATGACAATTTTCAGCATAATAAGTTAAGTTTCATTAAAGGGTTACCTTATTTATCAGCCAACTTAAATAAATGAATTAATAAAAAGAAAATGCCTAACATATATAGTAGATTTAGTTTGGCCACTACTTGGGGCCGAGGAGGATATGAAAAATGTATCCACCATCTTCTAACCAGATCGAAAATTTAATTTGAGTCAGGGAACATTATGATTTTTTTTGTGGAGGATAGGATATGGATATCTCAATCTCAAGATCCAATAACAAGTGCTCTTATATTTTGGTACAAAGGGAATCATTCTCATATTTACGAGGCTTACCAAAACGAGGTGGATAAGATCCCAATAAACTTTGGTTTGCAATTAGCAAAAAAAAGGAAAGGGTAAAATATGTGACTCTTGTTGAGTTAAAATTTGAAATACCTGAACCATTCCAAAATTGGACTAAATAAGCTGAAGGCGGAGCACTTGTTCGAAAAAACCATAGAAACTCCTTATTATGTAAGGAGTTTTTAAAATTTTAAAATATTAAAGAAAAACTTTTAGGTTTACCCCTGTCCCGTTTTGAGGAAACTCTTTATTCTGTAAGGGAAAAAGGGTGTTGAATCAGGACAGGGGAGTGGACAGAGGGATAGGCAGGTAGTCCCCTTCGCCGAAGGCGTTATACCTCTGAATAAAATCATAGAATTTTAATTTTTTTGCTAATCAAAAGCTTTCGGCCTCTGATTAGCAAAACTTCAAAAAACACTGAAAAGGGTGTATAATTATATTTATGATTATCGAACTTTTTCAATTTTTATCTTTGCATCTGTAAGACTCCTATTTTAAAGTCCTATCAAAAAACTCCTTTGGTAAAATACCTTTATTTTGGATGGTTGGCTCTTCGTTTTTCTAATGAAATGCCAGCAATTTTATCGGATGTACGAAAATCAAGAGAAGCCTTTAACTTATAAAGTGACTTTACCTGGGTTGGATGATTTTTTTGAAGAATTAGAAGATATAGATTGGGAGCTAAGAATCTTGAACCTTGAACGAGTTTAAACATTATGATGTTACTCTGTATAAGTCAATTCTCGAAAACACAACCCTCGAGGATTTTGGCTTATATACTTGGTCTTTTAAGCAGATCTATATTTTTCTAATATTTATTAGTGAGGGAGATTTTGTAAAGCAGCAGATAATAAAATTTCAAGGCGGCCCCGAAGGGAACGTCATAGAGCTTTTTAGGGAATACTGTGATTTTGTTGAATTATTAAGAAAATCTTGTAAACACCCAACTCTTGAAAATGAGTATCTGGTGGCAGAAAAATTTTTTAAATTGCCTTCTTTTAAAAACGATTTATTTTAGAAACAACTGATGTAGTGGATATGTTTTATTGCATATATTAATTGTACTAATGGGCAAAATCTTTTCAAATGCTTAAGGTTCTAATCAAAAACATTTATTAATTATAGAAGTGGATACTTAAAATTTCAAGTGTTTCGAGAAAAAATTTGCTTTTATATATATATATAGGGTTGCTTGAGGTGTCTGGAAAGTAAAATATGTTGCCATATGTTGCCTATCTGAACTAAATTTAGCTAATAAGCCCCTCCAAGGGATTTATTAGCTAAACAACAAAGCTTAAACAATATTTTTTGGATTTTAATTTAATAAGCAACTGGTTTCAAAATACGCAGTGGACCTTATCAATCAGGGTCAGTCCTCTGACAGCCAATACAAAATAAAGAGTAGTATCATTAAAGTTCTTATTTGCTTACCTTCAAGATATCTTTTTGATTTCTTTTTATGTGGACTGATTTCCTGGGAATTTTCTTCAGGTCCAATAGGTTTGCCTTCAGGGCCACTGGGTTTACCTGAGGAGGGGTCCCCTGTGTATTTTGACAGGTATCCAAGACCTGTAGCTGTAGGTTCGATATAAATTAGAGATTCTTCGGATTGGATTTCGGGTTCAATATAATTTATTCGAGATTCTTTAGCCCAAGTCTTAGGATAACCCTTTTGTTCTTCTTTTGGCGCGACAGTCATAACTTGAGCTAATTTATTTTCATTTAACAATCTACTATCTACCACTAACAATCTACGAAAATAAGATACTGAGATAAAAGCTCCCAGAAAAGCAACAACAACAATACAAACCTCACATTTTCGGAACATATTCATATTAATCAAATATCTTTTAGTTTTCTTAAATCAGATAGAATAGCCCCAGGGCTCTCCATCTCGTTTTGTTTATTAAAAAGCAAGCTGATTCCCTTTGCCACAATTACAATCCCCAATGGTAATAAAGAGCCAAACCAGGCCCAAGTACCGTCTGAGGGTGGAAGACTATTATTGGTATTGACAACAGCTCTGAATTCTGTTTGTCGATCATCTTGATGACTATAGCTTGAGCTTGAAGGTTCGGAAACAGCCTCTGGCACATTCTCAGTATTTTCAAGTGGGTGAGATTTTATGTGTGGGTGAGGTTTTGAAAAAGTTTTAAAAAATTTTTTGAACTTTTTCTTTGCTTTAGTTAGCATCTTAGCTTGAAACACCTGTTGAGTTTCTTGAATTTTTTGATTTGCTAGGATTTGATCTTGTTGTAATAGTTCTAGATAATACCCTAGATTTCGTTCAAGAGTCTCCCCATTAGGTGCAAACCCATTTCGGTTTATCAACTTTTGTTCGACTAAAGCCATTGCTTGTTCTAAATTTCCTTCCATTAGATGAAACGTAATCTGGCAATCTTCTGACAACTGAGATTTGGCAAAAAGTTTGCTTGTTAACACAGGTAAGTCTTGTAAAGGTAGATTTACATATTGCTGAAACCTTTCATATTCTTTATGTCGAAAATAAAGTAAATCCAAGTTTGTTTCTTTTAATTCTTGTTGAAAATCCCATTCGAGCTGTTGAATTTCTTCCACTAACCCTTCGGGGAGTAATGGTAGCTCTTCCCCTCTTAAAACTACATTTCCTTGGGGACCAAAATTCCGCGTTATTTCGCGAATCGCTTCAGTTTGGTAAGCGGCATAGATGTGAGGATAATTTAACTTATACCAATACACAAGAGTACTTGCGATAGGTTCTTGAGTTATTATATCCCCTTGAAAAAACTTATAATTCTCCCTAACCCAAATTAAATTTACAATTTTTTGCACTGGAATTACAGTCATAAGTCAATTTTTTTATTAATTTACTCCTCTCCTTAATTATAAGCACCAAAACAAGTTAAAGTAACACCAGCAACCGATAAGTAACAGGTATAAGGACAAGCAAATGATAACTAGATGTTGATGAAAAATATTTAAAGTAAATTAGAACTAGCACTCAAAGCCAGTCCAAAAACTTTATAATAATAAAGGGAACCATAAAACAACCAAGTAATAGCTTTGGAATCTGTATCTTTCAAATCTTTAGATAGATTTAAAGTAATAAAAATACATGCAAATCTTCCTAAAATACAAGAGGTTAAGGTCACCACCGAACCTCCATTAATTTACCAATGAAAATTTTAAAATAATCTGTATCCCTATTTATTAAAAACAAAAGTAAAGCCCAACAAGCAAATTTTATACCCTTATTTTCAGGCAAAGGTATAAAAGGAAGCAAAAAAACAACCACAGATTTTTAAAACCCGAATAAAAAAGGATTTTCAGTAATTGAACCAACTTCTTCAATTTGATTTGAGGATTCAATAGCTGCGGCAACTTGCTGTGCTCCCTTTTTAAACCAAGGTGGCGTGAGAATAGAAAATAATCGAAAAACTTCAACACCAAAGGTTGCTAATTTTAAGAGCACGTAAAGCTTTAAGCCTACCACTAAAGTCCTACTTAATAGAATAGCTGGAATAAGAGCCCTCCGTGTGAAATAGGCTGCCTGAGCAATACCATTTCCTAAGAAAATAGCCACAGCTTGGAGTGGGTGTGGCACCAAGTGAAGTCGCCCGAAAGAACTACCCAGCATTGCTGACTGGTTGAAAAAAAGATTTAAGCAGCGCAATAAGGTTTCTGGTGAAAACAAATAAGACGACACAACTAAGCTAGCTGCAGCAACCCTTAAAGGCACTAATGATGGCAGATATAACCTAGCTGTTACTGTGGGTGGCTCTATTACAGCTAAAGGTATTTCTGGTGAAGTTTCTTCGTTTGTTTCTTGACCAAGTAATTTTTCTAAAGCCTTGAGCAAATTTCCACTATATGTATTTAATATTCGAATACCAAAGGAAATTATTACATTTCTTATTTGGACTATAACGCCTCCCAATAAAGCCATTAAAGCAAAATAACCTATTCTAGGACTGTCTGGCGAATCATCTGGAAAATTATCATCCCCAGGACCATTAGAACCACCACCGCCATTTCCAGGAGGACCGTCATTTCCTAAATAAACAGGCGGCCTCCCTGGGACGACACCAGCATAAACGAATCCCGTATGCCCAGATGCCCCTTTGACGGAGTACCCCTGGGGTAAATGGTTAGGGGTTATGGGTTCAATAGGTGCGAAGCTCTCCCCTGGGAAGCTCTCCCCTGGGAACTCCGTTCCTATTTCCGAATTAATAAGGTTTTCCTTCAGTTAGCCAACCGTTTTTAATTCATTCAGATGGTTTTCCACAAATTCCAAGGACCTATCTAGGCGCTCCTGGCATCAAAACTTATTTTTTCTGATACTTGGTCAAAATGATATTTCTCCTGCTGTTCTAAAATTTCATCATGAACCATTTGGGTTAAATTTGCCTCAAGTCTTCCATAACTTGATAACGCGTACATTCCAGACAACTTGAAGCTTCCTCTTGTCGGATAGCTTGAGCTTTTGAAGCAACTTCTCGGGCCACAGAGGCTTGCACCTGTTTGAGACTTTGTGCACTAACTTGAGCGTCCATTTCAGCTTCTAAACCTACATCGATTTGGTTTATTTTTGACCAGGGCACTCTGTGACCTAATAAACGGGATTCTGTTAACAACAAACACCTGTTTTGGTATTTTTCCAAATATAGTTGATTAGTGACCATCTCCGCCTGGCCTTCCCGAGCCATTTCCGACAGATTAATCTGGAAATTATGGTATCCAAATCTAATTTTGTAGGCTCAGACGGCGAAGCCCCGTTTACGCTTACCCTTGGCGAAGGTACGCATTTTCCCCCTAAACCATTTACTAAACTTGGTTGATTGTCATAATCTAATCCATAAAAATCTAATTCGTTCCAATATATATTTTGAGTATTACAATTTAACATTTCTCTACTATCTATAGGAGCTATATCAGTAGTAACTAAACCTTGAATCTGGTTTATCAACTTAGTTTCAAATTTATGCACATGGGAAAACATAGGCCTTACAGTTACAGAATGACCCATAAAAGGTTTATTAAATCTTTTATTAAATGGTTTTTGAACGTATCTTCCTGCTCTTTATTCTGCAAATAAATTTTTTGAAGGTTAAAAATAAACATCGTATTTCTGATTTTATCGATATGACAATCCAAATCCACGTTGAAAAATAAGTTTTCTAAATCAAGTTTAAATTGTTTATATGTGTAACAATCACTAGTTTAATTCTGAGTTTTTAAATATTCAAGGAAATCACTATATATATTTTTTAACTTAAGACGGAACCCTTCTTTAAAATAATAATTAGTTTGAATAAATTCTTGGATTGAGATATCCATAAAATTCTTTTATCTTGACTTGTTTAATATTTATACTGCTTATTCAATCACACCCTTCCAAAATCTCGACTGGAGAAAGTTTATTAGTAGAGGTTATTCCAAAAAATTTTATTTTTATCACTAAATTATCTGGATTCCCAAAACTTTCCTCTTCTAAAGGGACCAGTCTATCTGAAATAATAGGTGCTTTAAAACTAGAGCGAGGTGCACAAAAACCATTGATTTTTAACTTATAAGTTCTTGAAGGGCTTTCACAAATCAAACTACAAACATAAACTCCAGTCTCCGAATCTCGAGTTGATACAGCTGTACCTTGAAGAGTTGCACTTAAATTATAAGTTATTTTATTTATTCTGATTCTAAAAAATCGCACATCCTCAGTAAACCATCTTAATAATGAATTTTCAATTAAATAAGCTTCAAATAAGCGACCTAAATTTAAAGAAGTTGTATCTAAGGAGTCCTTTTGGACTTTATTTTCTTCAATTCCAGCAATAAAATAACAAACCTTAAAAGTATAAGTTTTTCCCAAAAATTTATAAAAAAAACCAAGCTCCAATAAATTTCCTTCAACAATCGTGATAGGTGTTTCTCTACGTAAACTTATAATAAAAAAATTATATGTTCTGTCGCACTGTCGTCCCCTCTGTCGCAATTCGTTCACTCCTTTTCCTTACAGAATAAGGAGTTTATTCGAAAATGCGACAGAAGAAAACCTAAAAGTTTTTATTTAATATTTTAAAAATTTTAAACTCCTTATAGAATAAGGAGTTCCTTAGGTTTTTTCGAACAAGTACTCCTTTCTAAGGGTTTTGACCAAGTTAATCAATCATCAAAATCATACGGCGAAGGTACGGAGTTCCCGCCTTGCTCTTTATCTTTTGGAGTAATCCAAGCAATATTTCGGTAACTTCTTTATTCTTCTTTTCCCCCACCTATTACGTCAAAATAATTTCTTTTAGCTCTTACAGGCGGATCTAAGTAACTCCAACCTAAATTTTGGAATACTGTTTCTATTTTATCTCTGAAATAGGAATATCCTTCAGGGGAACGCTTTGGATAATTTTCTTCCAGATAATTCAAATAAGATTGAGCAGGGCTCTTTTAATCGTTCCCTTACTTTTAAAGTCGCACCTACAGCTATATATAACCATATAACCCTGGTTTGTAAATTAAATTATTTTTTACAAATTCAATAATTAAAATATACTCACCTGTTTCCAAAAACGAATCTCGAGTTTCTTCAATGGATTCCACTTTGTGGGAAGACCTTAAAGTTTTTAATACAAAACTTTTTTCCATTTTGATAACTAAACTTAAAAAAAAACCCATTTCGTCTTCAGGAAAAAAATTTTTAAATCTTTTTGATTTTCAGGGGATATAACATTAGGAAATTCAATTGGAATTATCCGTTTTTCTAAAATTCCTTTTGCGCTTTTTTAAAAAATATTTGAATAATTTAAAGCTATAATAACACCTCCAGAAAAGATATGATTTACTGATGTTAAATATTTTCGAGAAATTGAAATAGGTTCATTATTCGAGGTTAGGTTTTTTAATATAGCAACAGATTTGTCAGTAGCAGCCGTTTCGGCATCTCGAATAGTTATTAAACTAACATTTGTTTCAATCAGTTCGGAAAGCCCGAAAGTTGATGATAAATCAGATAAATGTTTAGTAAGTACCGCTGAATTTATAAACAAAAGATCAAAAAAATTTAGTGTTGTTGATTTTCCAGAATTTGCTGGACCTGAAAAAAAAAAAAAATAAAAATCTATCTAGCTTATATTGCTTTATTACAACTGCCGCAAAACACAAAACAATGGATATTACTTTAAAATCATCTAAAGTATCAAAAAACCATTGAATTATTTTTGGCATATTTTGCTTAACAATATTTTCTAAATCTATAATATTTTTTATTTCTGGAATATCCGAAAATTATAAGGTAGATAATCACGGAAGTAATATGATTTATATATATCATAAACATCTTCTTCTGGATTAAAATCCAAAGTTTTCAAATTCAAAACCCCATTCTGAAAACAAACAGAATTTTCTGTGTCAAATTCAACACACTTTATACTATTTGTCTTCAGGTCGTTCATCAGACTATTAAAAAAGGGAGTTGATATCCAATCTGAATTTGAAAACTTTTTGAAATTTGAGCGGATTATCTTAGCTATATAATCATATGGGGATCCAAATAGGTGGTACCACTGGTCTTCTTTCACTAAAAATTCTGGTAGGCCGCGCCAATCTCTATAGGGGTTTGTGGAGGTTGATAAAAAGGGTTGCCCATCAATTAAATTGGATTGATTGGGCATATCAAATTTTTTATTATATTCTTATGACAAACTGAATTGGTTTTCATTTTTAAAAATATTTGAGTAATTGTCTGGGGGGAAAACCAATTCCTCCTGAAAAGTAGTGAATTATAAAATGGCAATAAAAAAAGTTTGAATTTTGTATTTAAAATCGGTCTCACGTAATGATTCAATACGTAAAAAATAATCAGCTAAATAATCAATAAATTCAGAAAATTGACGCAAAGTTATAAAAGCAATATTAAAACCTTGAAGAAATAATAAATTTGAAATAGCAAATCGACCATTTTCTAAAAAATCAGTCCAGGTCATACAATAACCAGGTATACGAACAATAGTGTGATAAAACTCGTCTGGTTCAACCCATTCTACATTTCGAACTGAAGTAAGTGGATCAGAAAGATAAATACGAGACCATTTTAAATAATCGAAATATTGATAATTTAAACGTGTAACAACTTTTTTCATCCACCAAGCTTGGTAAGAAAGTTTTTGTTCATTGTTGGAAAGTTGATTTCGCATATCAATTTCAATAAGCATTTCATCAAAAAAAGAATGATTTATAAGTTGGTCTGTTTCTAATTCTTGATATTCCGAAGAATTAACATTTTCTAAAATTGGATGAAATTTTTCTAAAGAAATTCTTTCTAAATAAAAATACCATTTTTCAATCATTAATTTGAGCAAAGCTTGAGCTGTTTGCATATCATCTTCAATAGAAAAATTTGATTGTTCAATTTGATTATTTAAACAGATCAAATTCAAAGGATGCTGGTGTAGATTAGCCAACTGAGAAGATTTGATTTTATTTAAAGGTAAAAAAATAAAGAGGGATTCTACTGCTTTTCCACCAAAAAAAGATAAAAATCTTTTTTCAATTTCTTTTCGAGGAAATAATTTTTGATCAAACTCATCAAATTCAAGTAATTTTTTATTCAAAAATAAAAAACGAAAATTTTTTGGTCTATCCCATAGACTTATAGAAGGAATAAAATTCATTTCAGGTAAACAGAAAAACCAAATCATTTTACCTATATTATAATAACAATTACGAAGAAGAGTAGAAGTTTCGATTTCAAAAGAACAAGGAGGAAAAAATGGTCTAAAAGGTGGTATTGTTGGTTGAATCAATGGAATAAGAGATAAATTATTAAAGTGAGAGCTCCGCTCCTGTAATCTAAAAGAAGATAAAGCATCTTTTTTTATTTCAAATCTCAACATAATAGGAGAAAAAGAAAAAAAATTGCCTCGCGCTTCGGCTGAGTTGCCTGAAGGTCCACCTAGGTCTTCCGATTTTTGGTCTACCTCGCCGAAAGTACTTTTGGTTTCCCAGTCTCCCCGTCTCCCTACGCTTCCGCTGTCTTTGGGCAGCTTAAAGCCACGGCGCAGCTTAAGCTTAGCTGAAGCACCCTTGAGCCCCGCTCTGCCTGAAGGCCCCGCCACTGCGTTTGCTTGAGCCCCACAGTCAAAGCTTGTGGGGCTGCCTTCCAACATAGGGTGAATTGGACAAAAATCTTTAAAACTAAAACAAAAATTTTTTGAAAAAAACCAATCAATCTTATTTTGAAAAAAAATACAACTTTTTTGGAAACGTAAAAGAGAAGGATCACTAGGAAAACTTGTAATTAAATCTATACCTCTTTCCAATGTTTCCAATGTATGAGGACTATTTTTTTCAATAGCAGTTAATTCAGAAGCAAATACAATGGAAGCGATATCAGCAGAACTCAAACCATGTGTCCTTTTTGAAAAAAAATCCCAGGATATATTTTGAACACCGATTTTTGATGACTTAGTATAAAGCTTGAATAAATCAATTCGAGATTTATAATCAGGAAGACAAAATGTTAAAATTTGTTGGAATCTTCCAGGACGAAGTAACGCTGGATCTAATATATCCAATCGATTAGTAGCCCCTATGATTAAAATATCATCTAAAGGATTAATACCATCCATCTCAATTAATAATTGGGTTAAAATATTTAATTGTTCCTTTAAAATACTACGAGCAGATTGAGCATCTTGTAAAACTTCTATAGGAATTCGTGGAGATTGAATTGTCTGTGTAAATTCTGGTTCTTTCCAATAATGATCGTTATCATCATAAAATTCTGGACGTCTTTGAATTGTGAACTTTTTATTTTCAGGAGGATTCCCATAGGTCTCACTTTCCAAAAATTCAATAAAATCAAAACGGCCATGGATGTCCAAAGGCATATATTGCCGGCGTGCCCCAATACCATCTACTTCATCAATAAAAACAATACACGGAGCTATTTCTCTAGCCCGCCGAAATAATTTTTGAACTGTTCGAGCACCTCTTCCCCGTTGACGGGGATTTTGTAATAAGCCCCCTGATTGAGTCACTACAGGTACACCTGTTTCTCCAGCAATTGCTTGGACAAGTAAAGTTTTTCCAGTACCCGGAGGTCCTGCAAATAAAAAGCCTTTTGGTTTTGTTTTTAATCTAGGGGACTGTTTTTGAAAACCCAATAAAAAGGATCCCAAATAAGCATTCAAGGTTCCTAAAACGAATCTATCTCCTAAACCTAAAAAAGATGCTTTAAGTTTTTTCGTTTTCAAAAACCAAATCATATCACTTACTTGTAAAATTATATTTTTTCTATTTAAACCTATTAAATGTTGGATTTTTTTACCTTGATGTCGGATTCCTCGGTAACCTTTATCAATTTTCGCCATACCCAATTCTTCTTTTATCCACTGGACATCTTCGAAAATTCCTGCTCGTTGTAAAAAATCTATACATGATTCAAGAATTTCTTTTCCATATTTTTTATATAAATCCTTAAATAAACTTGCAAAAACCCACCCAGTACTTAAAAAAAATAGGAGAGACCAAGAATAGTTATTAACTTTTTCTCGAACTTCAAAGAATTGATTTAATGGGTATTCAATTTTTTTTAAATGGTGTTGATATTTATATTTAAAATTTTTCTGAATAGTGGATAGTGTTTGATAATTTTGAGATAAAAAGGGTGAACTTGAAGTGATTTGTATAAGTGTTTTTTTTTTTAATTTAAATAATTCAGAGGTTCGAAGATCTGGAACAAAATACCCTGATAATTTTCGTTTTGATAATATATGAACAATTTTCTGTTCCCCTTTTGGTTTTTCTAAATTCCAAAAAATCCAACCTAAAGTCTCTTTCTCAGAAGTTGAAAAAAATTTTTGAAACCAAATCGAACTAGATGAAAAATAAGAAGAATCTTCTTGAATAACGTCTTGTGCTATGACAACCCCCGCCTTTTGGGTATGAGTAGGAAAATCACTTTGGAATTGGAAGTCAAAATCGTCTTGGGCAAGAAGCCCTAGCTGGGCTGAAGCCCCGCTATCCTTGAACCCCGCTTCGCTTGCGCTTGGGTCGATTACTTCTACCTTTTGGGTATCAAGGGGATCGGGAAAATTTGGGGGAGAGAAATCAGGAAGATGGCCCCAAAGGATATTTTCTTGGACATTATCAAAAGTGGTCCCAAAGGGGACTTCCGTAAGGGAATGATCAAAAATAAAATTATGAAAATCTTTTAAAAAATTTAAAGGATATGTATATATTAATTCCATACATAATTTTGCTTGTTTATCCGATAAATTTTTTATTTGAAATAGTTCATTAGATTTTTTAAATTGATTGTAGTTTTTTTGAATTAATTCAATCAATGTTAAATCTTTTTCATAGATTGACATTTCCATTTCTGAGTCAGATGTCGACATTTCTATTTCCGTTTTCGATTCAGATGTCGACATTTCTATTTCCGTTTTCGATTCAGATGTCGACATTTCTATTTCCGTTTCTGAGTCAGATGTCGACATTTCTATTTCCGTTTCTGAGTCAGATGTCAATGGCAACATTAACATTTCTTCTTCTGACGCAGATGGCAATATTATTTTTTTTTCTTCCTCTTCCGATGTAGGAGCGAATCGATTTTCGTCAATTTTTTCAAAAAAATTTTCTAATAAATAATCTTGGGAGCTTTCTTTTAAAAATCCTTCTATTTTCCATGGTATTTGATCATTTGTTTTTTTCATTTGAAATTCTTCTCTAAAAGAATCACTTAGAAAAATATTTTCTCTTAGAGATTGATTAAAAGTTTTACGAAAATCTTGGCGGAGTGTACCTAAGTTAGAAGTGGCCGCGCAGCGGACTTCCTGGTCTAATTGAGGGTCTACTTTGCCAGAAAAACCTTCATCAAAAAATTTATAGGTTGTCTTAAAAAAATCAGGATCCTTAAATAAACTTGTTCCAGATTTTATTAATTCAATTAAATCTTGTCCTTGTAAAATGGAGCGATCCAGGACGGAGTCCCCCTGTACTTCGTCAAGAATATTTTCAGGGATAAGAGGACTCCATGGTGTAGTGTAGGGCGGGGTACTTCGTTCCTCCTCACCCCCTATAGGAATAGATTCATTTATTCCCTCTATCAGAAATCTGGAGTCGCCTGTGGCGACTTCTCCAACTTCTTCCTCTATAGGAAGATTTTCGTATTGAATTTTCTCCCAATCTTCTAATAACGGAGAATTTTCATCTAACAATTGAAAATAAAAAGTTTCAAATTTTTGAGGTATACTATTATTAGCTAATAAAAAAGGATAATTTTTGATAATGGAAGAATTACGTGTTTCTAAACTTATTTGCAAAATTCCTAAATACATAAATAAAAAACTAAAAAAAATAGGTAGAGTTGTTATTTGTTTTGCTGTTTTCTTTCCTATCTTTAAAAAAGGTTGTCGAAAAAACCATAAAATTTGGTAAATATCTTGAAAAATTAAAAAAATTTTTAATTGACTTCTACCAATTTGTTTTTGGACCATTGAATAAATTAATAATTTTCAGATTACTTAAATATTTTAAATTAAAAAATAATATAATTCAAATATTTTATTTAATTATATTTATACTTATACTTATATAAGAAAAATTTAAACAATTAAATAAAATATTTGTAATGATCAATAATAATAGATAAAAGAAATAAGGAAGGTCTAGGCCCAAAGGGCCGACGTTCACAAGGAAAAAAGGCCCCCGATCCATTCTATCCTCCCCGCTACGCTTGCCCAAGCTATCCAAATATACCCAAATCCAAATACAGCAAGCTTCAAAAGGAGCGGGGCTTAAAGCGTAGTAGAGGTATGGAGTTAGGGGAACGGGGGGAAGGGAACGAACTAGGAAGTCCGCTCTGCCCGTCTCCTTCGGGGGCGCCTCGTTACTTTCCAGGAGCTTCGCACTTGGAGCCTTCGGCGGCCTGGACCAAAAGGACAGGACCTTCGCTTAGTCAGATACTCGCTTCCTTTGTTAGCGGGGACACTCCGTCAAAAAAAGAAAAAAAAAAAATATGAAATTAGCTGTTTATGGAAAAGGTGGTATTGGTAAATCAACAGTAAGTTGTAATCTTTCAATTGCATTAGCACGACGTGGGAAAAAAGTGTTACAAATCGGTTGTGATCCAAAACATGATAGTACTTTTACTTTGACTGGTTTTTTGATTCCAACTATTATAGATACTCTTCAAGCTAAAGATTATCATTATGAAGATATTTGGCCTGAAGATGTAATTTATAAAGGATATGGAGGTGTTTCTTGTGTTGAAGCAGGGGGTCCCCCTGCTGGAGCTGGTTGTGGAGGATATGTTGTAGGAGAAACTGTTAAACTTTTAAAAGAATTAAATGCTTTCTATGAATATGATGTAATTCTTTTTGATGTTTTAGGAGATGTTGTATGTGGTGGATTTGCTGCTCCCTTAAATTATGCTGACTATTGTTTAATAGTAACTGATAACGGTTTCGATGCCTTATTTGCAGCCAATCGAATTGGAGCTTCTATAAGAGAAAAATCGAGAAGTCATCCTTTAAGATGTGCAGGTTTAATTGGAAATAGAAGTTCTCAAAGAGACCTTATTGATAAATATGTGGAGCACTGTCCTATGCCTATTTTAGAAGTATTACCTTTAATTGAAGATATTCGAATTTCTCGGGTAAAAGCCCAAACAATATTTGAATTAGCTGAATCGAATCCAGAATTAGAAGAAGTTTGTGATTTTTATTTAAATATAGGAGACCAAATATTATCTGGACCAGAGGGGGTTGTCCCAAAAGAATTAATGGATCGTGAACTTTTCAGTTTATTATCTGATTATTATTTAAATAAAACTTCCCAAGAAGATACTCAAAACGAAACAGATTTTCTAATGGTTTAATAATATTAATTCATAATCATAATTCTATGTCACCAACTGAAACTTTAAAATTTGAATGTGAAACTGGGAATTATCACACTTTTTGTCCTATTAGTTGTGTTGCTTGGCTTTATCAAAAAATTTCAGACAGTTTTTTTTTAGTGATTGGTACAAAAACTTGCGGATATTTTTTACAAAACGCTTTAGGTGTAATGATTTTTGCCGAACCTCGATATGCTATGGCTGAATTAGAAGAAGGAGATATTTCAGCGCAATTACATGACTTTGATGAATTGAAGCGTTTATGTTTCCAAATTCATCAAGATCGAAATCCAAGTGTTATTGTTTGGATTGGTACTTGTACTACTGAAATTATTAAAATGGATTTAGAAGGTATGGCACCAAAAATTGAACAAATGATTGGTTGTCCTATTATAGTAGCTAGAGCTAATGGTTTAGATTATGCTTTTACTCAAGGAGAAGATACTGTATTAGCTGCTATGGCTCATCGATGTCCTGAATATAATAATCTTTGGCGGGAAAACCATCCAAATTTGGTTTTATTTGGTTCTTTGCCAAATACAGTGGCAGAACAACTAACACGGGAATTAGCTAGTCAAGGAATTTATGTTTCTGGCTGGTTGCCTGAATCCCGATATGAAGAATTGCCCCAATTGGGACCGGGTGTTTTTGTTTGTGGAGTGAATCCTTTTTTAAGTCGAACTGCTACAACACTTATGCGACGTCGAAAATGCCAACTTATTGGAGCACCTTTTCCTATTGGTCCAGATGGAACACGAGCATGGATTGAAAAAATTTGTCAAGTTTTTAATATTCAACCCCACCTTGAAAATTTAGATCAAAGAGAAAAGAGTATTTGGGAAAGTTTGGAACCTTATATTTCCTTAATAAAAGGTCGATCTGTTTTTTTTATGGGGGATAATTTATTAGAAATTTCTTTAGCACGTTTTTTAGTTCGCTGTGGAATGATTGTTTATGAAATAGGTATACCGTATATGGATAAAAGATTTCAAGCAAGTGAGTTGAGTCTTTTAGAAAAAACTTGTAAACAAATGAATGTTTCTATGCCTCTTATTGTCGAAAAGCCAGACAATTATAATCAAGTTCAACGAATACGAGCTCTCCAACCAGATTTGGTTATTACTGGTCTAGCTCATTCCAATCCTTTAGAAGCAAGAGGTATCACTACTAAATGGTCTGTGGAATTTACTTTTGCTCAAATTCATGGATTTACTAATGCACGTGATATTTTAGAACTTGTTACTCGCCCATTAAGACGGAATAATCATTTAAAAGATTTAGGTTGGTCAGAACTTGTTTCTCAAACTAAATAATGGAGGGCGGAGCACACCACAGCGAGCTTACCTAGAAACAAGGGTACTCCATCCTAGTACTTCTACTTCCTGGACCAATTCGATGATCGTGGTAGTCCCTTTGGGGGACGCTGACCAAAAGGACCTCGCTTTGTTTTCAAGTTTCTTTCCCCAAAGGAGGAAAGAAACTCAGGCAAATATTTTATAGAGGCTCTATCTCTGAGTCTCACAGGGTCCACGCTTACTTAATACACAAATCATAATAGAGGGTCTTGTTTAATTATTCATTTAGATTAAAATAAACTATATGAATATTAACTATATAGGTTCTAAAAAATTTTTACTAGATAAAATTGAACATATCCTCAAGCAACATTTAAACTTAAAATCAAATTTAATTTTTGGAGATTTATTTGCAGGAACAGGAATTGTTGGTGAACATTTCAATCAAAAAATTGGAATGCAAATTATTAGTAATGATAATGAATATTATAGTTTTATTATTAATTATGCTAAATTAAAATGTCCATATAATAAAAAATTACAGAAAATTTTTAAACGATGGTCTAATAAAATATCAAGTTATGGCTTATTTTCTAAAAATTATGCTTATCATGAGGAAAATATGATGGAATTGGACAAGTCACCCTACAATAGGAAATTTTTTTTATTAGAGAATTCCAAAAAAATCGATGGAATTCGTATTCTTATTGAACGTTATTATCGAAGAAAAAAAATAACTAAGTCGGAATACTTCTTTTTATTAGCATCATTAATTGTTTGCACAGATAAAGTTGCGAATATTACTAGTGTTTATGGTGCTTACTTAAAGAATTTCAAATTAACAGCTCGAAAAAATTTTAAATTTTTACCTATTCATTGTTATCTTCAAATTCCAAAATATGACCAAAATTTAATTTTTCAAAAAAACTGTTTAGAGCTCCCAGTATTGACTTATGATATTTGCTATCTTGATCCACCATATAATAATCGACAATATAGTAAAAATTATGCACCCTTAAATTTTTTATCAATTTATAAAAATGAATTGAATGTTTATGGAAAAACAGGATTATTACAAGACTCTTTTATAAGTTCTTTTTGCCGTAAAAAAACAGCTTTAGAAAGTTTGAAATTTTTATTAGATCGAATAAAATCTAAATACCTATTAATTTCTTATAACAATGAAGGATTATTAACTTTTTCTCAATTAAAAGAACTTTTTCAAAAATATGGATCAATAAAAATTTATGAATTTCCTTATAAGCGCTATCAATCTCAAAAAAAAGCAATTCCAAAAACAATTAAAGAATATTTGTTTTTTATTAAATGTGAAACAAATGAAAGTTTAGGAGTCACTTTAGAACAGCAGTTATGTTCAATAAATCAAATAAAATATCCTCAATCTTTAAATTCTCGTTCCTTAAATTCTTATTATTTAGATTTAAAAATGGTTCTTAAACAATTCTTTAAAGATTACCCACAAATTCGACTAACAAAATATCTAGGCTTAAACCAGAATATTGTTGATTTTCTTCTTATAGATGGGTCAACACTTTCTGTAAAATCTAATAAAGTGAACTCAAAAGTTTGCCCAGCTAGAATAGGTCAACTTTCAAAAAAACGTTTTTTTGAAGAATTTGGTCTTCCACAAAATACAAATATCAAAGATCTCAAAGTTTTCATTTTTCAAAATATATTTCAATTAACTTTTAAATATTATCAAAACTTATTTGTTAGTGATTTTATACTATGGGTCTATAAACAAATTTATTAAAATCAATATTTATTCATTGATCGAAAAAATGTTTATCCATATCCGTTTTATAAAAAAGAATATTTTTCTTTTACTCGTACGGTTGAAAATTGGAACGAATCTATAACTCTAAAATATAAAAACGTTTCTATTGGGGAATTTCAAATACATAATAATAGAGATTGTATAAAATTTCGTTTTCATTTGAAAAATCTATTAAATTTCCTTTCTTTAATTGATGTTCAAAATCAAAGGAGGGAATTAAAAAGAAACTATGCAGAGACGGATGTTAGATATGATGACCAATTGTAGAATAATCCTATACCTATTAAATGAAAAATTTTTAAATAATTTTATTTTTCTCTTAGTTTACACTTCATCCGAAGAAACCCAAATAGGTGAAGGACGGAGTACCCCTCTATCGCCGCGGAGAGTTGTCCTCCTGTAAATTATACAAATTAGCAACATTGTATAGATTCTTTTTTCTTTTACAGCTTCAATCCAAACTTTTTTAAGAATTTAGGTACAAGTTGCTTGAACAGGGAAATTTATTAAAGGTTTCATATTATCTAGTTTTTGTTCAATTATATTTTTCATCCTTCCCCTATAGGTTACATATTTTTTAATTTGAAACTCTTCTTTAAAGGTTTCAAAAATATTACCTTTACTTTCCTGTTCATAAAGATTTATATATTTCTTCTGATATATTTGGATTTGTTTATAAGTTTGGTGCCAATTTCTATGGAAATTACAGGAATCTTTATAGCTATAGAATAAATTATTGTTTTCTAATAGTTTAATAACACCTTTTTGAGTTAAACCATACAACAAACCGAAGTTTTGCCTATTTGTCTGTAAACTCTAAACTGGTTTAGATCCTTTTCTTTGATTTGTATAAACTCATCATAAGTTAAACCTTTTAACTGGCTAGCTGTGTATGGGTGAATATCCCCATTCTTATCACAAATATCCAACATAGTAGACTCTTGAAACATATCCGCAATTATACGGAGTTCTGCCTTATTTAGATCTAATTCCAATTTTAAGAAAACAAAACCTTTTCTAGGTCTAATAATAGCTCTGAAACTGAAATCACGAGAGATAGCTTATATATTGGGGTTTGTTGTTGTTATGCGGCCAGTCCTCGTTTCTACAAAATTTTCGATTTGCTTTAATTGTCGTTTTTTTGGTTTTTAAGAATTTGTATGATTAGTTCTAATCTGGAATTATCTATTTGATTTTTATTTCTATAAGTTTCTAATTCTTTGTAACTGATCCTTAACTGTTTTTGTTCGTGGTATTGGTTTTTTTAAATCTTACGTTTCAGATTTAACCGTTTGTTTAAGCAACCGTGCTGAGCGGAAAATTTTATCATCCCAAGTTATATGAAAATTTTTTTCAAACTTTTGTTTGAGACTTGCCACTTCATCAAACCTATGTTTTTTATCTGTATCTAAATTGACAGCGAGCTCCCCTACTCAGTTGCTCCTATCCCACCTGCCTTATATCGAACTCATAACTTCCACCACTAACTACTCTTTTGTCTTTTTCTCTCTAACTCCTAGTCTACTTTAACAAACCAAGTCAAGTCTTTCCTAACCTAGTTTAATCTTACCATTAGAACCAACAAGTTTGCCTTCCTTTTCAACCTTGTTTCTAATCCACAACTACCCAAACTACGACTTTCTTTTCCAACCTAAACAATAATAAAAAAAAAAAAAATAACGTTTACTATATAGAAATTCTTATAGAGCAAAATCAGTATTTAAATATTCAGTTATTAAAAAATCCCATAACCTTAAATTGTCTTTTAAATTTTCAGCGCCTTGTAGCATAGACCCTAAAAAGATATTGATTCTTCTCAAAGAAACATTTTTTACTAATCTTTTTTATTCTATTTTTAGTCCTCAGGTTGAACCCGAGTATATTCAGTTCTCGGTTAATGATGAGTTTGGTCGCCATACCGACCTGCCCATTATACTACCTGTTTCCGTAACGTAAGAAGGTGAAAGAATGGATAATCAGAATTATTTGAAAATTTCTATTTTTTTATTTAACAAAATACGACCAAAAACCATAAATATTTATGGTGTAAGGGAAAATATAAATTTGGAATCTATTTCGAAACAAGTAAAAGACATTCTATTAACAAAAATATTGGTTTCTGGATTTCTGGAACAAAATCCCAAGAAACATTCGCTTCCGAACCACAAATTACGATGCAATTTGCGAGTTTTAAACAAGAAAATTGTATCAAAGACCTTTCGAATATAGTTAGTATCAAACTAAGAAAATATAAACTAACAAAATGAAAACCTATATACGGCCATTAGCAGAGCAGTTTTTTAAAAAACAAATTATCAGTATAAGCGGGAATCCTCTGTCCGATTGAGACGGATATACGAAAATTTTCTTGAGATATTAGAAAAGGAAGACCCATATAGCAAATACTACACCTTCAAACAGTTCCCTATGGATTTTGACACATTATCTTCATCTTCTTTATATAGCGAACAAATATTAACCAAGCAAAGAAAAAAAGCGTGGTTTACTATTAATATTCAAGAAAAAGTGTTACTAAACGGGGAACAACCAAGAATCAATGGAATAAAAAAAAACGTCTCCGTCTAAAATTAATGAGAAAATTCAATAAATGTTAAAACCATCTAAGATATCTAAATCAATTTCAGGGGTTTTTCTTCATAAATCTAAAATTTGCTAATCTGGAGCCTTCGGCTTCCGATTAGCAAAACCTAATTTTCTTTATTATCAGCAGAGTTCACCTGTGTCACTCTGTCAACCTTAGAAACGTTGACAGCTGACAGACTTGACACAGGAAATTTAAACCTTAGAAACTCCTTTATTTTTAATTTTAAAATATCCTTACAGAATAAGGAGTTTCTAAGGTTTTTCCGAACAGTTATTCGTTTTCTAGCATATATGGCGAAGGAAAAACAGTTGTCTTATTTTGTCCAATTTTGTAATGGTTCGGATATTTCAAATTTTAACCCAACAAGAGGCACAGATTTTTCCCCAACTTCTTTTTCAATTTTGCGAATAATAAAGACCACTTTACTATAAAATTCCTTTGAAGTCTCAATCACAATTTCATCGTGAACAACCAAAACAACATCGACTCGAGCAAAACCATAACATTCTTTGGAAATTTGCTGCCAAACTTCAGATAAAATATCTACACCTGTTGCTTGGATTGGAAAATTAGCACATCCTTATCTTTAAGGATTTTTTTACATATTTAGCTAATAACGCCCCTTGGGGCGACATTAGCTAAATAATTAGATTAGGCTCTGTTAAATGTTTATAGAGGCTCTTAGGTCGCCCGAAGGGCGTCCCCACATTTTATGTTAAAGTCAATTTTTTCGCCTTCTTGGGCATTTTTCGGGCTTTATGGCCATATTTTGAAATACCATCCAGGCGGCCGGACGGGTGGCCCTGGAGCGGACTTGGTAAGCCCCGTTACCCTTGCCCAAGCTTTTTCTTTCTCGTTTAAGAAGGGGTAGTTTACTCTTCTTCTACAGTAATAATTTTTTCTATAATATTAGTTTTTAATTTTTCGACTTTTTTTTATATTGCTGTTTGAGCTTCTCCATAGCTAGAATATTTTCTAGCCAATATTGGGCAACCTTTTCTTGATTATGATTATTAATCATAGGTATATAAATATTTTTAGAAAACCCTTTTGTGACCCCCCCTTGAGCACCATTTTTATTTGTAATTGGCCAAGTTCGCTTTGTAAAAAACCCATGTATGTATAATGGCGATATATGAGTGAAAACTCTTAATCTAAATATATGTTCACTAAATGCAGATTCTAAATAAGTTTCGGTAATTCTAGCTGTTTTACCAATGGTAGCCCCATCTTTGCGGCAACAATTAAAATATCGCCGATTTGTAATTGACCTTTAGTTGCTTGAAAATTCTCATAAAAGCCTTCTGATACAAAATTTACATCAGTATCAAAACAAATATTTCCTTCTTTGTTTATATTACTAATTGTAATACTCGGAATTCGTCCATAACTTTTTGTAATTCCCCCGTGGGGTGATTTTCCTAAGACTTCACCATGGACTAAAATCTCAGAAAGTTTGACCATTTTGATATTCCGTTTTTGAAGTTTAGTTATTTGTTTTAATATAAACTTTTTATTTAAATAGTAAAGAGGGTCTATTCTGTATTCTAATTGATTAAAATCATACCAAAAACAATTATTCGAATTTGTTTTGTTTTTATAATGTTCGAGTATTCCAGGGAATTCATTAAAATCGTCTCTAAGAGCACTATCATAACCAATATGTTCTGCTATAGAGAAAAATATTTTATAATTAGGAATATCTTTTATAAATTTATAAGGTTTTGAATACTTAGATAAGAATAACAAAACGGTTTTCATATTCGAGCCTACTTTCCTAAAAGTAAATATGGGTAAATTAATTATTCCTAATATTTAAAAATTACATTTTAACCATTTGAAAAATTTTTTATTACTCGGATTGTTAATTATTACCGTTTGAACAACAACTCCCAATCTTGGGTTTTCTGGTATATCATTTGTGAGAAATTGACAATATTGTTCCAAAAATAATATATCAGAATTTACACTTGTTCCACGACTCAATGCAAAATTATCTAAATCATTAGTCCCTAAGTCATCTTTGACTACCTTTTTTTATTTTTACACCAAAAGGTGGATTGCTTAAAATTTACCATAATGTATATTTGTATTTTGGTATTTATTATTTAGTCCTGTATTGTTTTCAATATTAGTGTGTCCATCACCATTTATAATCATGTCCATTTTAGCAAGCCTTGAAATCTTATTATTTATTTCTATACCATATAGATTTCCCCGAGTAAACTCTATATCACTAATATTTGTTTTCTTATTTTCAAGAACCAAATAATTAATAGTTTTTTTTTCATCTCTATAGACAACAATATCAGCTCGATCTACTGGAGTTCTTCTAGGTATGGGAACAGGGAACTTCAAAATCAATTAAATAAGGAGAATATTTATATTTATTAATTAGATTAATATAAGTCACAGCTCTAACTTTTTCTTCTGGATCAGAAATGTTTTTTTTTGGATTTCATAGATTATATTATCACCATCAATAGATAACAGTTTTGCTTTAATTCCATTTTGCAAAATTTTATTTAAATCATTCAATAGGATTATATTATAAATTTACATAATAACAAATGAAAGTTTAGGAGTCAAATTTTTTGATAGAGTATCACTCTATTATATTACTTCCAAAAAGGTGATATCCCTTGGATGAATGAGGGCCTTCAACAATTTATATACCCTGCTTATCCAAAAATAATATAAGGAAGCGGCCCCCAGGACACCACCTTCTTTTTGACAGGCCTTCCTCGGAATGACAGGATTCGAACCTGTGACCTCGAGTTCCCAAAACACGCGCGCTACCAAACTACGCTACATTCCGAACCGAATGAAATCTAATAAAGAATTTAATTTGGTAAGATAGTCTCCTATCTTACCAGAAAAAAAGCACTCCCTGAAGGAAAAAAAAGTAAATATGGCTTTTAATAAGCTAATCCCATACTACGAGTTGTTTCAGACCCCAAATAAACTCGAACACTCAAAAAATCAGTAGGACAAGCGGATTCACATCTTTTACAACCTACACAATCTTCTGTTCGGGGGGCAGAAGCAATTTGACTTGCTTTACAACCATCCCAAGGAACCATTTCTAAAACATCAGTGGGGCAAGCTCGAACACATTGTGTACATCCAATACAAGTATCATAAATTTTCACTGTATGCGACATATTTTTTTAAATAATTGAAATAAATTTATTAAAGATTGATATTTGTTCAATAAAACTTAAAAAATCGAAAGAGCGGGGCTCAAGCAAATTAGGGCCTCGCTCGGGTCTCAAGCGAATCGAGGCTTTAAGTCTCGCATCTGCGCTTCGGGTATAATCAGCGCCTTCGGCGAGGTCAACTCCCAGGCCGTAGGGCCTAGAAACCCCGCGGAGCAGCTTAATCTAAAGGTTTTAAGAATAAAGTAAATTCATTATCTCGATCAAGTCCTTTTTCAAAACCAGCAGCAGCAGCACGCGCTCTTCCAGCATGCCACAAATGACCAACGAAAAAGAAAAATCCTAAACAAAAATGAGATGTAGCTAGCCAAGTTCGAGGACTAACAAAATTCACTGCATTAATTTCAGTGGCAACCCCTCCAACAGAATTTAAGCTACCTAAAGGAGCGTGAGTCATATATTCAGCAGCTCGACGTTCTTGCCAAGGTTGAATATCAAATTTTAATTTAAGGAGATCAAGTCCATTAGGTCCACGTAAAGGTTCTAACCAAGGTCCTCTAAAATCACGAGCGTAGAAGGACAATTCATTTACTAAAGCAATGCAATTAGACAATGATATCATCCTTCCCCTCCCAAACCGTACGTGCACCTTTCAGCGCATACGGCTTTCCAGTAAATAAATATTGCTAAGGACCGATTTCTTGTATAAGGGATTCCAAAGACTTTCCATCATAATCTCCTCGGTGAACGGATCTATGACATTTAGCACAAAGCGGGATTTGCTTCCTAAGAAGAACCGCACCTTGATACTGAGCAAAAGTCTTCGGTTTCAACCCTTTCAATGACTTTATATGATGCATCTCTATAGAGTCAGAGACTCCACATATGATACAACGTTTATAAAGCCCTGACCGAGTTAAACGACCCAAATGGATCCCAAAAGGATCACGAATTTTGGATGAGTCACACCAGCGTTTACGACTATTTATATATTGTTCCTTTTTCAGAGCAACTGAAGAATTAGGAATAACCAACTCTTTCCCGAATTCATTAAAGATCTTACTACAAGAAGAATTATGCTTATGGGCCAAAGTCTTGGCACAAGAGTACCTGAGAATGTAATCAACCCTTCCCAGACAATGTTGATAACTTGCACCAGAGTAATAGTTAACCAAACCATACATAACAGAACGAAAAGCACGGACAATTTCAATGTCATCCTGGCTGGACCATCGTTTCTGAGATATTGGGAAGCCACTATTAGTACAAAAACCCTTTTGATGTAAGCGAGAAATTACCCTGTCCATAGGAACTAACAATTTTACAAGATGACCCGTCGTCCTCTTAAGAAAAGTACGACCACTAGGGGAGCGCATTCTCAAAATTTTCCTATTACAAGGAATGTGGATATGGTAGCCAAGAAATAACACACACTTACGACGAACATCAGTGATATGTGTCTTCTCTGGGTTGAGTTCAAGACCTAGTTCCTCATAAAGAAACCTAGACAAACGGTGCTTAATATCTCGCGCCAAAGATTTAGGACCATATACTCCAAGGATCCAATCATCTGCATAACGAACATATTGAATTCTTTTAGGCTTACTAGAAGAATCATAAAAATTCGTATTCAGGGATACATTTTTCAGAGCTTTTAGCTGTCTAACCAATTCCTGACGTTGATTCCCAGAAACTGACCGATTCAAAGCCCTTTTAATTTTACCAATACGAGAACGTAAAGTTTTCATTTCCTGAGAACGAGTTAAGGTTAAACCCGAATTACTATCAGCGATATCCGACTTTAAGCCAGAAACCCAGTAATCAAGTTCATTAAGGTATATATTAGCAAGCAAAGGAGATACTATACTCCCCTGGGGGGTTCCAATAAGGGTTGGATGAGTAACTACCCCACCCGAATATAAGTATCCCGCCCTAAGGAATTTCCAAATAAGAGAGATAAACCTCTCGTCACGTATCCTCTTACGCAGGATGTTGATCAAAGTTGAGTGAGGAATATTATCATAACACCCTGTAATATCCCCTTCGATGACCCAGTACATTCCCTGAAATTTATTCTCTACTTGGGATAAAGCTGAGTGACAGCTTTTTCCAGGACGAAAGCCGTGACTCACATCTAAGAAAACAGGTTCAAAGATGGCTTCAAGTATCCTGCGTACTATCTCTTGTACAACCTTCTCAACAGGGCCTTGTATACCCAGAGGACGCTTAACACTTTTCCCGGGTTTAGGAATCATAATCCGACGAGCGGGTTTAGGACTCCATTTTTCCTCCCTAAACAGTTGAATCAAATTCTTAATCTTTTCCAGAGAAAAACCATCCAAAGACGATTTGCCTACTCCCGGGGTTAGAGCCCCTTTATTACTTTTCAACTTTTCATAAGCAGAAACCCACAAATCCTCGCAATAAAACAACGGATATAACCTGTAATTAATAAAAGATCGGTCATCCAAATTCCTTTCACAAATAACTTTTAAACGTTTATTTCCTGTTGATATCATACGATAAAGAATATATAGAATAAAAATAACATTACCTGCCCCCCACCTCCGAAGATTCGGGGGCTCTCCTGCCAAATGAGCTTTCCAATCAGCCGACCAAGCCGAAATTTCCACTCTAGAGGTCACCCTCCTTAGGCAGCACAGCTGTTTTAATAAAAGAGACGAAAACTCAACCTTAGGGCAACCGTTCGACTTTACCCCAAGTCAGGGGAGGTGTGCGCAGACTATATTTCTGAACCTTTCGGGATAATCCATAAGCAACGCATATTAGGCAATAACCTCAAATCCTAATCAGGTAAGCGAAACCCCACCAGTCTAGTCCACCTTATGAAGGCTCGGGCAATCAAGCTCTTCCCATAGTCGATCTTATCTTGCAACAATGACACCTATAGGGTTCGGCATCATAAGTCACTTTTCCTCTATGCTACAGTCCCCAGAAGCCTTTCAGCCCCCAAGTAAAGAGGCGATATTAGAAGTAATTATAGTAACTCCACTGGATTCGTCCAGCAACGTCAACAAATCTATTCAGCTCGCAGCCAAAAGCGCATTGTTTCGCCTCCGAAAATAATTTCTCCAGAAGGAGATCGCATAAGATATTTCCCTAATCCAGTAGGCCCTTGAGCAGAAGCTACATTAGCGCCTAAACGTTGATCCCTAACAAGAAAAGTCATAGCTTGTGCTTGAGATGCTTCTGCACCAGTAGGGCCATAAAATTCACTAGGATAAGCAGTATTATTAAACCAAGCCATACAACAAGCAGTTAATCCCATAATAGAGATAGCACCTAAACTATAAGATAAATAAGCTTCACCAGACCAAACAAATGCTCTTCGAGCCCAAGGCCAAGGTTTAGTAAAAATATGCCAAATTCCTCCAAAAATTTCTAAAGTACCAATCCAGATATGTCCACCAATAATATCTTCCATATTATCTACACTCACAATCCATCCATCTCCGCCGAAAGGAGATTTAAAAATATATCCTAAAATAACTAAAGGAGAAACAGTAGGATTTGTGATAATGCGGACATCCCCTCCACCAGGAGCCCAAGTGTCATAAACACCACCAAAATATAGAGCTTTTAAAACAAGAAGCCAAGCTCCCAATCCTAATATAATAAGATGAATACCTAAAATAGTGGTCATCTTATTTTTATCTTTCCAAACATATCCAAAAAAAGGAAAAGATTCTTCAAGAGTATCAGGTCCAATTAAAGAATGATAAACACCTCCAAAACCTAAAACAGCAGATGAAATTAAATGTAAAACTCCACAAACGAAATAAGGAAAAGTGTCAATAATTTCACCACCAGGTCCCACACCATAACCTAAAGTAGCTAAATGAGGTAAAAGAATAAATCCTTGTTCATACATAGGTTTCTCAGGAACAAAATGAGAAACTTCAAAAAGATTCATAGCTCCAGCCCAAAAAACAATTAAACCAGCATGAGCTACGTGAGCACCTAATAATTTTCCAGATAAATTAATTAAACGAGCATTACCAGCCCACCAAGCGAAACCAGTAGATTCTTGATCTCGCCCACCAATAACAAAACTTGAATTATAAAGCGTTTCCACGTGGTAAGACTTCCTCAGGGAATATGAGTTTTTCATGAGGCTGATCTTGAGCAGCCATCCATGCGCGAATGCCTTCGTTTAAAAGAATATTTTTAGTATAAAAAGTTTCAAATTCTGGATCTTCGGCAGCACGAATTTCTTGGCTAACGAAGTCATAAGCTCTTAAATTTAAAGCTAAACCAAGAACACCAATAGCACTCATCCATAAACCAGTAACAGGTACAAATAACATAAAGAAGTGAAGCCATCTTTTATTAGAAAAAGCAACACCAAAAATCTGAGACCAAAAACGATTCGCTGTACAATAATGTTCAAAAAGAATAGGCAGTTCTTTTCCGGGAATTGCTAATAAGCGTAGCTTCCCCTAAGGAGCTGAAGCTTCAGCTTATAGACAACCCACAGCTTACAATTTCTTGTAAGATCAGACTATATCTTTATCTTTTTAAGATACTTGCTATTTCAGAAACCATTTTATTTTAAAACAAGAATTTGTTTTAAGCCTTGTTTCTTACTCCCCCGTATTACGTAAGGATAGTCGTTAGACATTTATGATTTTGATTTTAAAATTAACCCCACTGAAAATTGTTAAAACCTATTTTATTATGACATCGCTCTCGAATTAAACGTCGACTTAATCCTGTTTTTTCTGAAGCGTCACTAATAGACTCGTAATAAATAGAATCAATTATAACAGGTTTACGTCTTTCTATATTTGTTTTGTTTGAGTTTATTTGACTTAACAGTTTTTTTATTTCATTAGTATGGTCTTTACCTTTAAAAGGCGAACTCTTATTTTTGTTTGCTCTAGATTGAGCTTGACGAGATTCAATTGTATGTCTTTTATTAAAAAATGGATTAATATACCCATGGCGTTTTCTCCAATTTGTATAAACATTATATCTATTTTGTGGTTGTAATATTAATAAAATATATGTTTCTAATTTCAATCTTTTGGCTTTCTCTAAACCATATCCAAAAATAAGTTTTTGAAATAAAAAATATTTTTCTCCATAAGAATTAAAATCAGATTGTAATTCTTTATTTTCATGAATATTACGTTTTAATTTATTTTTATGGGCACATAAACGTGCTGTAACATTTTCTGATTCTCCAATATAATGTTTATTCGTTTTTAAACATAATATTATATAAATTCCAGATTTTTTAAAATCAAAAAGGTTTTCTTTATAATTTAAAGTCATAAGTTTTCTTTAAATAATTAAAAAGTCGATCAATTTAGTACGGGATTGTCTTATTAAAATTTTTATTAAACTTAGAGATCCCCCGTTTAAGCAAGATTTTCAACTACACTTAACTTAGGTGTAGAAGTGGCTACAAACTAACCATAGAGTAAGTCTCCTCTGATTGTGTTGGATTAAATGCACGGAAAGTATTTGCTCCATCACCATCTTCAAATAATGTGTTTTCAACAGTTGCTCCATGAATAGCACACAATAAAGCAGCTCCAAGAACACCAGCAACACCCATCATATGAAATGGATTTAAAGTCCAATTATGAAAACCTTGAAAGAATAAAATAAAACGAAAAATAGCTGCAACTCCAAAACTAGGAGCAAAAAACCAACCAGATTGCCCTAAAGGGTAAATTAAAAAAACACTCACAAAAACTGCAATAGGCGCTGAAAAAGCAATTGCATTATAAGGGCGAATTTTTAAACTTCCAGCAATTTCAAATTGACGAAGCATAAATCCAATTAAAGAAAAAGAGCCATGAAGAGCTACAAATGTCCATAATCCACCTAATTGATACCATCGAGTAAAATCTCCTTGAGCTTCAGGTCCCCACAATAATAATAATGAATGACCTAAACTATTAGCGGGAGTAGAAACAGCCGCTGTCAAAAAGTTACAACCTTCTAGATAAGAAGTTGCTAAACCGTGAGAATACCACGAACTAACAAAAGTTGTTCCTGTTAACCATCCACCTAAGGCTAAATATGCTGTAGGAAAAAGTAAAAGTCCTGACCAGCCAACAAAAACGAATCGATCTTGACGAACCCAATCATCTACATCATCAAACCAAGTTCTTTCTTTGGTAATTACTGAATTTTGTACAATTAAAGTCATAAAATTTTTTAATTTCAAACCCAGAGTACTCCCAAGGTTTTCTTGTATTTTTACAAAAAATTTAACCTTGATAGACTGAAGGTATATTTTGATTCAATAACAAATTCTTTCAAATTTTATGATCTACCTGATTAATTATCAATTTACAAATTTTTTTTTAATTTAGTATTAAGTTCTCTGAAGGAAGAAAGCGGCTCAACCAAAAATACAATACTAGAACTACTTTAAAGGCAAAATTCTTCAAATAATTGGAAGAGCTTATTGTAATTTACCCGAATGGGATTAATTTCTTGAGGAATATGAATTTTCTTGGAATGTTCATCAAATTCTAATTTTTCTTGTTTTTAAAGATTCTTTAGACCAGGCTCTAAGTTTTATATAGGCCTAAGTGACCAAAAAACCAATATAGGGTCACTTTAATCTCTTTTTACAAAATATATAGTCTATATTGATAAATATTTATGAAATTTCCCTTTTTACCCTCTTATAGAAGAGAGACAAAAATCAATGGCTTTTAAAGAGCTTTGTCAAGAATTGGATCTATATTTAGATCTATATATAGATACAGTTCTCTATTAAAAAAAATTTATATTTTTTGACAATTCAAACTTCTTACGTTTTTTGGATTAGTGTTAAGTGTTAAAATCACTAATTTACGAACAAAAACAAGTTATGGAATACCAATAAAAAAACGTGGTTTAGTTGAATATTGAATTAGGATTAAAACAAATAAATTTTTAATGGGTGTTCCAACAAATTTAGACAAAAGTGTTATTTTATTTGAAAAATTAGAAAGTTCTTTTTGGAAAGTCATATATTAAATGAAATAACTTTGAATTGTACTAGACAATTCAAAATGCCTTTAAACTTGAGGACGAAAATCAAATAATTTATTGCATCATTGGGAGATATTTCAAAGAAACAATTTCTAGAAAAAGAGCGAGCTGAGATCTACAAAAAATATTTTCAAAAGAGTTTTCTTTTTTTACCAAGTCCCTTAAAGCCTAAGCCTGCGGTTAGCAGAATAACAAAAGTAGAACTCTTTTTGTTTTATGAATAAAACATCATAGCTCCTATAGATAATGTAGGAATATTTAATAGCACTAATCAAAAAATCAATTTGTAAGTTTTTTTTATGAGGGTGAAAATTAATATAAGCCTGCTTAAATAAATGAATTAATTTGAGAAAGAAAATAAAAACAAATAATAATTACGTAAAATGACCTCTCTCCCAGTCAAAACATTTGTAGATTTAGCTTGGGCAAGCGTAGCGGGGAGGAGATGTATTTTTAAAAAGCCTGCCCAAGATCTTATTAAATCTCTTTATTTCGAAAGGCTAAAATTCAATCATCCTGAGGTCTATAATAGTTTTAGAAAATTGGCTGAGAAGGGGAAAGAGTTAGGTGAACCAAAAGGACCTCGCTGACCTCAACTCTCAAAGCTCAAGAAAAAGAAGTAGCCCGAGAAACAGAGGTAATGTTTCGAGAAGAGTAGGAGAAAACTTACCAGGAACCTGCTGTATAAAAAACACAAAAAAAAAAAATAAAGATTTCCAGGTTTATTTGTATTTATGCCATCTTTCTTAAACAATTTTTCATCCCAATCAGATGTCAAAAGATTGTCTAGTGTTTTTACGTCTGATGATCGACGATGAGGATAGAGACCTCATAAAAAATAAATTTTTAAAGAAATATGGTTATGAACTAGATGACCTGGGACGTGGCTCTTCAACTAACTATGATTGACCTGTAAAAAGAGGTTCAACGAAACCTAGAACTTGCCAAAACCTAAAAGGGAAAAAGAAAAAAAAACCAGCAAGAAACTTCTGCAAGTAAACGAAGCGGGGCAGCAGGGGGAAGCCTAGAAGTAAATTGTTAGTGTGCCAGAGTATGCTGAAGTCCCTAGCTCTAGTCAAAATTCAAAATCCAGAGGGTCATCAACCAGAATATATAATTGCGGAGGGTAAAAATAACCTGCCCCCTACTCCTTATTGTGGTTGGGGCTGACCATGGTTCTTGGCTAGGTCTCTCCTAGGAATTGGTATTGCTTTTGCGGCCAAAGTATTATTTTTTAATAAAAAAAAATCAGATAGCATTGAAATGGCTTTGGCTGATTAAATAAAGACTAAGGGGCCTTGAATGGACTGGGTGTTACTAGTTTAGTTGTCTAATGATGATAGTTTTGCTAATTGAGGGTCTTTGGCCTTCGATTATCAAAATATTATAGACCCTTTAGCTAAAATGAAAGTTTTCCTAAAATCCACCAAAGGACACCCCGTAAGGGGGTAACCTTTCTATAACTTCACTGGTTAATAGTTAATAAATAATGTCATTATTTATTTAGACGCCCCTAGGGCTTCTAAGGGGGATAAGCGAAGCATAAGCGAAGCATAAGCGAAGCATAAGCGAAGCAACCCTACGGGACCCTACGGGACCCTAAGGGGCAACCCGAAGGGGTCCTCGGGGCAAACCTATTTCCGAAAGGCTAGGTTTTGAAAACCAAGGGGGTAGCCGAATTATAAAATTTTTCTATGAATTTATAATTTTGACTTAACTTTTTAAGTCCCCCAAAGGAAACACATTAGCTAAAGCTAAATAATTAATAAAGACGGAAATATGCCTAAGCTTTGGCTTACATTTTTTTCTAAATATCCTTGTGCGAAGCTCTTGGGTCGCTCCAGATCCTTTTGGTAAATCTAAGTTGTCCCACCCGGATCGCTCTACCTAGGAAGTCCAGGCCACCTAGTGAGATCAGCGAAGTCCTTTTGGTTCACCTCGTCAACTCCTCACAGGCATCTCCTAGAAAAGAAGCTTGCCTTGCCCAAAGGGGAGACGCGGAGCTTCCAGCCGAAGCCCTATTGTCTTTGGGTAGCTTGCTTACCACATTCTTGAAGGAAGAAGTGGTAATATAATAAGCTGGTCTAATATAAACAACTTACTAAATTAAATAATGTGTATGGCAAAATTCTATACACATTATTTTTTCATCTTACAAAGAATCATATATATTTCATTAAATGATATTTTTCTTTTAAATAAAACTAAAAAATTGTGAACTATCCTATATTGTAGTATTTTTGGAAAATAAAAAAAACACTGTAGTCCCCAAGGAAATAATTTTTTTATTAAAATACGGAAATAGTTGTTTTCCATAGCAATAATTTTTTGAATTTGAAGAATTTTTTTAAATAAGTTGGTATTAAAAAAAAATTGAATATAAGGAAAAAACTGTAAACGTAAACGATTACGTTTATAATAAAATTGAATATTTGTCCAATCAGGTAGAATCGGTAAATTCCAAAATTCACAAAATTTAGTAAATTCAAACCGAGATATATGAAGTAATGGACGAAAAAGTTTTATAGCCTTATTTTTTTTTTTAGAGTGAAAATAGACTTTGAAAATACAATGTCTCTGTCGATTCATAAAAAATTCAACTTTCATCTGTAGGGAAGTTTTGTAAAAATTGAGAATCCAAAAAAATTTGAGAATCTCGTAAAATTTGTAAACCAAATTTTCCAGAGCCACGAAACAAATTAATAAAAAAAGTTTCTATTTGGTCATTTTGAGTATGACCTGTAAGTAAGAAATTAAAATAAAAATAATTACAAATTCTTAAAAAAGAATTATAACGATTTTTTCGAGCTTTCTGTTCTCCTAAAATTTTTGAAAAAAAAATAGTACAAAAAAAAGGTTTATAAAGAAGGAAACTGATTTGAAATGAATGTCGAAACAAATAAAAATCTTCTTTTTTCCATAAATGGTTACACCAAACACATGAATTTCGTCTATAAGAATTAAGATTCGTCCATAAAATAATCAAATTTGTAGAATCTTGGCCGCCTGAAAAAGCTATTAAATATGATTCAGGAGCCGTTGAATAATTATAGCCAAACTGTTTTGACCATAAGTGTGATATAGTCATAGATACTCAACAAAAATCAAATGTTACATAGTCCAAAAGGTTTATAATAGCCAGGTCTACAAGCCGAAAGAGATGGTTTAAAGTAAACACATAAGCGTATAACCCAGTTGAGTGAGCGAAGCGACCTTAGGCTTATGGAAATATGGAAATAGGGAAGCTTCAGGCGGCCCCGAAGGAGACGGGTGGAGCGACCCGGACAAAAACGTGGAGCTTCGCATCTGAGGGCCCACTGGGTTTAGCCCCGTTACTTTTGAAGCTTGCTATGCTTTTCCAAGGGCAAAGGGGGTGGATAGGACGGGCCTTCAGGCGTAAGGTCGCTTAAGCAAAGTATAGTCCCAAAGAGCCTCCACGCCCCAGAAAAGAATACTCCATATTTAATTGGCTATCTGCCCCCTTCAAAGGAAAGGCAAGCTAAATAAAAGAAGGAAGGATATATTCATAATAATTCTAAATAACTAATAGCATTTTATAGAAGTTTTAACTTGACTTCGACTTCCACTTCCAGAGAACCCAAAACTTTTAAACTACAAAAGAATTGAAAATACCAATAATAAAAACAAGTAGAAACCACACTCCTAAACCAGAGAAAAGAGGAGTTTTTAGTTTTGCTTCAGTCCACCCTCCAGGAGAAGCAAAAACCACAGGAACACCAATAAGTAATAAAAAAGAAAACCCAATGAAAGCAAAAACAGCAAATTGAAATAAAAAATTCATATTAAAAATTAAATTGTCTTTGGTCACCCGGGCGGGTGGCTCTGGGGGGAACTCTGTAGGCGGCCCCGAAGGGGATGAGGGCCTTCATGGACCATGTCCGACGTAGTAAGTTAACTAAGTAGCCCCTTAGTAGTAAGCCAGCTTGACGTATCAGCCTGACCTATATCTCCCCTTCAGAAGAAAAGCGACATTCTGAATTAAAAAAGAAATAAAGCGTGATTCGTGATTTTATCCAAACTTACTTGATGTAGAAGCTATAAGAAAAGCTGCATAAGTAAGAATATAACCAACAGTAAAATGGACAAGTCCAACTAAACGTGCCTGAACAATAGATAAAGCTACTGGCTTATCTCTCCAATGTATTAGACTGGCTAAAGGTGTTCTTTCATGAGCCCAAGCTAAAGTTTCAATCAATTCTTGCCAATAACCTCGCCAAGAAATTAAAAACATAAAACCAGTGGCGTAAACTAAATGTCCAAAAAGAAACATCCAAGCCCAGACAGATAAACTATTCATACCAAAAGGATTATAACCATTAATCAGTTGTGATGAATTAAGCCATAAATAATCACGAAGCCATCCCATTAAATAAGTGGAAGATTCGTTAAATTGATTAACATTACCTTGCCAAATACCAAGATGTTTCCAATGCCAATAAAAAGTCACCCATCCAATAGTATTTAACATCCAAAAAACAGATAAATAGAAAGCATCCCAAGCAGAGATATCACAAGTTCCACCTCGTCCAGGGCCATCACAAGGAAAACTATACCCAAAATCTTTTTTATCTGGCATTAATTTAGAGCCTCTGCCATCTAAAGCACCTTTAACTAAAATAAGTGTAGTAACATGAAGTCCTAAAGCAATAGCGTGATGAACAAGAAAATCTCCTGGGCCTATAATTAAAAATAATGAATTGGTTGGATTATTAATAGCAGAAAGCCACCCAGGCAACCAAAGGGTTTGACCAGCAAGAGCAGCTGGATTTTGATCATTAGATAATAAAACATTAAAACCATAAATATTTTGACCGTGAGCTCCTTGAATCCATTGTGCAAATAATGGTTCAATTAAAATTTGTTTTTCAGGTGTTCCAAAAGCTAACATTACATCATTATGGACATAGATACCTAATGTGTGAAAACCTAAAAAAAGACTTGCCCAACTTAAATGAGATATAATAGCTTCTTTATGATCAAGAATTCGTGCAAGTACATTTCCTTTATTTAATTCAGCATCATAATCTCTTATAAAGAAAATGGCTCCATGAGCAAAAGCCCCACACATAATAAAACCAGCAATATATTGATGATGAGTATACAATGCGGCTTGAGTTGTAAAATCTTGTGCTAAAAATACATAAGGAGGTAAAGAATACATATGTTGAGCAACTAAAGAACAAATAGTTCCAACAGACCCAAGAGCTAAACCTAATTGAAAATGGAGTGAGTTATTAACTGTATCAAATAAACCACTATGGCCTTGACCTAAATTACCGCTAGGTGGACGATGAGCTTCTAAAATCTCTTTTAAACTATGTCCAATACCAAAATTTGTTCGGTACATATGTCCAGCAATAATAAAAATTACGGCAATAGCTAAATGATGATGAGCAATATCAGTAAGCCACAAACTCTGAGTTTGAGGATGAAAACCACCTAAAAAAGTTAAAATAGCATCTCCAGCTCCCTGAGATGAATTAAAAATATGATCGGGTGTATCTGGATTTTGAGCATAAACATTCCAATCACCAGTGAAAAAAGGTTTGAGTCCTGCTGGATGAGGTAAAGTTCTTAAAAAATTAGACCATCTCACAGTTTGTCCACGAGATGCTGGAATAGCTACATGAACTAAATGGCCAGTCCAAGCAAGTGAACTTACACCAAAAAGTCCTGCTAAATGATGATTTAGTCTTGATTCAGCATTTTTAAACCAAGAAAGTCCTGGTGTAAATTTAGGTTGAAGATGAAGCCATCCCGCAAATAAAAAGAATCCTGATAATACTAAAAGAAAAATAGCTCCTTGATAAAGATCTTGATTTGATCGACAACCAATTGTGTACCACCATTGATAAACACCAGATGTAGCTATATTCACAGGTCCTGTGGCACCTCCACGAGTGAAAGCTTCCACTGCTGGTTGTCCAAAATGAGGATCCCAAATCCCATGAGCAATAGGACGAATATGAAGAGGATCTGCTCCCCATTGTTCAAAATTTCCCTGCCAAGCTACATGAAAAAGATTTCCAGAAGTCCATAAAAAAATAATTCCTAATTGACCAAAATGTGAGGCAAAAATTTTTTGATAAAGTGTCTCTTCTGTCATACCATCATGACTTTCAAAGTCATGGGCTGTTGCAATACCAAACCAAAGACGTCGCGTTGTTGGATCTTGACTTAAACCTTGGCTAAATTTTGGAAATTTTGTAACCATAATATATATATTTTTTTTTATTTTTTAAACCTCCCCCGAGAGGCATCGCCTTGCTCTGAAGGCCTAGTGTAGCGGAATTACTTACCCGAGCAAGCGCATAAGTAGCATTATAGTGGTATAACCATAACCGGCTGTATTTGGGTAACTTGGAACTTGGGCAAGGGTAGGCTTCGACCCCAACCCCTTTCTCAGTGGGCTTTCAGGAAAACGAATAAGCGCATTGGAGCTAAAGCGTAGCGGCTTAAGGCGTCAGCGGGGACGCGCTGAGCAACCGTAGCAGTTTTTATCCTTCCTGGTTAGCTGGCCTACTCGGGGGCTGTTTGTTATATTATATAAATCAAAGATAAAGTGCATAAGGGTCAAGATAGTTTTTTAATTATTCTATTTGTGATCAGTTAGATTTTGTTCCAATTATCTTAAAATATAGTTTTACCTATATAAATAAAGAACTTTATAGGCTATTTCAGATTAAAGAAGCCTTAGAAAAAAAAATAAGGCCTCTACTTCAACAATTCAATAGTTATGTATGAATCCTTTATTAAGTTAGTGAAAAGAGTTAGTTTATAAACAACTCCTTCGGAAAATTTAATTTTTATTCGTTTATTTATGATGGATTTTTTTTATATAACAAAAAGTGGTTTCAGCTCCAAAAGGGCTTCCATTCATTATATATACCAATTTGGATGAGTATTTTTTTACTTTATATTAAGATTGTTGATTCCATTTTATTAATTTTTGAATATATTCTCTTATGATTTGAATATATCTAGTTATTAGATATAATTCTTTTTCTAATACTGATATTTTGGAAGGCCAGGCCATAAGGCCGCCTTGTTATTAGCTATCCTCACGCGGACAGCTTAGGACTAAGTATACATGTATACTTCATTCTATTTTCGGCCCTCAAAAATTAAAATTCTTGTAACCTAAGCCCTGGTGAAGCTTCAATAATTTTAATATTTTCCATATATTTGAGATCTTCAAAAGGTGATAACCCAATAATTTGGATAACTTTTATTCAGCTTTTTTCAAACAAGAGGTTTGATTATTTTTTTTTATGATGCTAATATTATAATTGAAGCCAATTTGCTAGCTTAGTAATCTTAATTAAATTATGCGGTATTTATATAAAAAGAAAATGGATATAAAACATTTTAGGAATAAAAGAACCCCAAAAAACCTAGATCCTTTTGGTCATCAATTACATAATAGAAGCAACCAACCCTCTTTAGATATATTAAGAAAAGTACAAAGACGAAGTATACCACGAAGTACATCCCAGGGGGCGGCGACGTCAACGCCTTCGGCGACGTCAACGCCTTCGGCGACGTCAACGCCTTCGGCGACATCGACTTTAGATGAACGGCCTATTTTTCCTTTCACTGCAATTGTAGGTCAGGAAGAAATGAAATTTTCATTAATACTTAATGTAATAGATCCAAAAATAGGTGGTGTAATGATCATGGGAGATAGAGGTACTGGAAAGTCAACAGCAGTTCGAGCATTAGTGGATTTACTTCCAGAAATCTCAGTAGTTGAAGATGACCCCTTCCATTCAGACCCCAATGATCCAGAATGTATGAGCGATTTTGTTCGTGAAAAAGTTCAAAAAAATGAACAATTAATTATAAAAAAAAAGAAGATATCTATGGTCGACCTTCCTTTGGGAGCAACGGAAGATCGAGTTTGTGGAACAATTGATTTAGAAAAAGCTCTAACAGAAGGAATAAAAGCTTTTGAACCTGGACTGCTTGCTCAAGCAAATAGAGGAATTTTATATGTAGATGAAGTCAATTTACTGGATGACCATCTTGTAGATGTATTATTAGATGCAGCAGCTTCTGGGTGGAATACAGTGGAAAGAGAAGGAATTTCTTTAAGTCATCCCTCTCGTTTTATTTTAATAGGTTCAGGAAATCCAGAAGAAGGAGAACTTCGACCTCAATTATTAGATCGTTTTGGTCTTCATGCTCAAATAGGAACAGTTCAAGATGCTCAACTACGTGTAAAGATCGTAGAACAAAGAGCTGCTTTTGACCAAGCTCCACTGTTCTTTCGTCAAAAATATGAAAATCAACAAAAAGAATTAGCTGATTTATTATTCGCTGCCCGGGAAAGTTTGCATACAGTTAAAATAGATCAAAAATTGCGAATACAAATTTCTCAAGTTTGTGGAAAATTAAATATAGATGGATTACGTGGTGATATTGTTACAAATAGAGCAGCAAAAGCTTTAGCTGCTTTTGAATCACGTACTCAAGTAACACCAAAAGATATTCTTCGTGTAGGTCCTCTCTGTTTGCGTCATCGATTACGTAAAGATCCTTTAGAAACAATAGATTCTGGAGAAAAAGTGCGTGAAGCTTTCCAAGATCTTTTAACTTAAGAGCAAAGTGGGATTTGAACCCACGACTTTATGTTTCGGAAACATAAACTCTTTCCACTGAGTTATTTGCTCACTTGTAGGGTGGTTTAGTACCTTTGGCTATATTATTGCTTTGCTTACATTTCAGGTTGCCCCCTTTGGGTCCCGTAGGGTCCCGTAGGGTCCCGTAGGGTCCCGTAGGGTTGCTTCGCTTATGCTTCGCTTATGCTTCGCTTATGCTTCGCTTATGCTTCGCTTATGCTTTCACTTATGATTGAAAAAGAAAAAAATCAAATTCGACGTTATCCTATTTCTGGTGCTCGTTGTTTAAGCAATTTTGTCTGGACTTTTATTATTTTTTCTGGTTCAATGGGATTTTTATTTATTGGATGTTGTTCTTATTTAAATTATATCAATGAGAAAGAACTAGGACCCTGGACAGTTGCAGAAAATATACAATTTTTTCCTCAGGGTTTAGTAATGATTTTTTATGGGTTATTAGGTTTTTTTTTAAGTTTGTATTTAAGTTTAACACTTTTTTGGAGTTTAGGAAGTGGTTTCAATGAATTTAATAAACGTGATGGTTATGTTCGAATTTTTCGGTGGGGTTTTCCAGGGGAAGAAAGGCGTGTAAACTTTTATTATTCTTGGGATGATATTATAGGAATTCGAGTTCAATTCCAACAAGCCAGTGCTTTTGGAAATCAATCTCGAATTTTTTTACAAGTTAAAGGTCAAAAAGAAATACCTTTAACTAATATAGGAGAACCATTAACTTTTGAACAAATTGAAAAACAAGCCTCAAAATTAGCCAAATTTTTACAAGTTTCATTAAGTATAAGTTAAGGCCGCAATTTTCGGAACCAACCCCATTTTTTTTGGAGGATGGAGTAATTCCTACTGAAACTGACAATGGTTCGATTCTTTTTACTGATGGTAACTGGTTAAGTGTGTCACAAGGAAATAATCAAGAAATTTTTGTGCCCGATCAACCCGATTTAGTTGACGGCCAACCTATCAACCCCCAATGGATATGGACGCCCTTTCAAGGTCGATCTGGGGGAGATGGCTCGGAATTCTCAGGAGGGGCGGAGATGGCCTCTAATCAACTGTATTTGGAAAAATACCAAAACACAAATTTACGGTTAATAGAAAACCGTTGTTTTCCTTATGGTCACAAAGTGCCTTGGGCCGAAGGGCCTTATGGATGTAAGTATTGAATCAGAAATAAAAGCTGAAATAAATCATCTAAGTGCTGAACCTTCCCAAGCTTATGATGAAGTAAAGACAACTTTTATTGATTCAACAAAAGATTTATGAAAATCTGTAGAAAATGAATGCTCTTCTTATAGTGAAGTGCCCCTCAAATTGACCAAGTAATTGAAATTGAAACCAAAATTGATGGGGCTATGACGAAATTTACTGATAATCGAGAACTAGCTTATGAGCATATCCAAGCCTCAGGGTTGGCCTATGTAGATTTCGCGGTTTACCAAAAAGAAACCTTAGGGGAAATAGTGGCAGAATAAAATCAAGTATATCAAATAGAGCCACAGGTTTCAGATGAAATAGATCATCAACTAGAAAATCAAATCGAAGCTGAATTAAATCGAATTCCATCAAAAACTGCTCGAATCTCAGAAGTTTTGGAAGAGCACTTAAACTTGATGGAAAAACCAAATTTTGAACAGCAGCAAATAGTCAATGGAAATCGTTCTGACTTAGGAGAACGAGTGACTACATTAGAAACAGGTCCTCCTCATTTTCATCAATTGAAAAAGCCTTTGCCCAAAGGGAATTTTGGGTCTCCTAACTATTTCGGGGATGTCCCAGATAATGCTGGAGGTCCCCCCCTCCCATCACTAGTTCCTTTAGTAGTATCTGGGGTTGCTTGGTCTTATTTGCTATCACCCCATAACTTGGTACGGTGTTTGAATCTCTTTTTTAACCTATGGCCTTTGTTAGGGCCTTCGGAGACTACTCACTCCTATGCCCTATGCTTCCTAACACAGCCACTTAGAGCGGCTACTATCCTATTAGGAAATGGTGTAGCTCAAGTGTTTAGTTTAACGCCTTCGGCGACCTTATTCCAGCTATTCTTTTAAGCCGAACTTTCTTAGTCCCTGGTTTTAAATTGTTTGTATTATTGAAGCTGGCAACATAACATTAGGAATCGAGGTTTTTCGCCTTGTTTCAATTGTAACTCCACCTTGGTTAAAAAAAGGAGCACAAAAAGTAGTTGAAAGTTCTTCAAATCAAATTGAAGAGGTGGGTTCTATTACTAAATCTCCTTTTTTATTTAATTTTTTAAAGTCTATAGTAGTTTTTTTCTTTCCTTTTATTCCACTACCTAAGAATAAAGGATGAAAATTGCTGGGTTTTTGGTCAATAAAGACACAGTTTACACAACTGTGCTAGTTGACAAATTAGTAGAAATCCCTTGGATTCTTTAATTTCGTGTACTTTAGGTCGATGTGCTTGTGTTTACATAGCTTTAAATTTATCCAAAGATTTTAAAGAAACTGACTCCAAGTATGTTAGTTGGTTATTTTTTGGCTCCCTTTACTATTACAAGGTTTTTGAACTAGGGCTGAGGGCCAGTTCAAATATGTTGCCAAATATTTCAAAAAATACCGATTCACGGTATCTTCATTGGTTGTTTTATGGATCACTTTACTATTATAAAATTTTTGGACTAGGATTGAGGGATAGTTCTAATTTGTTGCCTGTTTAAATGATTTATTAGGAATAGATGAATACACTTATTTTCACACAAAAGAACAGATGAAAACTTAATTCTCAAAAATCTGAAATCCTTAAACAATTATGTTTTTATTCTGGAAGATTGTCCAATACTGGATTGTACAGTGTAAGACAATATTTTTTTAATAATAATAACTACTTACCTTAGGTTCAAAACTACCACGAATGGAAAGAAAAGGAAAATTACAAGTTATTACTTTCTGATACTTCTCAACAAGTTTTAAGGATTGTTGATAGAAACTTTAAAAGTTTTTTTGCTCTACTTCAAAAACAAGTATAGTAATAAAATTAAAATACCTAAATACAAAAAAGAAAATGAACTAATGAATCTTACAATTCAAGGTCCTTCAGCTCCTATTAAAAAAGGGTATGTTTATATAGGTTTATCAAAAGCTTTCAAAAATAAACACAATCCTTACACAAATGAACTTCAATTCAAACTTCCTAAAAACCTTGAAGTTTATGAACTTCAAGAGGTTAGAATATTGCCTATCTTTAATGGTTTAGAATTTGATATTGAATTTGTAAAAATATTTTGAACCTACATTAGTAGATGAAGAAAAATATCTATCTATTGATATGGGTTTAAACAATTTTGCAACTTGTTTTTATTCTAATAATGGGTCTACTTTCCTAATTGATGGTAGATACATCAAAAGCATTAACCATTATTACAAAAAGCAAAATCTATACTTGATAAACAAAATATCAGAACTTCTAAAAGAATGGTTAAACTTTCTCCTAAAAGGCACAATAAGATTAATAACTTTTTTAATCTTGCTGTTAAATATATTGCTGATTACGCAATTTCAAAGAACATAGGTTCAATTGTCATTGGAGACTTTAAATATAGAAAACAAAATAGAAATCTTGGTAAGAAAAATAATCAAAATTTTTTTTCTATTCCATTTTCTTTTTTTTAAAGAAAACTCCAAAGTAAGTGTGAACAGTTAGGTATAAAGTACCATCTACAAGATGAAAGTTATACTTCTAAATGTTCCTTTTTAGATAATGAACCGATTAAAAAACACTCTACTTATAAAGTCAAGGTCAAAGAATAAAAAGAGGTAAGGCCAGAGGCCACCTTTAAAGGATATTTAATCAACGCTAATGTAAATGGTGCCTTCAAAAATTTCTAACAAGTGTCAGCCCATAGCCAACCCCTAGGGGTGGGGAAACCATCCATCTAGGATAAGATTAGTTTCTTAACCCCAAGCTTCTAAGAAGGGGCAGTTTACTAAGCATAAATAAAAAGTTGGAAGTCCCTTTTGGGGGGCGTTCACCACGGAATCTAAGTCTAGGGGGAACGACCTACCCACTGCTCTCCAGAGGTTTCTAGGTCCTTTTGGTTCGGGAGTCCCCTCCCCCAGGGAGTCCGGGGGCCCCAGCTCCCCTTCTTCCGATTTTTGAAGGGCTCCCTTCAGAACGAGAAGAGGACGGAGTATTTTTTTGACTTTATCTGAGGGGAAAAGAAAAGGAAGTAAACCAAGGAACTCCATGGCAACTTACTGCGCAGTAGGTCTATATTGTTTATTTATATAATCTATATTGATAATAAATATAATTTTAGATACAATTATATTTATTAGTTTAAGGTTGCTATTTTGGTAAATTTTGAACATTTACTAAAGAATTTGATAAAATCCGAGCTTCATATTCACAAAAAAGCCATGAAAGTTTTAGTTGAATTATTTTAACCTTATGGGGAAAATTTAACTGAACTCTCATTTAATAATAAAATGAGTAGAGGTGGTTTTAGTGCAGTGTTTTTCCTTAAATGTAAAAAAGCACTTGGGGTAAAAAAAAAAAAATAAAGGATTTGGTATGTGTAAGCCAATAATAAAATGGGTAGGTGGTAAAAGACAACTTATTAATGAATTAATAAAAAGAATGCCAAAAAAATATAATAGATATTTTGAGCCTTTTATAGGTGGCGGTGCTTTATTTTTTGAATTAAAACCTAAAAATGCATTTATTAATGATTATAATCAAGAATTAACAAATTTATATACAGTAATTAGAGATTGCTCTAGTGAACTTATTAATGATATATGTAAACATAAGAATGAAGCAGATTATTATTATGAAGTAAGAGCTTTAGATAGAGATGTAAACCTGTTTAAAAAACTTACAAATATAGAAAGAGCTAGTAGATTTGTTTTTTTAAATAAAACTGGATTTAATGGATTATACAGAGTAAACTCAAAAGGTCAATATAATGTACCTTTTGGAAGATATAAAAATCCAAACTATTGTGACCCTGAAAATATAAAAGCTTGTAGTGATTTATTAAAAAATACAGAGATTTCTAATGGTGATTTTGATATTATAAAACACAAAATACAAAAAGATGACTTCGTTTATTTTGACCCTCCTTATGTTCCTTTAACAGCTACATCAAGCTTTACAGGATATACAGATAAAGGCTTTGATGAAGATATGCAGTTTAGACTTAGAGACTTATGTGATTATATACATAACAAAGGAGCATATTTTATGCTTTCTAACTCTTCTGCTGATTTTATATATGAATTGTATGATGTAGATGGATATACAATACATGAAGCAGAAGCAAATAGAAATATAAACTCTAAAGGTAATGGGAGAGGTAAAGTAAAAGAGGTTATAATAATAAACTATTAATAAAATTTTATGGACAGACCTCAAGGTAATATAGCAAATAGTTCAGGTACTGTTTTAGAACAAAACGTAGTCTCCACATTCAAAGCAAAAGGATTCGAAGTTGTTAAATATAGCTTTTGGGAGAAAAATAAAAATAAATATGGAGGAGAACTTATTTTAAAAAATGTTCCATTTGAAAGCATATATGGCCATAAGGCCTATACAGAATTTCTACTCAAAAGTAAAAAATACAATCTCGAAATTAGAATAGAATGTAAATGGCAACAGTCAGCAGGAAGTGTTGATGAAAAGTTGCCTTATTTATATTTAAATTGTGTTGAATCAATGTTAGAAAACCATATAATTATTATTATTGATGGTGGTGGATATAAAGAGGGTGCATTAAAGTGGATTAAAGAATCAGCTAGAACAAGAAAATACCAAAATTCAAATATGAAAAATATACAAATAATGAATATAGTAGAATTTATGACATGGGCAAATAATAACTTTTAATCCAAACACTTGACAAACAGAGAGGATTTTAAACACTTAATATAGGAGATGATAGATTAAGCGAAACGGGCATTAAGCCTAGGGGATAGGATAGGCCATACCCCCCATATCCCATAAGTGCCCCTAGGGTACGGGGAGCGGGGGAACGACTAGAAGCTCCAGGAGCGGTAGAAGCTCCTGGAACTCCATGTTTTTTGAAGAGTTAGGGTCTAATGGTTTATGGAATTAAATTAGAAGGTAGGTGTTCATATTCACCAAGCTCCCCATAGGAATAAGTAAGCAATACACCGAATAATGGTCAGTCAGGTATACTTCCTCAAGCACAATCAAATAGCTCAAAATGGAATTTGAATCTGAAGATAAAAAACAACTCTTTAGATCCTTCTTTCTTTTCTCTTGGTCATTTCTTTTGTGGTGGCTGGGGGGTCCTTATTTATTCTTCCTTGTTTTGGACAAATTATTGATTGGTTGTTAATATTTAATATTTAGTTCCCCTAGGGCAAATGAAAATACTTTAGAAAATTTTTTTATAAAAGTGGAAAACTGTCTTTATATCATTTAAAGTTCATTCAAACATTTCTCCTATAAAATATAAAACTAAAGCAAAGTTTATGAAATTTAATAAAAGTATCTTACAATGAATAGTAAATTAATAGATTTTATTTCAGGAATCGAAGTATCAGCAACACCCGAAGAACAGGAAGCAGTGCAAGTTTTTTCGAAACAATTAGTTGAAGATTATGGTTATTCAAAAGAACAAATTATTACACATCCACAATTTAGAGTAAAAAGTAGACCTTCTGATAATAAAGGCCAATATCCAGTCGACATAGCTGTTTTTCGTAATATTCAAAAAAAAGAAGATGACCTTTATATTATAGTTGAGTGTAAAAAAAAAAATAGGCGGGATGGTCAAAGCCAATTAGAAGATTATTTAAAATTTTCGAAAGCCAAGGTTGGTGTTTGGTTTAATGGTTCTGAAAAAGTTTTTCTTAGAAAAATCGAAAAAAATGGCCAAATATTTTTTGATAAAATACCCAATATTCCAAAAGTGGATCAAGAAATCGAAGATATCGGACGATTTAAAAGAAAAGATTTAAAGCCAACCTCTAATATTCAAAGTATTTTTAAATCTATTAGAAATCACCTTGCAGGGAATACTGTTGGTGTCACCCGTGATGAAATGTTAGCTCAACAAATGATCAATTTAATTTTTTGTAAACTTTATGACGAAAGATTTACTCATCCTGACAATCCTATAAAGTTCAGGGTAGGGGTTAATGAATCACCAAAAGAAGTTGAAAATCGGATTCTGGAACTTTTCCAAAAAGTTCAACAAACTCAAAAAGATGTTTTTACAGAGAACGATGAAATAATTATGGATAGGAATTCCATTGTATATGTGGTTGGTGAACTTCAAAACTATTCTTTGATGAATAGTAATAGAGATGTTATAACGGATGCCTTTGAAACATTCATAGGACATACCTTAAAAGGAAGTCAAGGCCAATTCTTTACACCAAGAAATGTAGTCAAAATGATTGTTGAAATATTAAATCCAAATGAAAATGATAAAATCTTAGATCCTGCTTGTGGTAGTGGTGGATTTTTACTCGAATCCTTAAAATTCGTTTGGAATAAGATGTCAAATCAATACTTTGAATTAGGTTGGTCCGATATACAAATTGAAAAAAAAAAGTTTGAAATAGCAACTTCTAATTTCAAAGGTATTGACAAAGATTTCTTTTTAGTTAAAGTTGCAAAGGCTTATATGAATTTAATGGGTGATGGCAAAACAGGTATATTTTGTGAAGATGGTTTAGAAAATCCTCAAAATTGGGCGTCACAAACTTATTCTCAAATTCAATTAGGTGAATTTGATCTTTTAATGACAAATCCTCCTTTTGGTAGCAAAATATCTGTTACAGGGGAAGCAAAACTCAAAGAATTTCAGTTGGGCTATAAGTGGAAACAAAACCCTAGGGACAGCAAGTTTTATAAAACACAAACAATTGCCCAAAAAACGCCTCCACAAGAACTTTTTATAGAAAGATGTCTGCACATGCTAAAAACTGGTGGAAAAATGGCTATCATATTACCAGAAAGTTACTTACATGCTCCATCTAAAAAATATGTTTTACAATATCTCACCGAAAAAAATAATATACAAACAATCATCGATTTACCTCAAAATACATTTCGTCCCTTTTGTGGTGTTAAAACTTGTTTGGTTATTGTACAAAAAAACCAACGTCAACAAAAAAATATTATGATGGGAGTTGTAGAACAAGTTGGACAGGATCATAAAGGAGATTTGATTTATAGATTTGATAAAAACAAAGAAACTTTTACTACAGAAATTTGGGATGACACTTTATTAATAAGAAAAGAATTGGCTTTAAAAAACTCTTTGGGGGAAGGAAATAGGATTGCCAGAAAAAGTCGTAAATATTTATTTTATGTTTCATCAAATTCAATTATTAAAAATTATTATATACCAAGATATTATTGGAATCTCAAAATAGAAGAAGCCAAAATTCAAGCAAAGGCGATGAATATGTTTCTGATGCCCTTAGGAGAATTATTAGAAAAAAATATTTTAGTTTCCTATAAAGGACACGGATCTCCTCCAAGTAGATATAAAGGACGGGGTAGGGTTCCTTATATAAGGGTTGCAGATATTGGAAATTGGGATATTTACAAAAATCCAACATCAAGGATCCCTTATAATATTTATAAATCTATCAAAGGTGTTAATGGTGTCGATTTACAAGAAAAAGATATTTTATTTGTGAGACGTGGAAGTTATCGAATTGGTTCAGTCGCTATCCTCTCGCCTTTTGATAAAGAAGTTTTATTAACGAGTGAAATAACAGTGTTAAGAGTTAATAATAATAATATTGGACTCACTGCTTATTATTTACTATTTGCCCTATCACATGAAATCACTCAAATACAAATAAATAATAAAGTGTTTGTCGATACAACTTTAACGAATATAGGCGAGCGTTGGAAAGAATTAGAAATACCTATTTTTTCTGAAATAGAGAAAATGAATCATATATCTGACTCTGTAGCTGATATTATACAAAATAAATGGAAATCTGTTGAAAGTTTACAACAGATACAAAACAATTTTGGACGATTAAATTTTTGAGAAATTGTTTTGAAAGTTGATATCCGATCCGCCAATGTCTTGGAGTAGAGCCATACCAATACTGCGGTATCTTTTTCGATGAATTGAGGTTCAAACTTTATTTGAGTTGTTAACAAACAAAGGTGAGTCCACACCTTCAGCGCTAGACCTCAAGTGAAAAACAAATATTATAAAACTTTGTGTGCTATTAAAATTACCTTTGGTGTTGAGCTTTGTCGATTATTTTCTATTATTGCGCCCCCTTTTTCAACCAAGGGGGCGCAGCAAGTAATCGAAGTGGTTGAAAATGCCTCAAGTCAAATTGAAGAGGTTCCTTCTATCACTGAAAATCCCTTTTTATTTGGTTTTTAAAAATCACTAGTTGTTTTTTTATTCCCTTTTATTCCATTACCAGAAAATAAAGGAATAAAACTAGCTGGTTGGGTTTTGTTAATATTTTTAGTCAACAGAGACACAGTTTACACAACTGTACTAGTTGATAAATTATTGGAGGTACCTGAAGTTGTTAGGTTACTTTCTTGTATACGTATACTAGGTAGATTTGCCTGTGTTTTTATAGCTATTAATATTTCAAAAGATTTACAAGAAAAGGATTCCAAATTCATTATTTGGTTATTCTATGGGTCGCTTTATTATTATAAAGTATTTGGACTGGCATTGAGCGCTAGTTCAAATATGTTACAAAAAAAAAACTGTATGTTTCGAAAAGTATATTTTTTATGTGGAGTCTATATTGTTTTGTCCACTTTTGCTAGTTATCTAGGCTGGGGGCCCCAGCCATCGCCCTTACAAATTCAAAAACAAAAATTATCTGCTGAAGTTATGACTGTGGTGCCAAAAAAAAAAAAATCAAAAGAAAAAGATTTAGCTAAAACTTGGCTTGAAACCAAAAAATCTAAATCTCAAATTTATATTGAACCCACAGGTGTGGGTCTTGGATCACACTTCACTGAGGACCCAACGCCTTCGGCGACCTCAGAAAAACCTACTGGACCCGAATATCAGGGTCAAAATACCTTTATTCAATATTCAGATTCTGAATCAGGTACTCAGGAACCTCTGCAATGGAAAACCCGTCGCGACTTAGTAAAAGAAGCTAAAAGGGAGAGAAAAAGAAAAAGAAAGGAACTCCAGGAAAAACAAGAAAAATATTTAGCGAAAATCACAAAAGCTATTGTCTATATTGTTTTACTGTATTCCTTTTTTAGGTATTAGGGATTATTTTGCTATTTTAGAGTCGGGATTAATTTTGCTATTCGAAAAAACCAAAAAACAATATTTATTATGGCTGTATCGGTTCAAAAAATCCTTAATTTAGTTTGGGCAAAGGAGCATTACACGTTCTTTGTGGACAATTTCTCAGGACCCTATATTGAGCGTTCTTATTTTTTGGTATAAGGTAAATCATCCGTTTTTTCATTTTACAAACAAAAAGTCAACGAGATATTTCATCAGGGCTCAACGGGCGCTGATGTGGTATCACCTGAGCTACAACAACTGGAGTGGAAGTTTCAACAAGAATTAAAGCAAACTAAGTTAGATATGCTTTATTTTACCACAAAAAATATTCTGTTTATCAAAAATACATAAATCTGTCGTTTGAGGAGCAACCAACACTTACCACGACTGATTTCCCAAATTACTGGATGACAGACAGAGGATTCCCAGATTATGTTTCATCTAATGGAGGAGAATCATTCTGGGAAGCAACAGCTTTATTAGCTAAAAAGTTTTCCTATAAATCATCTTTCATCTTATGGGGCGATGCTTTAAAGAGCTCATTTTCAAAAAAATCCTTCAAGAAGATTTGGAAAAAACAGGAAAAAAGCTGAACAGGAGTTTGCTAATCGACTTCTAATTCTTGTATAAATTCCTGTAATCTAGGTACCAATCCTCTTTCTGGTCAATCTGTATATGGAACGGAAGGGTACCCAAGTTCTTGATAAAGAGAATGAGAATATAACTTATGATATAAAGAAGGGTGATTTAATTGAAGCCAAGGGAAATATGGAAATATAAACACTTCAACTTTGAGTCCCTTTCTGGGAAGATATTTTAACCTTTTTTCGGTTAAAACATTTTTATTTGTGATAGATACTCTATAAGCCATATATTTACTTTTAATTTTTTTTTATAAGGATAGCCAAATAATAACTACCCCGAGGACACTTTTTTTATTGCCCATATTCACTTGTTTCCATATTATCCGCGCACTCGAAGGGACCTATTAGGAGGATTTAAGTTTACTTTCTCAGAGACGCCTTCGGCGCTAGACCTCACTCTCAATTGGAGTTAACCAGGGCTTCATCGTCGGAATCGGAGCTAGTACTAGTAACTCGGTTTTATGTAATAAAAAAAATACCCAGGGGGCCGAAGGGCCTGGATTAATTTATTTAATCAAAGCAGGCTGGCCTACTTAAAGTACTTTACAAGTTGAGGTAGATTTTTAATTTTGCTTTGTTTATTAAAAAGCAAACTTAGTGTTTTAGCTACAATAACAATGCCTAATGGTAATAAGGACCCAAACCAGTCCCAAGCACCGCCTGACAGTGGAGGAAGAGTATTATTTCTATTGATAACAGTTACAGTTCTGTACTCTGTTTGTCGATCATCTAAATGACTAGAACTTGAAGGTTTGGAATAAACAACAGCAACAAGGTCATCATCCTCTCCTAAAGGGTGGGGAACCAAACCAGGATATCAGACTGAAGAAATTTTCTAAAATTCTTTTAACATTAACTTGGATAGTGATTTTTATTTGTCGGATTTTAAAACATTTTCTTGGGATATCCATCAAACTATTCTTTTTCTGATTTTTTTGGAGCTTTTTTACAAAGCTCTCGAGTTTATAGGTCTTTATCCTTATCGTTTTATAGAGGAGGGCTCACGAAAACCGACCATCACTGTTCATATTCTAAATATGAATATACAATTTTTTAATAGGTATTTGAGAGATTATTCTCTCACAGAATAAGAAGAAAAACAAAAATGGATGGCTTATTTAGATTTTCCTCAAGAAAATAGTCTATATATGAATAAAGTTTTTTATTAAATGAAGCAAAAAGCAAATGTTTTGCCCAGAGAGCAAAACCTCGAACCCATTATACCTTCCCAATTATTTGAAACAATTAAATTTAAAGATATAGGTACTTATAATTGGGGTGAGATAAATGACTCAATGTTTAAAAGGTTTATAATAACGTAATAGTGGGTATTCCTTCAGGTTGAAGTATATCTATAACCAATACAAGGATTATATTAAAGATTTAGGTGAAAAACCTTTGAGTTATTTAAAGTTTAGAATTGAATTAACCCAGCAACTTGAACTTGATACCTCCAAAATGTTTGTAAATAAAAAAGAAAAATACATATTATGTTTTCAACATAGTGGAAAGTCCTGAAGGTGATTTAAAAAAAAAAAATCCAGGCTTAAACTCGAGCATATTTTGACCTTTAGTAATTAGTAAAATTTTTAAGGATGTGCTACATCTAAGCAGGTAACCTCATAAACAAAACTTTTCTACACTACTATTATTGGAGCGGAGCTCTCCTTAGATCGCCGCGGTAAAATGAGTTGACTATATCTAATAGTCACTCCATCCTCGAATCAGTAATCCCAAACCTCTGGACCTACATCACAATCTCTAGTCCCTGGTGTGTTTTAAAACCCTCGCTTTCAGTTTCCTTTTCAAATCCGTTATTACCTTCAGTCTGGTGAAAGTTGTTAGTGTTTGTTTCAAGATCTTCTTTTTCTTCACCACGAGCCGCCTTAATGCAATAAAAATCTCTAGGTCTAATATAAGTTGCATCTTTTGATTTTTTTAATCTATAAAAACCCAAGCAAACCAAGAAAACCTACTCAAGGGCTCTTAATTTTATTTTTTGAAGATTACCTAAAGCAGTTTCAATACTATCTGGTTTTTGTTTATTAATATTTAAAAGTAAATTCATCCCCTTAGCTACAGCTACAATGAACAATGGCAATAAGGGCCCAAACCAAACCCAACTACTACCAGAAGGCGGAGGAGGAAGATTGTTCCTATTATCAACAACAATTCGGGATTCTCTTTGATGGTCAGTTCCTTGTTCAGTTTCAGTAACAGCTTCAGTAACAGCTTCAGGCACCCCCCGAGGACTTTCAATTTCAAGTGGGTTGTCTTCTAGTTGGTGAGAATGAAGATTCAGATGAGGCTTAGAGTTAGAATTCATAAATTCCCTAAATATATTTTTAGCTTCAGCGAGCTCTTCCGCCTTTTGCTTTTGAAACCCTTGTTGAGCTTGTTGCATTTTCTTATTCGCCTTTTTTAGGTCTTGTTGAAGTTGTTTTTGAAAACGACATATACCTTGCTTAAGACTTTCCCCGTCAAGCTCATAACCAAACCTATTGATAGTTTTATTTTTCAGGATAGTTTTTGCCTCTTCTATACTTCCATCCATTAGATGGAGCATAATCTGGGAATCTTTCGACACCTGAAACTTTGCAAAGTCTTCCCTGGTCAACAGGGGCAACTTTTCAAAAGGTTCATTTATGAAAGAAGAATAATATTCATAATTTTTTTTTTGATAAAACAATAAATACAGGTTTGTATCTTTCAATTCTTGTTGAAATTTCCATTCTAGCTGTTGCAATTCTTCCCTGTACTCAGAAAGAACCCAATCATCACCAAACTCCACCTCTTTTTCATAAGCTTCATAGATATGAGGATAATTCAATTTGTACCAATAAACCAAAGTGCTTGCGATTGGGCTTTGGATCATTACATCTCCTTGAAAGAATTTATAATGTTCTCTAATCCATACTAAATTTACAATGTTTTGAACAGGTGTATAAGCCATTTCTTTTTATTTTTATTTTTATTTTTTCTAAAGAATTTGAATAGGTTTTTTTGTTAGTCAATAAAAAAATAGCGAACAAAGGACGTAGTACAATTAAAGTAAGGAGCCATATCATATAAAGAGTATAAAATAATTTTCCCAAATACATATTATTATATAGAAGGTTTTTCTTGTTTCATTACATGTTTTATTATAAGTATGACGATGGACGATGTTAGATATACATCCAATTTATTTATTGGTTTTGAGGGAGCCCTTGAAGTAAATATGTTGACGTATATAGCACCTCCTTAAAATCTATAAAGCTCCGTTTACTTCGGGTAATATTATAGACTAAATAAACACTTTTTTTGGATATACATTTTTAAATTTGAATAAATAAAATAATTTTCTAATTCAATTCGGAATTTTTTATAATCTAATATAGTCCCCTGTGGAGCCTGGTTATATTGTTTGCATACACAACCTTATTTAATGGAAGTGAGGAGCCCTCCTCCGAGTCGGATGAAAAAAAATTTTTCAAGATAATGCGGTTTCATATTTTTAAAATTAACATATAAACGTAGTGAAGCTTCATATAATGTGTTGGCAGATGGGACTTATTGGTGATAAATTTGTAGAAATTCTAGGCCTGGTGAAGTCTCAGCCACCTTTAAATAAGGTCATCAATATTTTAGATCATAATCGAAAGGGTGTCAATGATTGGTATTTGATATCTTCTGTGTTAAGGCACCCGTGGGACCTCAAAGGAAGTGGATAAGGGTAGGGGACCTTCACTTCAGGCCTTTAAGTGGGGGACTTCAGGAAAAGGAAGTAACAAGCCCCATAGGGAGCCAGCGTAGCCTTGTAAGTCAAAATATGGCCATATTTTGAATCTCGAAAACTTTAAGAATCAACTGACTGAGTTCAAGGGACTCACAATCCCAATGGGAAGACTTGCCTTTGAAACTACCCCTATCTCGAATGGAATACCCCAGGAAGGCTTAGGGCTCCACGGAGTACCAGCTAGCTATCCAAGGCAAGGGGCAGAACATCGAGTTTTAGTGCCATAAGATTGAACTTTATACATATTCATAAAACCTTCTTTAATCTTCCATAGAGCCCCTATCTCATCTATTGTTTTTTATACAGAAATTGAGTTAGTAAACTTTAAATTCCTAAAAAAAACCTCTCCTGTGAAATGTGAAAGGGTCCACTAAGCTTATACACTCATTTTCAGAACAAAAAATATAAATATAGTAATGAGTCAAAATTACTTAATCAATAAAAAATATCAAGTTCTTTACAAAGTTACTGAAAACGCGGTTGGTTATTCAACCGAAACTTGTGAATAGGTCTAGTACATTCGGACCTTGAACCAAAATTCTTAACACTTGGTTTGCGTATATCCACTAATTCAATTTATTGAAACAGATTATAGTAGTAAAAGATGTCAATCCTAGTCTTTCTTTGTAAGAAGGGAAAGTTTACGATTTAAATGAATGAATTTTTTTTTTTTTTAAAAAAATATGAGTGCCTAAATCGAAATCAAAGTTGCCTATCTCTAAATTTATAAACTTCTGAAAAGAATAAGGGTAAGTGCCGTCAGGTATGCCTATACTCCGTGGTATATTACGTCCTATTCGCCCCGTAGACTGAGAAACAGATAATGAAGGGAGAAAATTTTTATTTCTTTTTTGAATTTCGAAACTATAGGGAAAAAATTCTAATAAAATTTCATTTATTCCTTGATAAATAGCTTTTTGAGGATGAATACTCCCATTAGTCCATATTTCGAAAAGAATAAATTCTTCATTTGGGTTTTGATTTCTAGGTTGAATGGTATAATTCACTCTTTCTATAGAACAAAAATCACTATCTAAAAATAAATAATTTTCTAATAAAACACTTGGAGGCATTTGTCCTTTTGGATGTAAAGACTTATATTTTTTTTGAAAAATTTTTGGAGAAAAAAATAATTTAAAATTCAACTTTCCATCTACTTCCAGAGTCGCTATATATTGATCTGGATAAACACAGTGAAAATCCTTTGGAAGATGAATATGTTGAGCTCGTAGAATCCCTGGTCCAGTAAAATTAAGAAAAGCTATTTGGGGTTTAGGGTCTTTCCCTACTTTAGATACTTCAAAAATCAATTTTTGAAGATTGAATATAATATCTATTACTGATTCTCGAACTCCAATTAAACTAGAATATTCATGCTCAATACCAGAAATTTGAATTGTATCAAAAATATATCTCGAATTATCTTCTAAGAGAGTTCGGCGCAAAGAATTAGCGAAAGTTATTCCAGAATGTGTTTGAAATGGACCTATCTTAAAACAACCATAAAAGTGACCTGTTTTTTCTATTTTTGACGAAATACAGTAAAAATTCATATTTTAAGTACGTCTTTTTTTCGGAGGACGGCATCCATTATGAGGAAGAGGTGTTATATCTCGTATAACAGTAATTTTTTCAAGTTTTCTCAATCCTCGAAGAGCAGTTTCTCGTCCAGGACCTATTCCTGAAATATAAAGATGAATTTCTCTACATTTTTCTCGAGGATCCATTGTTTTTGTATGGAACATATCAACAACTTTTTGAGCAGCAAAAGGAGTGGCTTTGCGAGCTCCTTTAAAACCACAAGATCCTGCAGTTACCCAATTTAAAACATTTCCTCGAAAATTCGTTAAAATAATTCCCGTATTATTTAAAGGCGCTCTAATATAAATAAAAAGGATATCTGAGTCCAAAATGCACATAATATTATATTATTATACGTATACGTAGATTTGTATTTTTTTTTTTTTTTTTATTTGACGATTGTCATTCTGATAGTATTATAGTGATGATATATAAAGCAATCTAAATATTAAAAAGATTTTTTAGATGATTTTTTTTGACGTTGTTTATGTTTTGGATTTTCACAAATAATAAAAATTTGACCTTTTCTACGTATTTGTCGACAATTTTGACAAATTTTTTTAATAGATGAACGAACTTTCATAAAATTTATAATAGAATAATTTATTTTTTTTGATTTAAACGATAAACAATACGACCTCTAGAAAGGTCATAGGCGCTCATTTCAACAATCACTTGATCTCCTAACAAAATTCGAATAGAATTTCGTCGAATTTTACCAGAAATATAAGCAAGAACTAAAAATCCATTTTCAAGTTTTATCCGAAACATTCCATTTGATAAACATTGAGTAACTAACCCAGGCAGTTGTAAACCTTTGGGCTTTTTTTGTTTAAATGGTTTTGTATTTTGACCTTTAGCTTTAGACATAAGAAATATATTTAAGAAACAAAACCTAATAATTCTCCACCAATAGATAATTTTCTTGCTTCTCGATCAGTAAGAATTCCTCGAGAAGTAGACATTAAAATAATACCTAACTTACCACAAAATTCAGGAATTTGATGAGAAGGAACATAAACTCGACAACCTGGTCGACTTAAAGGCTTGATTTGAGTTATTAGTGGTTGTTTATTTTTATATTTTAAAGTGAAAATTAAACAATTTTTTTCAGAAGAATTTTCAATCTTATTAAGAAAACCTTGACGAAGTAAAATCTTACCTATTTTTTGATTAATTTTAATTTTAGGCACAGTAACAGTTTGACAATGGACTAAACTTGCATTCCGAATAGATGTAAAAAGATTAGAAGTCATTTTGAATAGATGTAAAAAGATTAGAAGCAAACTGCTCTTTCTTAAACGAGAAAGCTTGGGCAAGCGACGCCTTATGGTTCGGTTGGCTATTGGCTGACCCTTACTTGTTATTTTGAAGGATATTTGCAGCACCATTTACAGGAGGACCGTCATTTTCGGCAAGGTCTTCCATATTTCCTAAATAAATAGGTGTATAAATGAATCCCTGAAGCAAATGTTTGGGAATAGGTGTTTTCGGTTCAATACTAATTTCCAAGTTTTTAGGAGGCCTGAAGGGGACTTTAATTGACTTATAGGCCTTTCCAACAATTCTAAGGATTTAGAAAGGCGTACTGATGTTGCAGAAAAATTTGACATTTGCTCATCAACACCTAAATCCGTTTTTAGGTTTATCTCACCCTAAGGAACTTGTTTAGAATAACTAGAGCAATTGCTGAAAAAAGAATTCATTAGATATTTTGAGGCTTGCACACGCTCATCAGTGATTATACTCATACTCTCATCTATCTCAGCTTCAATTTGCCAATCAATTTCATTTATTTGGGACCTAAGCATCCTGTAAGTATAGTGGAGACAACGGTTTTCCACTGACCTTAATTGATTTTTTTTGAAATTTCTGAAAACATTTTTCATTTATTTTTATATCCAACTTTTCTTGTAATAATTCAAGACGTTCCATTTCTAAATATTTTTGGCCTTTTGTTTCAAGATATTTTTTGAAACCCTGATGTCATCCACATTTAATTTTTCTGGTAAAAATTTCCCGAAGGGAACTTCAACAAAATCATCCATATAAAAACCAGGTAATTCATTCCAATATAATTTTAAAGTATTACAATTAAACATCTCTACTACGGTTTCTAAAAATTTATGATTGACCAACTTAGTTTCAATTTTAAGCATAGGGCTTCTAGAAAGCTCACTAAATGTTTATTTAATCTCAATCTCTATATTTTCCATTAAGCGGATCTTAAAGGTATCAGCCTGCTTTTTTTCCTGTAAATATTTTTTTTGAAGGTTAAAAATAAACATCGTATTTCTGATTTTATCGATATGACAATCCAAATCCACACATATAAATAAGTTTTCCAAATCTAGTTTGAATTGTTTATATGTGTAACAATCACTAGTTAAATTTTGAGTTTTTAAATAATAAAGGAAATCACTATATTTTTTTTAACTTAAAACGGGACCCTTTTTTGTAAAAATAATTAGTTTGGATAAAATTTTTGATTGAATCTTAAATAAAATTCATCACATTTGGATTTTTTAACATATCCACTTATTGAAACAAATTATAGCAGTAAAAGATGTCAAGCAAAATTAAAATCCTCGGACTGTCAAGTACTTGTATATATTGTTAGTTTAATCCAATTTATATAAAGCCTTTTCTTTAAAAGGCATACCAAAAGCCTTTAAAAGAGTAAAACCTTCAGAATCCGTTTGTGCTGTAGTCACTATGGAAATATCCATCCCCCGAATCTGATCAATTTGATCATACTGAATTTCAGGGAACATCAATTGTTCATTGAGTCCAAAATTATAATTACCACACCCATCAAAACTTTGTTGGGATAAACCAGGAAAATCTCTAAGACGGGGTAAAGCTAAATTAATTAAACGATCTAAAAAACTGTACATAAAATCTCGACGTAAAGTCACAGCAACGCCAACTGGCATTTTTTTTCTTAAATGAAAGCCAGCAATCGATTTTTTAGAATAATGGATTAATGCTTTTTGACCTGTAATTGTTTGAAATTCTCGAAGAGAACTTTCAAGGATTTTCATATTTTTTGGACCATCACCAAGTCCTCTATTTAAAACAATTTTACTTAATTTAGGGACTTCATAGGGATGAGAATAATATTGGAATAAATCAGGGTGAATTTTATTTAAATAATAATAATAAAGTCGTTGTTTTGATTTCATATAAGACGATTATAAATTAAACTACTTCAGAAGCTAAAGAAAGGATTTTGATAAAATTTTGATCCCGTAATTCTCGTGGTACAGGACCAAAAATTCGTGTTCCTCTAGGTGTTCCTTCTTTATTTATTATAACAGCCGCGTTTTGATCAAAACGTACAGTAAGACCATTTGATCGTCGCACACCTTGAGAAGTTCGTACAATAACAGCTCTAACGATTTCAGATTTTTTAATAGGCATATTTGGAAGAGCCTGTTTAACTACACCAAGAATAATATGACCTAAACTTGCTTTTTTTTGACTTTTTCCGCTTAATACTCGAATACACATAATCTCCCTAGCTCCTGTATTATCAGCAATCTGAAGACAACTTTGAGGTTGAATCATAAATAATTTTTGTTTTTATTGGCATTTTATAAGCAGCATTCTTTAATGCTTTTTTTGCTAATAGGGGATCAGAAATTCCTTGAATTTCATATAAAATTTGACCAGGTTTGATTACAGCAACCCATTTTTCAGGAGCTCCTTTTCCTGATCCCATTCTTGTTTCAGGTGGACGATAGGTCACGGTTTTATCAGGAAAAGGACGAATCCAAATCCGACCACCTCGTTTTGTTATACGAGATAAAACTCGCCGTCCCGCTTCAATTTGTTGTCCTGTTAACCAACAAGGTTCCAAAGCTTCTAATCCAAAATCTCCAAAAAGTAAAGTTTCCACTTTTTTCAATTTGCCTTTTAAACGTCCTCGATGAACTTTTCTAAATTTAGTGCGTTTTGGTTGTAACATATATCAATTTTTTAATTTACTAATTCGTTAAAAACCCATACTTTAACTCCTAAAATACCATAAATTGTCGAAGCCTTTTTAAAACTATAATCAATGCGAGCTTTTAATGTTTGCAACGGAAGACGACCTTCCCTAACCCATTCACTTCGAGCAATTTCAGCTCCATTCAAACGTCCTGAAATTTGTATTTTTAATCCATCATACTCAGGGGGGCCTTTCCTAGGAGAGCTAAAGGACCAGGATCTTTTTTGGTGCTTTCTTTGTCTTTTTCTTTTATAATTAGAATTTAAAAATCTATAAAATGCATAAATTGCTCCTCGATAAGAAGTTCGTTCTTCTAGTTTATTAACTAAAAATTGAGCTATATAAGATCCATTGAGTTGAGAACTTAGAATACGAAGAGTTAATTTTGGAGGTGTTAGCTGGCTTACTTTTGGAACATTTTTTCCAAAATGAGTTTGATGAAATTGACTTTGTCTATACTTATAAATATTTTGTTTTATTAAATTTGAAAATTGTGTTAGACTAAGAAAATCGAAAGAATCAGAAGGACCATCAGTAATAGTATAACTATAAATTATAATTTCAATTGGGTCCAAAGGGGCATATTTACGAATAATTTGAATTTTATCGATCTTTTTTGAATATTTCAATAACATTTGTCGTATGAAATGATCTTCCAATAACAATTGAGAATAATTATTTTTTGTAGCAAACCACCGAGAAGAATGGATTTGGTTCTGACCTAAACGAAAACCTATTGGATGAACTTTCTGGCCCATAAATTCTTATATTTTATTTTTTTTTACGAACAGCTTTACGATCTGTTTTTTTATGTCCTCGAAAATAACGTGTTGGTGCAAATTCACCTAATTTATGTCCAACCATTTGTTCCCTAATATAAACTGGTATATGTTTTTGACCATTGTAAACAGCAAAGGTATGACCTATCATACTAGGAAGTATTACAGAAGATCTACACCATGTATAAAAAGAGACGACCTGGTGTGGTGTACTTCGTCCTTCATCTTTCTCTTTCAAGACTTCCTGGGGTATGGAGTTCCCCCCTTTGGGGCCGCCTCGCCCCCCCTTAGCAGCGTGTTTATTTATTTTTTGTATTTTTTTGACTAAATGTTTGGGTAGGAAAAAAGATTTTGGCGATTTTTTCATTAGATATTTTTATATTTTAAAGTCTAGGACTACTATTTCGTCGACGTAAGATAAAAGCATCACTATATTTTTTTGATCGGCGAGTTGATTGACCCAAAGCAGGTTTTCCCCAAGGGGTTACAGGACAACTTCTACCAATAGGTGCTCGTCCTTCACCGCCTCCGTGAGGATGGTCCACAGCATTTTGAGCAGATCCACGAACGGTTGGTCGTCGGCCTAACCAACGAGAACGCCCTGCTTTTTTCAGCCCCGAAGCTTCCTCTTTTTTTTGAACTTGACCTATAGTTGCCCAACAATTTTCAGAAAATAAACGAACTTCATTAGAAGGTAAACGAAGTGTTACCCAGGAGTCTATTTTTGACATCAATAATGCTGTAGTTCCACCAGCTCGAGCAAATTTGCCTCCGAACCCAGGTTCAGGTTCTATATTATAGACATTAGTACCCAAGGGAATATTTTTTAAAGGTAAACTATTTCCTGGTATTAAAGAACCATATGGGCTTGCAATTAAAGTTGATCCAATTGTTGCTCCAACAGGACAAAGTTGATAATTTTTCGAACCATCTTTATAGATCATTCCTAAAATTTTTCCTGTTCGATTAGGATCATATTCAATAGTTTGAATTTTACCAGGTATATTGACTTTGATTTTTTGAAAATTTATTTTTCTATAAACTCTAGAATGTCCCCCTCCTTTGTGACGACAAGTAATTCGTCCACTATTATTTCGGCCTTTTTTTCTTTGGAAACCGTGACGATATTTTCGAAAAGTTGATTTCATTTAAAAAATAGGTATTTGTTTTGAAAATTTTATAATTGCCTTTTTTTTTGGTTTAGAATGTTTTTTTTTGGGAGATCTTTGTATTTTTACCCACTGTATTTTTATAGAATAAAATTGTTCAAAAATTTTTTGAATTTGTTTTTTAGTCAATGAAGAGTTTACTTCAAAAGTATATTGTTTTTTTTCTATTAATTTTGTTGCCTTTTCTGTTAATAAAGGTTTGCTCAAAAAATCAAACATAAGTAAAAAAAAATAAGGTTTGTTGGTGCATATAGTAGGGTTTGAACCTACGGTGTCCTTAGATAAGAAAACGGATTATGAGTCCGGTGCTTTCGACCACTCAGCCATATATGCATTAGACAACAAAACAAAGTGACCATTGTTCGCCCCCCGACCTCGAAGGGGTCGGGGGCGGGCGACCGAGTATTAAAAATTTAATTCAAATAATTGGACTTTTTCAAATTGTTTTTTCTTCAGAACAAGAAATATTTGTGTAAGAAGGACACTTAAAACAAAAACAAGATATCCCAAAATCCGTTGTGGATTTTGAAGAACAATATCTCCATCTTGTTGCCCAAAACCACCAATATTTGGATTATTTGTTAATGGTTGATCTATTTCAACTTTTTGATCAACACTAACTATAATTTCAGGTCCAGGAGGAATTTTTTCAACAATTTGTTCCCCTGTTTTTGTTTCAATAGTAATTAAAAAACCTCCAGGTTTTTCAACAGGAGCTATTTGTTTGATTACACCCCCAAGTGATGCTGAATAAATTGTATTATTACTTTTAGATCCATCAGCATAAACTTGTCCTCGACCACGATTTGCCCCTAAGTAAATAGGATATTTCAAATAATAACTTCTTTTTGTTTTATTTTGAGGATCTGGAGAAAGAATAGGAAAAACCATTTGACTATATTTTTTTCCAGGCACTGGACCTACAACAATAATATTTTTTTGATTTTCCCTATAAGGTTGAAAACTTAATCCTCGGATTTTTTTCTTCAATTCTGGAGAAATTCGATCTTTTGGAGCTAATTCAAAACCTTCAGGAAGAATTAAAACAGCACCTACATTTAGTGGACCTTTTTTACCATTGGCAAGAACTTGTTGAATTTGTTGATCATAAGGAATATTAACCACAGCTTCAAAAATAGTATTTGGCAAAACTCCTTGAGGTACATCTAGTTCTACAGGCTTTTGAGCTAAATGACAATTGGCACAAACAATTCGCCCATTTGCTTCCCGTGGATTTTCGTAATTTTGTTGAGCAAATATGGGATATGCAAATACTTGAGGCACTTCTACAACCCATAATAATAAAATTAATAAGTATCCATAAAGAATTTTCATCATTTTTTAAATCAATACAGAGATTTCATTATATTTAATTCTATTTCAGTCTATAATTTTTTTCTAACCCTAAAAAACCAAATTATATAACGAATGAATTTATTAAAATCAATTTTTTTAAATTTTCTTCTCCAAACTTAATCAATAGATGAATTTTCAATATATAGAAAGATAGAACACATTGCAATCAGTGGAAAAAATAAACCAACTAGTGGCACGAAAATTTGAGGTAAATATGCTGCTGTCATTTATTTAGAATTTTTTTCTCGACTTTATGAAGTTAAGTTTACACCAAAATTAATTTTATGTCAAAAAATCATTTATAATTCATTTATTTTTTGTATTAAATATAGATATAATAAGTTTAAATGGCGGTCGTGGCCAAGTGGTTAAGGTAATGGTTTGTGGCACCATCATGCGCGGGTTCAATTCCCGTCGTCCGCCTCTAAGCTTATAAGTTGACGGAGTCAGCCTGCTAATGGTAAACTCCGTCGGGCTTTAGCTTGACTAGGTAGGGGTATGTAGCTTAGTGGATTAGAGTCTGTGGCTACGAACCACAAGGTCGGGGGTTCGAATCCCTCCATACTCAAAAAACCTACTTTTTACTCGGACTCTCCCCGCTCTATCTTATACGCTTATGAAGCTTGCCACGGAATATCCACGTAAGTACATAATAAGCGTATTACCTGGGGTCGCTACGCTTGGTCTAGGGCTAAAGCTACCCTTGCTTGCCTAGACTTCGTCTTGAAGTCAAAAAGTTAGAAAAAAAAAAAGGGGAACGATTTTTATGAGGTTATGGTTTTTTTTTATAAAATTCAAAAATTTTTTGAATTTAAAAAAAAGGAAATATCTATTTTATTTTTTTCAATCATCTTGTAGTTTTTATTTTGGATTGATTTGTGGTAATTTATTTGGAACTTTTTTAGTTTTTCTCAGAACTATTATAGGTAATTGGGATGGGCTAATATTACTTTTTTTAATTTTATTTTTCGAATTTTTAAATATTCAAACTATTAAAATATCAAATAAAAAAAACCAATTTGATTTAAGAAGAACAAGAATTATTATTATCATTCAAAATATCCAACTTGGACTTTTATTAGGTTTTTTTATTGATGCTTTTAAAGTTGGGAGTTGATAGAATTTAATTCTACTGTTATTTTATTCTGCTGATCCTTCTGGAGAATTCAAGTTTCATTTCAAATAAAATGAAAAGTTTGATTAATTACTTAACCATCCTCAGAGTGATAGCATAAAAAAATTTTCAATATTCAATGGTTGAACCATTATTATCTGGAATTGTTTTAGGTTTAGTTCCAGTAACAATTGGAGGACTTTTTGTTACTGCTTATTTGCAATATAAACGTGGTGATCGCATCCTTTAATTTTTAATACCTTTCGGGTTGTTGCCTAATATCGTTATTTCTATAGAACATAGAATTCATTGTTCATAATTAAAACATCAAAATAAATGGGACCAAAAACAGAAACAAAAGTTGGTGCTGGATTTAAGGCTGGTGTAAAAGATTATCGTTTAACATATTATACTCCTGATTATAAAGTTTTAGAAACAGATATTCTTGCAGCATTTCGTATGACACCTCAACCAGGTGTACCACCAGAAGAAGCTGGTGCTGCAGTAGCAGCAGAATCATCAACTGGAACATGGACAACAGTATGGACAGATGGACTTACTAGTCTTGATCGATATAAAGGACGTTGTTATGACCTTGAAGCAGTTGCTGGTGAAGAAAATCAGTATATTGCTTATGTAGCATATCCTTTAGATCTTTTTGAAGAAGGATCAGTAACAAACTTATTCACTTCAATTGTAGGAAATGTTTTTGGATTTAAAGCTCTTCGAGCATTACGTTTAGAAGATTTACGTATTCCACCATCATATGTTAAAACTTTCCAAGGACCTCCTCATGGTATCCAAGTAGAACGTGATAAATTAAATAAATATGGACGTTCTTTATTAGGTTGTACTATTAAACCAAAATTAGGTTTATCAGCTAAAAATTATGGTCGCGCCGTTTACGAATGTTTAAGAGGTGGTCTTGATTTTACTAAGGATGATGAGAATGTTAATTCTCAACCTTTTATGCGTTGGCGTGATCGTTTCCTTTTTGTAGCTGAAGCTCTTTATAAAGCTCAAGCAGAAACAGGTGAAATTAAAGGACATTATTTAAATGCTACTGCTGGTCATTGTGATGAAATGATCAAAAGAGCTCAATGTGCTAAAGAATTAGGTATGCCTATTGTTATGCATGACTATCTCACAGGTGGTTTTACTGCTAATACTTCTTTAGCTTACTTTTGTCGAGATAATAGTTTATTACTTCATATTCACCGCGCAATGCATGCTGTTATTGACCGTCAGAAAATTCATGGAATGCATTTTAGAGTTTTAGCTAAAGCTTTAAGACTTTCTGGTGGTGACCATCTTCATTCTGGAACCGTTGTAGGTAAACTTGAAGGAGAACGTGAAGTAACTTTAGGTTTCGTTGACATTATGAGAGATGATTTCATCGAAAAAGATCGTTCACGTGGGGTTTATTTCACTCAGGATTGGGTTTCTTTACCAGGGACTATTCCTGTTGCTTCTGGTGGTATTCACGTTTGGCATATGCCTGCTTTAGTTGAAATTTTTGGAGATGATGCTTGTTTACAATTCGGGGGCGGAACTTTAGGACATCCTTGGGGGAATGCTCCTGGTGCTGCGGCAAACCGTATTGCTTGTGAAGCTTGTATTCAAGCTCGTAATGAAGGACGTTCACTTGCCGCAGAAGGTAATCAAATTATTCGTGATGCTGCTAAATGGAGTCCTGAGCTTGCTGCTGCTTGTGAAGTTTGGAAAGAAATCAAATTTGAATTTGAAACAATTGATACTCTTTAAATTTTTTATTTCTCTTAATTATCCATTAACGGTTAACTAATAAGCCAGCTTAATAGTTAGTAGTAATAGCTAGCTTACTCAGTGGAAAGCGGGGGGAGTTTCCCCGACCTGAAAAAAGGGGGGGGGAGAGGAAGTTTAACCTTTTGGGTTGTGGGGTACTCCCTTCTTGACCCTGGGTATACAGCTGTCCTGCCCCTTTTTGGGGTAAGGCACTGGAACTTCGTAGTCTTGATAACTTATAATTATTATTTTTTTATGCCTACTATAAATCAATTAGTTAGAAAACCCCGAAAGAAAATTTTTAAAAAAACAAAATCTCCTGGTTTAAAGGCTTGTCCTCAAAGACGAGGCGTTTGTATCCGTGTTTTAACCACAACGCCAAAAAAACCAAATTCAGCTATTCGCAAAATAGCCCGTGTTCGTTTAACTTCGGGGTTTGAGGTGACTGCTTATATACCTGGAATTGGTCATAATTTACAAGAACACGCTGTTGTTTTAATTCGTGGTGGTAGAGTCAAGGATTTACCAGGTGTTAGATATAGGATTATTCGAGGAACTTTAGATACTGCTGGTGTTCGTGATCGATTTCAATCTCGATCAAAATATGGGGTTAAGAAACCTAAAGTCTAATTTTTATGGCTCGAATAAAAATAAAAAAAAATCTTCAGTCTACGGAATTTGTTGAAATTCTTAATCAAATATTAATGAAAAATGGGAAAAATAAATTAGCTTCTCGAATTATTCAAAAAAGTTTAAATATTATTTCTGATCAAACTAATGAAGATGCTTTAGAAGTTTTAGAAAAAGCTATTCGCAATACAACCCCTTCCGTTGATATACAAACTCGTCGAATTGGTGGAGCTGTTTATCCTATCCCTGTAGAGTTACATATCAATAGAGGTATTTACCGAGCAATTCGGTGGATTGTTGATTCAGCAAAAAAAAGGTCTGGAAAAACTTTAGATATTAATTTAAGTAATGAAATCCTCGATGCTTCTAAAAAAGTTGGAAATGCTTTTCGCAAAAAAGAAGAGGTTCATAAAATAGCAGAAAAAAATCCTAGGCCCCAAAAGCGAAAAAAAAAAAAGCCTGAAGGAAAAAAAAATAAAACAAATTCAAATAACTATTTTGTTGGGAGGGGGCCTCGGTACCATAGGCGGAAATCACCGCAAGTCCTTTTAGTCCAGGCGGCCCCGAAGGGGACGGGTGGAGCGACGAACCCGAAGGGGATGGATAGAGCGACCCGTGCCCCGAAGGGGACGGATAGAGCGACCCGTGCCCCGAAGGGGACGGGTGGAAAGTAAGGACCCAGGAAGCGGCCCCCCAAAGGGGGCCGCACCTGGCCACGGAGCGGACTTCCAGCTCGGAGATCCTTCCAGGAAGCGGCCCCCCGAAGGGGGCCGATTAGTAAGGGGTTGGCTCCCCCCAACGCCTGGGGCGGGGTTTCTAGGCCCTATGGGCTGGGAGTTAACCTCGCCCCAGGCGTCTCCCCGTCTCCCATAGGTCCTTTTTCTGGTCAAGGTCGAAATAGATTGGACCAAAATAATAGTTAGAAAAATGCAACACTCTCAACAAATACAATTTACATTTATAGATTTGTTTTCTGGTATTGGTTCCTTTCATTATAGTTTTAAACAATTAGGAGGAGAATGTGTTTTAGCTTGTGATATTGATCAAGATGCTAATTCTACTTATATTTTAAATTATGGTGTTTTACCCTACGAAAATATTTTCGATCTTTCAATGGAACAAATTCCTTATAGTGATTTATTATGTGCTGGTTTTCCTTGTCAGGGTTTTTCCAATATTGGGTTAAAAAAGGCCTGGAAAGATGCTCGATCACAAGTATTTTTTCCAGTATTGGATATATTAAAAAATAAAAAAATTCCATGTATTTTATTTGAAAACGTTGAAGGATTGGTGAATTTAAAAAAAGGGAAGGAGCTTCGCCAAATATTAACATCTTTAAAGGATTTAAACTATGAATGTTTTTGGGAAGTATTAAATTGTTCTGATTACGGAATACCACAAAATAGAAAACGATTATTCATTGTAGGGTTTCACCACTCTATACTTCAGAAAAAAAGTCCTAGGTCTCATCAATTTGAATTTCCACCAAAAACAGACCTTAAGTATAGTTTATCTGAGATTTTAAATAAAAATTTCAATCAAAAAATTGCTCGGACAATTCGTGTTGGTGGTCGAAATTCACCCCTCCATGATCGTCATAATTGGGATGGTTATACTCTTTTCCCATATCAAACTGAATATCGCTTATCTATACAAGATTGTATATTACTTCAAAATTTTAAAACTTCCTTTCAATTATGTGGATGTCAAACAAGTCAATATAAACAACTTGGAAATACAATTCCAACGAATTTAAGTTTTGTATTAGGAGAACAAATAATCAAATATTTGGACAATATAAAATATTTTCAGACAAAAACAAAAAGAAAAAAAATTCGTAAAAGTAACCCTCAAATTCAATATAGAGCATACTTGCGCAGTAACTATGGAGAATTTATTGAATATATGATCAAAGCTCAATTATTATGTTTTCAGAATCAATATCTAAGAACACCTTTTGGAGATATTAAAAAATTAGAAAATGTACCAAACCAACTTATTCAAAATAAAAAGTTAACTTTATTTAAATTATATCAATTATCAGATTCTGAACTAGTCAATTGTTTTACAAAAAGCAACATTTTAAAATCCAAAAGTCTTTCAAAAGCTGATGTGTTTATTAATGATCGAGGAGTTTCTATAAAAACACAAAACAATCCAGCTATAATAAATCATACTCATCGTCAAAATTTTTTACGAGTACTTGAATATTTAAACTTAAATATTCAAACTCTAGATTTATGTATTTCAGAATATCATAGACTTCGTCAAAATAAGCATATTGGTGAAGATATTCTCAATTCTCATCCTTTATCTCCTTTTAAAAAATATAAGTCCTATTTTACACCCATTCTCAAATATTTTCTATTTTATGGTTTTGGGCGAAGTATATCTAATCACTCAGCTGAAAGTATCTTATTCGTAAAATCACAATACAAAGGTAGTATAGGTCAAATTCTATACTATAGCCCGCACAATTGGTATTGGTTTTCTAATTCACAACAATTTATTGATAAAATTTGGGATCATCTAATTTTTTCCTTACGTGATAAGGGTCTGAATTATGAAAAAAAAAATTGTGATTCTCAAAAAATCCTTGAACCGTGGGTCCAACAATATAGGAGTAGTAAAACACAAATATTAAAAAAGAAGGGTTGTTTACATGTTCGACTCCATTCGAGTTTTACAATGGACTTAGAAAATTATAAATTTTTAGATCAATGTATCTAAAAAATCCTATCACCCATGGAACTGGGTATACCATCCATAGCTTATCAGATATTGGGTTATTAAAACTCAAGATTCGCTTTTAGAAATAGATGAGTATATTTTAATTATAGAATTTGTAAAAAATAATTTAATTTACAAACCGTGGTCATTTATAGCTTTGGGTGCGACTTTCGGGAAAAATAAAAAGAGCCCAGCCTTTATTAATCTTATTTAAATTATCTGGAGGAAAATTATCCAAAGCGTATCCCTGAAGGATATCCTAAATTTAGAGATAACATAGATATAATATTTAAAAGTTTAGGTCAGTATAACTTGGGTCCAGCTGTAAAAGCTCAAAGAGATTTTGTTGAGGTAATAGGTGGAGGGAAAGAAAGGCACAGGGGGTACAAACATCAAACATATTGCTTGGATTACTCCAAAAGATAAAGATTTAGAGCAACCCTCGCTGTATAAACTTTAATTCCCTAATTGGATAAAATAAGCCGATACCTTCAAGAACCATTTAATGGAAAATGTATAGAGAAACATGGTCAAAAATTTTTCAGAAACTCCTTATTCTGTAAGGGGTTTTATAAATTAAGTCTTCTATGACAAATTTTGATTGGCAAATTAATGTAAATTCCTGAGGTGGTTACTTTACTTTCTTGTATTTTGGGTAGATTTGCTTGTGTTTTAATTACTTTAAATCTGTCGAAAGAAATAAAAGAACCAGATTCCAAAATTTGTATTTGGTTTTTCTATGGTTCGTGATATTATTATAAAGTTTTTGGATTAGCGCTGAGTGCCTGTTTAAATCAATGTTCAATGTTTTGAAAGTTTTCCCCATTAAACGTCCTTTGAAACGTAAAGATTAATTAGAGGGAATGAGGTGAACAGCAGAGCTGACCTCCCAAGCTTCTTCTTTAAAAAAGGAGTAGTTTACTAGTAGTAAGCGAGTTTACTAAAGCATAAAAAGAAAAACTTAATTATAATATTAAGTACTTTGAATAGCCTACTTAGCTCAATAGGTAGAGCATCGGTCTTGTAAACCGAGGGTTATCGGTTCAATTCCGGTAGTAGGCTAAATTAAAACTAAATCAAATAAAGGAGGACGAACAAGGACGACACCGCCACGGAGGAATATGAAGAATAAGCCGCCCTGCGGCGGAACCTTTCCGTCCTCCACTAAAATAAAAGAAAATCATATATATGGCAAGAGAAAAATTTGAACGAACAAAACCTCATATTAATATAGGAACAATAGGACATGTTGACCACGGTAAGACTACTTTAACAGCAGCAATTACAATGGCTCTTGCTGCTCGAGGTTCGGCAAAAGCTAAGAGTTATACAGATATTGATTCAGCTCCAGAAGAAAAAGCTCGAGGTATTACTATTAATACAGCTCATGTGGAATATGAAACAGAACAAAGACATTATGCTCACGTCGATTGTCCTGGTCACGCCGACTACGTTAAAAATATGATTACTGGAGCAGCTCAAATGGATGGTGCTATTTTAGTTGTTTCGGGAGCAGACGGTCCAATGCCTCAAACAAAAGAACATATTTTATTAGCTCAACAGGTTGGCGTTCCTGCTATAGTTGTTTTTTTAAATAAAATCGATCAAGTAGACGATGAAGAATTGTTAGAACTGGTGGAATTAGAAATACGAGAAACATTAGATCGTTATAATTTTCCTGGATCTGAAATACCTATTATAAGCGGGTCTGCTCTTCTCGCTGTTGAAGCACTTTCCAAAGATTCGCAAATTCAAAAAGGAAAAGATCCTTGGGTGGATAAAATTTATCAATTAATGGAAACTGTGGATAATGCAATACCTTTACCTCAACGAGATATTGATAAACAATTTTTAATGGCTGTCGAAAATGTTGTTTCCATTACAGGTAGAGGTACAGTAGCAACTGGCCGAGTTGAACGTGGTCAAATCAAAGTTGGTGATACTGTGGAAGTTATTGGTCTTAAAGATACACAAACGACTACAGTGATCGGTCTAGAAATGTTTCAAAAAACATTAGAAAAGAGTGTTGCTGGTGATAATGTTGGTATTCTTTTACGTGGAGTTCAAAAACATGAAATCCAACGAGGCATGGTTCTTGCTGAACCTGGATCTATTACACCCCATACTCGTTTTCAAGCACAAGTTTATATTTTGAAAAAAAATGAAGGGGGAAGACATACTTCGTTTTTGCCTGGTTATAGACCTCAATTTTATGTACGAACAACAGATGTCACTGGGAAAATTGAATCTTTTAAGGCTGATGATGATAGTTCAATTCCTATGGTTATGCCAGGAGATCGAGTGAAAATTGTTGTCGCCGTAGGCGTCCCAATTGCTATTGAATGTGGTATGCGTTTTGCTATACGAGAAGGTGGACGAACTGTTGGTGCTGGAGTGGTTTCTAAAATCATTAATTAATTTATGAAATCTTTTTCATTTGATCCATATCTAAAACATTTTGAAAAAAAAAAAGGAAAAACTTGGCAATTTGAGCTTGGAGATTATATTAAAGTTGGGTTTACTGTTATGGAAGGTACTAAAAAAAAACGTATTCAATTTTTCCAAGGTATTGTGATTGCTATTAGAAGTTCTAACCAAAAACAAAAAATGGTGACTCTTAGAAGACCAGGATCCTTTGGTATTGAACGTATTTTCCCTTCCAATAGCCCACAAATTCAAAATTTGCAAATTTTACAATCCCAAAAATTTCGACGATCAAAACTTTTTTACTTAAGAAAATCTATTGGAAAAGCTGCTTTTGGAAAATAATTTCTTAACTATATTTTCAATATTTCTATTTTATGCCTGTTCCTAAAAAACGTACTTCAAAATCAAAATCACGAAGAACAAAAACGCTTTGGAAAAAAAAAGCTTTCAAAAAAATACCTAAATGTTTTTCAAATTTTTATTATTTAATGTTTGACTCCAAACGAGAAACCTGAGGTAAGCGTATAACCCGCCACTTCAAAAATCGGACGATGGGCTCGGGTAAGCGCAAACAAAATAGGAAGTCCCTTTTGGGGCCGCCTTACCTAGTGGGTTAACTGGCCTACACCGAACAAAAACGTAGTAAGACAGCTAACCACGAAGTAGTCGCTCAGCTCCTTTGGGGCTTATTTTTTTAAAGTCAAAAAAAATCAGTCTGGGAGAACTCCACTCCATCAAGGGTTGGAGATTGCTATGGTGAAATAGGTAGACACACAGGCTTGAGGTGCCTGGCCCCCTATAGGGCTTCCCGGTTCAAATCCGGGTAGCAATAGCCTATTTAGCTCAAGTGGTGAGAGCATCCGTTTCATAAGCGGGAGGTTGCTAGTTCAAATCTAGTAGTAGGCAATTCGAATCTTATAAATGCGCTTTTTAGGCGCTTGTGATAATGAGTTTCATTTCATTTTATGAAAACATATCGAACTATAGGTCGACGAAAATCCGCAGTGGCTCAAATGTATATTCAACTTTTAGAAACCCCCTCTGCTGCCTATGGAGAGGCTAGTGTTTTTTTAATAAATAACAAAACTATTTTTCAATATTTTCAAAATGATTCTAATTCTATTGAAACCATCACTCTTTTAGCTGATAATCTTAAAGGAATATATATCATTAAAACACATGTTTCAGGGGGAGGACTTAGTGCTCAAAAACAAGCTATTTGTTTAGCTTTAGCTCGGGGTATATGTAGTATTCATAGCCAATTTCCAAAAAAAAAGGGTTTTCTAACTCAAGATTCTCGAGTTAAAGAACGTCGAAAATATGGATTAAAGAAAGCCAGAAAAGCACCTCAATATTCAAAACGTTGATTGTAAATGAATATGAAATTTATAGCCTTTCGTCTTCGCCTAGGGACTAGTCAATTAATACGAAAATGGGCACAACGCCAATTACCTAATGGTAAAATAATTAGTGGTCAAATTTTGAATCCAAAAACAGTTAATTATCAAACTTTAAAACCAGAAAAAGATGGACTTTTTTGTGAACGAATTTTTGGTCCTGTTGATGGCTCTTTATGTGCTTGTGGTCTACCTTTCTTACGGGGTGAGAAGTTTTGTGCAAATTGTGAAGTCGAATTCACTTCTCCACAGGTCCGACGTTATCGTTTAGGATATATTCAACTTGTTACAGCTGTAGCACATGTTTGGTTTTTTAAAGGAAGACCTAATTATTTATCACTTTTTCTAAATTTACCTAATAGGAAAATTGAAAATTTATTGTATTGCACTCAAAATATTTGTCGAACTATTTTTCCAAAAGAATTAGAAGGTGTTTTTTCCCCAAAGAAAAAATTCATAAAGTACAAAGTCCCTGAAGTTTTTTCTCCAAAAATTAATGTCCCAAGATTTTGGGGATTTCAAAAGACTTATGCATATATTTTAGAATATGATAAATTGGAAAAAATTCCAGCCCCCCCTTATATAGAGCTGCAGTCTTCTGCTCCGCTTCCCTTGGGTAAGGCGAAGCCCCGCTTGGGCTTACCCAAGCCGAAGTCCAGCGGGTTATCCGCTGCTTGCTTGAGCTGTGGTATTGTACTTCGTGGTATACTTCGTCCTCGAAGATTACTATTATTATGTCAAAAGTGTAGGACCTTAAGTGTTCAGTCAAAACCTATGTTGAATTCTTTCTTAACAAAGGCGCCCACCTGCCCCGCTCCAGAGAGGTTCACTATACGCTCCCCCGCAAGGGGTAGGCTCCCACACTCCCAAAGGGGCTTCCTGGCCCGAAGGGGATCAACAAAAAAAAATTCTTTTTTCATACCTCCTAGCCGAAAAGCTTTAGGAGGTATTTTCTTTTATAAAATTCCCCAAAGGAAATCAAGAAAAACAGGACAAAGTACACCAGGACTCCGAGATTCAGCACTTTTTTTTAGTTTTTCCATTGTTCCCAAAATGTTCAGTTGGAATATTAATCATAATTGGTTTGATTTTGTTTATTTTGTTTGTCATTTTCCTAAAAAAGGAGATTTATTAAATAAATACTATCCAGGACCTCCTGGATTTGTGAATTTTTGTCCATTACAATCGCGATTATACTGTTTTACAGGTGCTCAACTTATAAAAACTTGGTTAAGTCAATTAACTAAAAATGACCATGGTCGATTACTTGAAATTCAACTTCGTATTGATCTTTTAAAACTAGATTTAAAAGAACCTCTTTTAGAAAATGAATTCGTTCAAAAAATAAACCTTTTAAGACGTTTTAAATATTTAAGATCATTTCGACATAAAAAAATGAATCCAGCATCTATGATTATCTCTGTTTTACCTGTATTACCTCCAGATTTGCGACCAATAGTTAAACTGGATGGGTCAAAAATAGCTGTATCTGATTTAAATAAACTTTATCAATATGTTATTTTAAGAAATAGACGTTTATGGAGATTAACTCGAAAATCTGATTTTCATTGTTTAAATTCCGAAGCATTTCAATATACTCAAAGACTTTTACAAGAATCTGTTGACAATTTAATTGAAAATAAGTCTGGAGGTTCTTTATCTGATTTGTTTAAAGGAAAAAAAGGTCGTTTTCGACAAAATCTTCTGGGAAAACGTGTTGACTATTCCGGACGATCTGTTATTGTTGTTGGTCCTTTTTTAAAAATTTATGAATGTGGGATTCCTAGAGAAATTGCATATGAACTTTTTCAACCCTTTTTAATTAGAAGTTTAATCAGTCAAAAAAAAGCTCACACTATTTTTGGAGCAAAAAAATTATTAACTTCTCTTTCCCAGGAGAAACCCTTTCTATGGAACTTATTAAAAAAAATAGTTGAAAAACATCCTTTATTACTAAATAGAGCCCCTACTTTGCATCGTTTAAGTGTTCAAGCTTTTCTTCCTCGACTGGTTGAAGGTCGAGCAATTTTATTACATCCTTTAGTTTGTTCACCTTTCAATGCAGATTTTGATGGAGATCAAATGGGCGTGCATATTCCATTATGTTTTGAAGCAAGAGGCGAAGCTTGGAAACTTATGTGGTCTCAAAATAATTTATTTTCTGTAGCAACAGGAAATCCTGTTTTTTCGCCCAGTCAAGATATGATTTTAGGAAGTTGTTTTTTAACCACAAAAAATACTCAACAATATTGTTTTTCTCTTTTGAATATTCAAAAAAATTTTCAATTATGGCCAAAGAGCTCCTTAGATTTTTTATTTCCTTATTCTAGAAAAGAAAAACCCTCGGAAGATAGTTGGTCAAACAATTTAAAACCTATATGGATTTCTCAAAATCCTTTTGAAATAAAATTTGAAACGGATATAACAAAACAAAAATTAATTGAAATTAGAATAAATATTCAAGGTCAAAGTATAAAATTTAGATCTCACTTTTGTCAGCATTTTCATCCTAGTGGAACCGAAATATTTCGTCATATACGAACAACATATGGACGACTCAAATTTCATCAAAATGTTTTGTGAGGCACGGGACAGATATACAATAAAGTACTTGACATCTTTTACTGCTATAATTTGTTTCAATAAGTGGATATGTTAAAAAAGCCAAATGTGACGAATTTTATTAAATTATATGGAACTTATTCAAACTTATAAAGCAGACCCAGAGTCTAAAACTGGAGAATTTGTGAATTTGCAGAAACTATTTTAGTCCCCTGGAGGAGGAATTGGCTCTGCTTGAGGGAAAGAAACCCCTTCAAGAAGAACACACTTCTCCCCGAATTACGCCACCATCCCTCTGATGGACCATGTTATAAAGACGAGGGGCCAACAGAGTTCAACTTTTCTTAATCAACGTGAAGTCTTGAAAACTTTATATGGCCCTTCAGCCTACCCCTCGGCTAGACTTGCGAGAAGGCTCGCGGCTAAATTATTTGTTTCAGAAATAGAACCAGCGAGTCCTATGGCTGAGCAGGTGACAGAGTTAAAATAGTCCCCTTCGGGGCCTCCTCAGAAGTAGCGGGCCCTAGCTCGTCCAAATTAATGGGACGCAATGAAAAAGCTCAGCAGGAACCAGTTAATGAAAAAAATGCTCAGCGGAACAAACGCACCAAAAGTTAAATACAAGTTAGGTTTTCGGGCTTTAAAAAAGAGGGGGATATATTAAATTTAAACAACATTATCAGTTTTGGGCTGAAAAAATATAAAAACCCTAAATCAAGCCTATGAAAAGAAAAAACAAAAAATTGATAAATTTGTTAGCATTATTTTTGTTGAACAATTATAATTTTCGATCGCGTGTAATATATGATCATTTTTTGGAGGAAGGAAATGTTTGTTTTAAAACATACAAATACAAACAATTTCGTTATGATTTAGAGGAACTTTCTTTTTTATTCGGGGAAGGGGGCAGTTTACCAGGATGTTTTATAATTATAATTTAATATGAAAATCTTTTTTAATCATTGTTTTGATAAGCGTCGATTTCAACAATTTATTCATTGGTTTTTTAAAACCAGAAAAGGACAATCACCCCACTTTCAAACAATTGTTTTCCTTGAAAAATTAAAGAATTTAGGATTCTATTCAGCTATGAAAGCTGGTTTTTCTATTAGTTTAGAGGATTTGAAAATACCTTTTTCTAAATCTTCTTTGTTATTAACAGCAGAAAAAAATATTTTTGATAATTTTTTAACTCCAATAGAAAGATCTCAAGCTATTCTTGAAATTTGGAATAGAACAAGTGATAAACTCAAAAAGCAGGTTCTTCAATCTTTTCAAATTTCTGATTTTTTTAATCCTGTTTATATGATGGCTTTTTCTGGTGCTCGAGGAAATATTTCTCAAATACGACAACTTGTTGCTATACGAGGTTTAATGGCAGATCCTCAAGGACAGATTATTGATTTTCCTATACGAAGTAATTTTCGAGAGGGTTTAACTTTAACTGAATATCTTATTTGTTGTTCTGGGGCACGAAAAGGTATTGTTGATACAGCTCTTAGAACTGCCTCTTCTGGTTATCTAACACGTCGATTAGTTGACGTGGCCCATCATGTGGTTATTAGTCAAATCGATTGTGGAACAAATCAAAGTCTTCTTGTAGAAGATTTATATGATCAAAAAAAAAAAATATTGTCATTAAATCAACGTTTAATTGGTCGCGTTTTAGCAAAAAATATAACTGATAACAAGGGACAAATTATTGGTTATCAAAACCAAGAAATTTCGAAAATTCTTAGTGAAAAATTATGTCGATTTCATCAAAAAGTTTTTATTCGATCACCACTTACTTGTAAATCCCCTCAATTTGTTTGCCAGTTTTGTTATGGATGGAATCTTGCAGAAGGTCAATTAGTTTCCATCGGAGAAGCTGTTGGTATTTTAGCTGCTCAATCTATAGGGGAACCTGGGACTCAACTGACTATGAGAACTTTTCATACTGGTGGAGTTTTTACTGGTATTTTAATTGATCAAACTTATTCACCTTTTTCTGGTTTTGCTTATTATCCATTCCCTTGCTCGGGTTTATTGATTCGAACACAACAAGGACAAATTGCTTTTTTAAGTAAAAATATTCTTGTTTTAACAATTCATCAAAAAAAAAACGATACGCTCCTCCCGAATAAAGATTTAGAGAGACAAAATTGTAAATTCCATTTTCAAGCCTCTACTCTTCTTTATGCTCCACAAGGTCAATTTGTTGAAAAAAATCAATTATTAGCTGAAGGCACTTCTCAAGATTATGGTTTTATTGAAAATGAACAACATATTTTATGTTCTTCTTCAGGAGAACTCTTCTTTGAAAATTTAGTTTTTGTAGAAAAAAAATTAAATCTGATTGAAAATAAGATACTTCAAAATCTTGGGGAATTTTGGATTTTATCTGGACAACTTTTTTTTCACTCAGATAAAGCCCCCAAAGGGTCAAGGAGACTTCGTCATCAAAAAAGATTTCATAAATTAGATTTAATCAATAAACAAGTACCTTTTTTTCAAATTCAAATTCAATCAGGTTCAAATTTTGTAGAAAAAAAATATCAAATTATTTTTCAAACCAAAATTCAAAATTTTTCAATGGATTTCCTTTTTTTTAAAAAAATAGCTTATTTTCATTCTCAAGTACCTTTTTTAAAGATACAAACCTGGATGGCTGGTCTTCTTCTAAAATCAAAATATAAATATAATCCAAGTAAAAAATACTTTCAAAAACTTTCTATTCAAAATTTACCTAATCCTTTTCTAAAAAAAGTACTTATTTCTAGAGAGAAAAAACATTTTTTTTATAAATTTGAAAATACTTTTTCTTTTTTTCAGGAAAATTTTTGTGTTCTAAATTTTAATCCACAAGGTTTTTATTTATTCAATTTTTATCATTTTGTTCCTAAAAAAACTTCTAATTTTTTAAAAAAAGTTATAAATCTAGTTGGCCCGCGGCCTTATCTAACACTTTTTCGAAAAAAATTGTTTTTATCTAAAAGATTTTTTACAACAAATCAATATTCTTTCTATTTTTTTGAAAAAAGAAGAATTTCATTTATACTTTTTCATTGGCAAAAAGCTTTTTTCATAAATAAATATCATTTTTTAATTTCTTTTTTTAAAAATATCTCTCGAAATACTTTAAAGGTTATTAATGAGAGAGTTTATCTATATAAAAATCCTTTAGGTTATTCTTGTTTTTTTAGAATTCTTATTTTGACCTCTGGATTTCAGGATGAAATGTATTACTCATTTTTAAATTTTCAGAACTCCCTTTTGTTCAACTTTGAAAAATTTTTTGTTCAAGGAATAAGAAATACTTTTTTATTTGTTAAATCACTAAAAAAAACTAAGTGTAAAAAAACACTTCCATATTTTTCTTTTGTTTCTTTCGCCCATACCCGAAGGGTAGAATTAAGCGGCGCAAGCGAAGCGGGGACGGGTCGTCGGCCAGGGCTAGATGAGCCTTCTTTTTTCTTGGGGTCGGTTGTTCAAACAAAAAATTCGAAAAAATTTGATTCATATTTTTTGGACAATTTTCGGACTTCCCTAAAAATACCTTTATTAAAAATTAAAAAAAGAATTATTGACTTTTATTTTGATTCTTTTTTTTCTATATTGAAGGACTTTGGTTTTCATAGAAATTTTCAAACACGTTTTTCTTTTAATATTCCAAAAAAACCAATTTTTTATAATTTTGATATTTTTTTTTCTTTGGGAATAATTAATAATAGTGTCTGTATTTCTCAGCTTAATAAACATCCCCGTTCCCAATTAGTTGAAATATTACCTTTATTGGACAATCAAAAAAAATTATATTGTTATTTGAATAGTGTTTGGCCAATTAAAACTAAAAGTCTAGAGAATAAGAAGTGGTGTTTGATTGGTTCTATTTACGGTAATCGTGAGCTAACTATTACGAAAATCAATATTCTTAAAAAATTTCCAGGACAAAAAATAATGCAAAGAAATTTTTTTAAGAAATCGGATGAGGTACAGAGTACCCCCCAATTCCGCGCCTTCGGCCCTAGACCTCGTTCCCTTAGGGATGCTCCGCGGGGTACGCAAGCGCATATAGGGCAAGGCGGAGCGCCCCTGACCCCGTATAAACATAAACATAAACATAAACATAAGCAGATAGCCCGCAGGACTTCGGCTTGGGCAAGGGTAAGCGGGGCTTCTCCGAAGGAAACGAGAAAGTGGGGGGGTTCCTGGGATACTCCGTGGTGTGATGTATTCTGTCCTCCGTCCTTTGTCCTTCGTCCTTCGTGGTGTACTTCGTCCTGGGCTTCGCAAATTTTTATTCGGTTTTTTCTTCCAATCCAGGTTGGTGAAATTGTGGACTTAATTTCTTTTGAATTTGAAAAAGAGCATCTTCTTTTGAACAATTTTCAACACTTATTTTCCTTTGGAAAAAATATGTTGCGATTACCAAGGAAAATGAAACCTTTAGGTAGTCTTTATCAAAGTGACTTATTTAATAATAAAATATTTGGACAATTAATTGCCCAAACTCAAAAATCTTTTTTATTTCGTCGTGCTAATGTTTATTTATTAAACAATCAAAGTATTCTCCATGGTTTTCATGGTGAAATAATTTCTAAAAATCAACATATTTGTACAGTTTTTTTCAATCAATCAAAGACAGGTGATATTGTTCAAGGGATTCCAAAAATAGAACAAATATTTGAAGCAAGAAAAAAATCAAAATATAGTTTTCATGAAATTGCACTTTCCGCAAAAAATTTTTTTGATTTTGAAAAAAGAATTTTTTTCTATTTACAAAATCTTCAGAAATCTGTTTTAAATAATATTCAACGAATTTATTGTTCTCAAGGAATTCATATTTCAGATAAACACATTGAAATTATTGTTCGACAAATTACATCGAATGTTTTAATTCTTGATCCAGGGCAGACAGGATTACTTCCTGGAGAAGTTGTAGAATTTCAATGGATTTCACGAGTTAATTCTTTTTTGATTTCTAATCAAATTCTCTATGAACCATTATTAATGGGTATGACTAAAACTTGTTTGGAAACTTCTAGTTTTATATCTGCTGCTAGTTTTCAAGAAACAACAAGGATTTTAAGTCAAGCAGCATTACAAAACCAAATTGATTTCATTCGCGGATTAAAACAAAATGTTATTTTCGGAAATATTATTCCTGGCGGAACTGGATATTAATGTTTTTTTACAACGCCCCACAGTAAGTTGTTAGCTTATTAAAGCCATTTTTTTGCCTTTAAGCCAAGACCTTAAATTTAAGCAATAAGTAAGCAATAAGTTAAGACCTCAGGTCTTGACTTATGGGATTTTATTGTTATTCAATTAATCTTATGCAGCCCCCTTATATGCGCTTGGGCTGGAGGATGCTTTTTTTTTCTTATATGATTTGGACTGAATCTATTGAAAATTGGTTGAATAATTTTTCTTTTTTTATTTTATTTTGTTCAATGGGATTTTATTGGATTCGTGCTTTTTTTAATCTACCAATTTTTTCTTTTTTAGGAAGATTTTCAGTAATTGGTGGAAATGTATCAATGCTGTTTTTATTAATTTCTCGAGGCTTTGTTCAAAATCATTTTCCATTAAGTAATCACGCGACCAGAAAATCTATTAACTAAAAAAATCTTATTTTCAACATTAATAAAAGCGATAAATTTTAGAGAGTAGTAGAAGGAATTTGATTTTTTTATTTGGTTATTCATTACTAATATAAAAAAACCTATGGTTATAAATTTTTTTATTCGAAAAAATATTTGTTTTGAAAAAAATTGAAAATCAAATTCTTAATAAATTAGAATACTGGTTTATTTGAACCTAGGGAAGACCCCCGCATAAGTAGCGCGAGGTGCGAAGCTCCAGTTGTGAAGCTCCATCTGGGTAAGCACTCCGCCATTCTATCCTCCTCGCCCTTGCCCTAGGAGTGGCCCCCTTTGGGGGGCCGCTTCCTGGGTCGCTTCGAACAAAAACGTGGGGCCGCCTGGACATACGGGTGTAACAAGCTTCAAAAGGAGCGGGTTATGCGGAGGGGCTTGTGTTTCATCAATGAATTAAAAATCATCAAAAAAGATCTGAAAGGACTTGATTCTTTTTAAAAGTTATTTTTAATAAATAATTAGAGCTTTATGCGCTGTGAAGTGCTTGTAAAGTTCGTTTTGTGGCTTTTATGTTAATAGTCACTCTTTTTATGAAGCATTAGTTTTTTTATCTTGGAGTCTAACATTCATCCAGATTATTATAGAATATTATTTAAAAAATTCTTATCAATTCATTATAGGCGGTATGACTACACCTACCGCTTTATTTTTAAACGGTTTTGCTAGTTTTCAATTACCAGAATCAATGCAAAAATTTAGTCCATTAGTTCCAGCTCTCCAATCAAATTGGTTAATGATGCATGTTACTGTTATGTTATTGAGTTATGCTACTTTGATTTGTGGATGTATTATTTCTATTGGATATCTTTTTTTGTATAAATCGAAATCTGGTGTACTCCATCAAAGGGTTCCATTTTCTCAATTAGACCAAATGAGTTTTCGCTCTATTAGCATAGGATTTCCTTTATTAACTTTGGGAATTATATCTGGTTCTGTTTGGGCTAACGAAGCTTGGGGCTCATATTGGAGTTGGGATCCCAAAGAGACATGGTCTTTAATAACTTGGATAATTTTTGCTGTTTATTTACATTTACGTTTAACAAAAGTGCCTCAAAATGAAATAAAATCTGCCTTTGTTGCTACTGGAGGTTTTTTCGTTGTTTGGATTTGTTTTTTAGGTGTGAATTTTTTATCAAAAGGTTTACATAGTTATGGTTGGTTTTTTTCATAATGTGGACACACCCCCCCCCCGGGGGGTGTGATAACTGATCTTATTTTAAAAATATTTTTTACATTAAACTTTGTATTTATGAGTATTCTTATTGAAAACATTTCCAAAAACTTCGGTCGACTTTCTCAAATAAATTTAGAAATTCCCACAGGTAGTCTTGTAGCATTAATAGGACCTTCTGGATCAGGTAAATCTACTTTATTACGAACTTTAGCTGGTTTTGAAAAACCAGATTCTGGTCGAATTTGGTTTCAAGGTCGAAATTCTACTTTTCTACCTATTCATCAACGTGAAATTGGTTTTGTATTCCAAGATTATGCTTTATTTCCAAAATATACTGTTTATGAGAATATAGCTTTTGGATTAAAAATTAAAAAAAAATCAAATAAAGCTGAAGATGGTAGAGTCCCTTTGCTGGAGCATTCCCCTGGGCCAGCCCCCGAGGGGTTAGTCCTTCATAAAGCAAGTCCTAGGTCCAGACAGAATATCTCTGGTATACTCCATCCTCATTTTATACGGGCTCAAGTGGATGAACTTCTTCATTTAACACAATTGGAAAATTTTGCTACTTTTTATCCTCATGAATTATCTGGAGGACAAAAACAACGTGTTGGATTTGCTAGAGCTTTAGCTATTGAACCTAAAATTTTACTTTTAGATGAACCTTTTGGTGCACTTGATGTTCAAGTTCGAAAATCCTTAAGAGTTTGGCTTAGTAATTTACATGAAAAACTTCCTCTTACTAGTATTTTAGTTACTCACGATTTAGAGGAAGCTATGGAAATTGCTGATGAAATTGTTATTTTAAAACAAGGACGTATCGAACAAGTGGGAACTGCTGAAGAAATATATGAATATCCAGGAACGGATTTTGTTCAAAATTTTATAAATTGTTGAATTTGAATTTTTTTTTTTTATAATATAAACTGAACAATAAGTTTTTGGAAGAAAGTTTAAAAGAAAAAATTTCTCTATTGTTATGGGATTACCTTGGTATAGAGTTCATACAGTTGTTTTAAATGATCCTGGTCGTTTAATTTCAGTTCATCTTATGCATACAGCTTTAGTTTCGGGTTGGGCTGGTACTATGGCATTTTATGAATTATCTATTTTTGACCCAGCTGACCCCGTTTTTAATCCTATGTGGCGTCAAGGAATGTTTGTCTTACCTTTTATGACTCGATTAGGTATTACAGCTTCATGGGGAGGTTGGAATATTACTGGAACTGTTTATGAGGACCCTGGTTTTTGGAGTTATGAGGGTGTTGCTACTGCTCATATTTTACTATCTGGTGCCTTATTTATGGCTTCCCTTTGGCATTGGGTGAATTGGGATTTAGAACTTTTTCGAGATCCTCGAACAAATGATCCTGCTTTAGATTTACCTAAAATTTTTGGTATTCATTTATTTTTATCTGGATTACTTTGTTTTAGTTTTGGTGCTTTTCATGTTACTGGTTTATTTGGACCTGGTATTTGGGTTTCTGACCCATATGGCCTAACAGGACATGTTGAAGGTGTTGCTCCTTCTTGGGGTCCAGAAGGTTTTGATCCTTTTAATCCAGGTGGTATTGCTAGTCATCATATTGCTGCTGGAATTTTAGGAATTTGTGCTGGTTTATTTCATCTATGTGTACGTCCACCTCAACGTCTTTATGACGCTCTCTGCATGGGGAATATTGAAACTGTTCTTTCTAGTAGTATCGCAGCCGTTTTTTGGGCAGCATTTGTTGTTGCTGGAACTATGTGGTATGGTTCTGCTGCTACTCCTGTTGAACTTTTTGGACCAACACGTTATCAATGGGATTTCGGGTTTTTCCAACAGCAAATTGAAAAACGTGTTCAACAAAGTCAACTTCAAGGAGAATCCCTTGAAAAAGCTTGGTCACAAATTCCTGAAAAATTGGCTTTTTATGATTATATAGGAAATAATCCTGCAAAAGGTGGTTTGTTTCGAACTGGGCCTATGAATAAAGGTGATGGACTTGCTGTTGGATGGCTTGGACATGCTATTTTTCTAGATCAAAACGGTCAACAACTTTTTGTTCGACGTATGCCTACTTTCTTTGAAACTTTTCCTGTTGTTTTACTTGATCAAAATGGTGTTGTTCGAGCGGATATTCCTTTCCGTCGAGCTGAATCTAAATACAGTATTGAACAAGTTGGAGTTTCTGTGACATTTTTTGGCGGTGAATTAAATGGAGTAAAATTTACTGATCCTGCTATTGTTAAAAAATATGCTCGGCGAGCTCAATTAGGAGAAATTTTTGAATTTGATCGAGCTACTCCTGGTGCTGATGGGGTTTTCCGTAGTAGTCCTAGAGGATGGTTTACTTTTGGACATTTATGTTTTGCATTATTATTTTTCTTCGGCCATATTTGGCATGGTGCAAGAACTATATTCCGTCCTGTTTTTGCTGGTATTGATATTGATCGTGATGACCAAGTTGAATTTGGAGCCTTTTTAAAAGTAGGAGATCCTACAACACGTCGAGAAGCTGTTTAGTTTTTCTCTTATAAAAAAAATCAAAGTTTTTGAGATTTTAAACTCATATATTTTTTATGGAAGCTTTAGTATATACTCTTTTATTAGTTTCAACTCTGGGAATTATTTTCTTTGCTATTTTTTTCCGGGAACCTCCAAGAATTGTCAAATAAATTTTTTTACTTCTATTAAAGTTCTAATGCACTAGGCCAGCCAACTGTTAGTTAGTTGGCTTACTCCGCGGTGACCCCAGAGGTATGGGAAGATAAAAGTCAGAAAAAAGGGGCTTACTAGGAGTGGGGACTCCATCCGACAAAATCTGTGGTATGGTAGTGTTGGTACTTCGTCCTTCATTTTATTTTGTAGAAAGTTCAACTGAATTTTAGATTTTTTTTTATGGAAACAAAAAGTACTGGCCCAGATGAACCTATGGTGACTGTTGTTGGTTCTTTTTTAAAACCACTGAATTCTGAATGTGGAAAAGTTGTTCCCGGGTGGGGCACTACTGTTTTAATGGGAGTTTTTATGGCACTTTTCGCTGTTTTTCTCCTTATTATTTTGGAAATATATAATAGTGATGTTTTTATTGATGAAATTACCATGAGTTGGGAAGCTTTATCTCAATAGCCACTTCTCTAACCTTTCTCTCCCGCGTGGTTAGTAGTTAGCTGGCTTACTACTAAGGAGTCGACCTCAACTTACTTCGTGGTCTACTAATGTAGATGTGGGTGGAGTAGTGCGATCCGTTTCGTTTAAGGCTATGGCCTAGAATGGCCATAGTGTATAAGTGCGAGGCTACCTTTTGGTGGCTAACTCGTAATTCAGAAGGTGCGATACCTTACACGGGATCGGCCGTGTCCCCCAATCCTTAGTTACCAGGTGAGAACTGGGAGGTTAAGCAAAGGATTGGGGTAGTTTCTATGAATTTGGACAAGTGTTTTCGACTGACTATCGAACTGCTAGGCATTTAAGCATATTACCTCGAACCACATGGCCTTCGGGTCAGGGGTAAGGGTTTCCTCGAACCTTGAGCTAGTTAGTCACTAGTCTACTAGCGTTGACTTTTGCTTCAGTCAGCGTCCGATAAAGGTGAAAAGATGGTTAGACCATTACTCACCAGCTCAATGTGTAATGTGCCGTTCTAAGGGAACATAATTATGAATTACGGGAACGATAGAATCCCCTTGGTTCTCTATCCTTTTAAAGGATAGTAGGCTGCTCAGAGCCGTATGGGCTTTGGGGTATGGATACCTATAAATAGCTAATGGTCTTTTGGTTGTGTCATGCTGAAAGGTATATGCTGACGTATGGGTAGTAAGATAAAGTCAAATTTAAGTAGGTTCCCATATGAAGCCTAGAGCTGTTTTTGAACTGAAGATTTGATGAACACTTGCAGGAGCTGGATGAGGCGAAAGTCTCACGTCCAGATCTGTCGACGAGGTTTAGGTTTAAATACCTGCCTTAGTTTAACTCCTAGGGATAATTGCTTTTGGTTTCTATTCACAGTCTAGAAAACTCACTTTATATCCTTTTCTATGTTAGCATTAAAAATTTTAGTCTATATTGTTGTCACTTTTTTCGTTTCACTTTTCATTTTTGGTTTTCTTTCTTATGATACTGGTAGAAATCCTGGAAGTTAAAAATCCCCAATACATTTAGTTTTACGGTAAGGTCTGTTAGTTAGTAGTAAGCCAGCTAACAACTTCACTTACTTAAAGGCCTCCCGCTGTATTTGGGTAGCTTGGGCAAGCGTAGCGGGGAGGGTTTACCTATGGGAATCGGTAAAAAAAAATGAAAGAGGCGAAGTGGCGGCCTTTCCTCTAATAAATCCAACCCTTGCCCCCCTACAAAAACAGAGGTGATAGGCGCTAATATTAACATCCCTTCGGAGCCACTTTTAGGCCAATAACTCAGCTGGTAGAGTGGTTGCCTTACAAGCAATAAGTCATCGGTTCGATTCCGGTTTGGCCTAAAAATCATAAAAATATAATTATTATGCCCCCAAACCAAAGAAATGAAAATTTTATTGATCAAACTTTTACTTTGATCGCTGAGACTATTTTAAAAATATTTCCAACATCAAGACGGGAAAAAAAAGCGTTTTCTTATTATCGTGATGGAATGTCTGCACAATCTACAGGAGAATATGCAGAAGCACTTCAAAATTATTATGAAGCTTTACGTTTAGAAATTGATGCTTATGATAGAAGTTATATATTATATAATATTGGATTAATTCATTCTAATAATGGTGAATATGGTCGATCTTTAGAATATTATTATCAAGCCTTAGAAAGAAATCCTTCTTTACCCCAAGCCCTAAACAATATTGCTGTAATTTACCACCATCGAGGATCACAAGCTTTAGAAAGTGGTTCTATTGAAATATCTAAAATTCTTTTTGATAAAGCAGCAGATTATTGGAAAGAAGCTATAAGACTTGCGCCAACAAATTATATTTCTGCTCAAAATTGGTTAATGACAACTCAAAGAATTTAATAGCGACAGGACTATAGGTATATAGTTTCCCCTTTTTTGGCCTTCGGCTAGATCCCCTTAGTACTTCTACTTCGTGGTAGTCCACTGGGCGGCCTTAACCACTCGGAGTTTTAACTTATTTCAAAAAAATACTGTTTAATATTTTTTTCCTTCAAGCCTCCCGTCCCCTGGCCCCCTCCTTACTTTCCAGGAGCTACCTACCAAGGGGGCGTCCCCCTAGCCTACCCCGTAGGATAACTCCGTTCTGACTCGATGAAAGAAGTAAAAACAAAGCAGAAAGTGAAAAAAAGGCTGCCTTGGTGGAGTACCCCCCTCAGCTTTTCTTCCGAGAGTAAGGTCCTTTTGGTCCCCCTAGAGCTTCCCAGACGTCTCCTTATCCCCTGGGGGGTGTTCCTTGGAATATTAGTGAACTTATTTTGTTTAGTTTCGTCTTTGGGACGTTACGCAGCACTGGTGTAAAGGTAGCGCCTCAGGTTTCCATTCTGATGGTAGGGGTTCGATTCCCCTGTGCTGCTGCTTCTCGTTATAAGTCTGGTTAATAGTAAGTTGGCTAACCTACTCACTTACAGACTTTTTGTTAATCCTTTAGTAAACTTTGGCATCAATCGGATTTTTTGACATAAATAAAATATATGTTTATTCTTTAATACGGAGGTTTTAAAAATTATATGAAACAGGAAGCTCAACTTCAGGAAATGTTTGATGCTGGTGTCCATTTAGGACATCGACGACGTCAAGGAAATCCAAAAATGCTCCCGTATATTTATAAAGAAAAAGATGATATTCAAATAATAAATTTATTTCAAACCCATCGGTATTTAAAAAGTGCTTGTAAATTTCTTTTTTATAGATGCAGTCGTGGCGAAAAGGTTCTTTTCGTAGGAACTAATAGACATATAGGAAAATCTATTGAACAAAGGGCAAATAATTGTAACTGTTGGTATATTAATAAACGTTGGCTAGGAGGTTTTCTTACTAATTGGATAACAATGAAAAAATCAATTTTAAAAATGGAACAAACCCAATTAATAGAATCCACTAGGCTGAAACGCCAAAAAGTAAGATTGGAAAAATATTTAGGAGGTGTAAAGACAATGAAAAAACTTCCTGATATAGTAATAATTATTGGCCAACAAAAAGAAATAAATGCTGTTAGAGAATGTCAAAAATTAAAAATACCAAGTATCACAATTGTGGATACAAATTGTGATCCAAGTTTAACAGATCTATTGATTCCAGGAAATGATGATTCTCTCTCCTCTGTAAATTTTATTTTAAATAAATTAGAGGGAGCTATTCGAGAAGGTCAAAAGAATTTTCAAAAGAATTTTCAAAAAAATTTTCAAAAAAAAAAAAATTTCAAAAAAAAATTCAATTTTCGTCAAAAAAATTACAAAAGATATAATAAATTTAAAAAATGATTATTTCATTAGCAGAAGTTTCAGTCGGTCAACATCTTTATTGGAAAATAGGTAATTATGATGTTCATGGTCAAGTTCTTCTTACTTCTTGGGTTGTTTTAGGTATTATTATTGTTTTAAGTTTAGTAGGAAATCAAAATTTAAGTATAGAACCAAAAGGATTACAAAATTTTACAGAATATATTACAGAATTCATAAGAGATCTAGCAAAAACTCAAATAGGTGAATCAGAGGGAGCCTCTTGGGTGCCTTTTTTAGGAACAATTTTTTTATTTATTTTTGTATCTAATTGGTCAGGAGCATTATTCCCTTGGAAATTAATAGAACTTCCCAATGGAGAGCTTGCTGCTCCTACAAATGACATAAATACAACAGTAGCTTTAGCATTATTAACTTCATTTGCATATTTTTTTGCAGGGTTTCAAAAATTAGGATTAAATTATTTTCGACGCTATATTTCCCCAGTAGCTTTTTTATTACCAATTAATGTCTTAGAAGATTTTACAAAACCTTTATCCCTAAGTTTCCGACTTTTTGGGAATATTTTAGCGGATGAGCTTGTTGTTGGTGTTTTAATTGCTTTAGTACCTCTTATTGTGCCAATACCATTAATGCTTTTAGGATTATTTACAAGTGCTATTCAGGCATTGGTATTTTCAACTTTAGCTGGTGCTTATATAGGTGAATCCTTAGAAGAACATCACTAAAAAGAATTACTTTGAATTTTAGGGTTTTCTCTAACATTACTGGTAGATGGACACACCCGGGGGGTGTGACAATTAATAGGTCGCCCTTGTTTAGATAAAAAAAAATATATATATTTATACAAAATACAAATATGAATCCAATTATTGCTGGTGCATCTGTTGTTGCTGCTGGACTCGCTGTAGGTTTAGCTGCTATTGGTCCAGGTATGGGTCAAGGTACAGCAGCTGGTTATGCTGTTGAAGGTATCGCTCGTCAACCTGAAGCTGAAGGAAAAATTCGTGGTGCATTATTATTAAGTTTCGCATTTATGGAATCTTTAACAATTTATGGACTTGTTGTGGCTTTAGCACTTTTATTTGCAAATCCATTTGTCTCTTAAAAACAATATGTTTCCCTTAAATCAAAGTTGGGGTATTCAAACCAATATTTTTGAAACAAATATTCTAAATTTAGCTAATAATTTTCAATTGTTTTTTGATTGATTTTTTGGATCTCCTTTTTTTTTCTTCCACGGGCCAAAGTAAGTTGGATAGTCTACTTGATGAGCTTACTAATCACTTGCCACTAACTATAAGTTATTAGCTGGCTTACTATTAACTGCCTGGGTTCAGTTGGCTAATCTTTATTTTAGGTTTCCCCTAGTGGAGAAGTTCCATTCAAATAGAAATAAAACAAAGTTGAGAAATTTAAAAATTGTTTTTATTGAGAATTTTATAAATGCTAAATAATAAAAATACCATATCTTTAGATTTTACAAAAAAATAATTTTAAATTTCTTTAGTTTATTTCTTAATTAAAAAGCAATAATATTCAGAATGAAAATATAAAAAAAAACAATATAAATCTGAAAGGAATGGTGTTTTTTATATTCGTGTTTAAAATATGTTAGAAAGTGTTGTATCTAGAATGTGGTCTAGACCCATCTAACGAGGATAGAAACACCTGAGCTGTAAGTATTGAAAAATACATAAACAGTTCTTTCCCTTAAATTATTGAAGGTATCAGTTGTTTTAGCTATTGTCATTTTTTTTGTTGGAGACGGTGTTAAATCTTTATTAAACAAACGTCAAGAATCAATATTATCAAATCTTCAACAAGCCCAAGATCGAGAAAATGAAGCTGAAAAAATTTTTTCAAAGGCACAAAAAAAATATAATAATGCATCATCCCAAGTAAATGATATCATTGAGGATGCTCAAAAATCTATAGATGAAGAAAAGAAACAATCTCAAATTCAAATAGAACTAGACTTAGATAGATTGAAGCAATTTCAAAAATCAACTATTTATTATCAACAACAAAAAATTCAGAAACAAATATCTCAAAAAATTTTAATTAGTGTAAATCAAAAAGTTCAACAAAAATTTCAAAAAAGATTAAATCAAAAATTTCACAAATCTATTAATACATCTTCAATTGAATTATTCTTGGCTCTTAAATAAAAAAGCCTTGTACACCCCGCAAGTCCTTTTAGTCCCCTGCCTAAAGGGTAGGTACCCTATATGCCCCACAACAGGGTGACCAAAGAAAAAAGAATTCAATATAGCTGAAGCCTCACTGCATTTGATTGATTTTGAGTTGAACCCAGGATAAGCAAGCGCATAACCCGCCGATTAAAAAATCGGCTTCGGGAAGCCCCAACTGAGCTGAGCGAGCGCCTTAAGTCCTAAGGGCTAAAGCTCCGCGCAGCTTATCCCCTAGGGCCTAACACTTGAGGCCGCTTTGCCTGAAGGCCCACTGCATTTAGCCCCACTCCTTTGGCAAGCGGGCTTACCCTTGCCCAAGGTAGGGGAGGTATAAGTAGGGGCGAGAGAGGTTGTATAGTATTGTATGGTGTACTCCGTCCTCTATCCTTTGGGTCTCAAAAGAAACAAAAAGAGCTTGATTTGATTTTTTTAAGAAAACTTTAATATACCTTGAGGAGGTTTTTTTATGGTGAAAATCCAACCAGATGAAATAAGTAGCATTATTCGTGAACAAATATCAAATTATAATAAACAAGTTCAAATAGCTAATGTTGGTACAGTTTTCCAAGTAGGTGATGGTATTGCTCGAATATATGGTTTAGATAAGGTTATGGCGGGGGAATTACTTGAATTTGCTGATGGAACAGTAGGAATTGCTTTAAATTTAGAATCAAAAAATGTTGGAGCTGTTTTAATGGGTCAGGGTCAAATGCTTCAAGAAGGTAGTATTGTCCGTGCTACTGGTCGAATTGCTCAAATTCCTGTTGGAGACCAGTTTTTAGGGCGAATTGTTAATCCTTTAGCACGTCCAATTGATGGACAAGGTCCTTTACGAGAAAGCCAACAAACTCGTCTTCTCGAATCGCCCGCACCTGGTATTATTGCACGACAATCTGTTTTTGAACCATTACAAACAGGGCTTGTAGCTATCGATTCTATGATTCCTATAGGTCGGGGACAACGAGAATTAATTATTGGTGATAGACAAACAGGAAAAACATCAATTGCTGTTGATACTATTTTGAATCAAAAAGGTAAATCTGTTTATTGCATTTATGTAGCTATTGGGCAAAAAGCTTCTTCTATTGCTCAAGTTGTTTCGACTTTAAAGAAACAAGGAGCTATGGAATATACTATTATTGTTGCTGCACCTGCAGATTCTCCAGCTACTTTACAATATTTAGCTCCTTATACTGGTGCTACTTTGGCAGAATATTTCATGTATAAAGGAGGTCATACTCTTGTGATTTATGATGATTTATCTAAACAGGCTCAAGCTTATAGAGAAATGTCTTTACTTTTAAGACGACCACCTGGTCGTGAAGCTTTTCCTGGGGATGTTTTTTATCTTCATTCAAGACTTTTAGAACGGGCAGCAAAACTGAATAAACAAATGGGTGGGGGGAGTATGACAGCTCTTCCTATTGTTGAAACACAAGAAGGAGATGTATCTGCTTATATACCAACAAATGTAATTTCTATTACTGATGGACAGATTTTTTTATCAGCAGATATTTTTAATAGTGGAATACGTCCAGCTATTAATGTTGGTATTTCTGTTTCTCGTGTGGGGTCTGCTGCTCAACCAAAAGCTATGAAAAAAGTAGCTGGTCAATTAAAATTAGAATTAGCTCAATTTGCTGAACTTGAAGCTTTTTCACAATTTTCTTCAGATTTAGATCAAACAACACAAAATCAATTAGCTCGAGGACAACGTTTACGTGAATTATTGAAACAATCTCAAGCATCTCCTCTATCCCTTGGGGATCAAGTAGCTACTATTGTTGCTGGGACTCAGGGATATATTGATTCAATTGATGTGGATCAAGTTGGTGCTTATTTAGTTGGTTTAAGAAAATTCTTAGTTAATACTGAATATTCAAAAACTATTGAAGAAACTCAAATTTATGATGAAGCTGTTGAAAAATCTTTAAAAGAATGTTTAGAAAATTTTTCTTTACAATTTTCGGCATCTTTGAATGGCACAGGGTTAATCTAGGCACTGCCTAGATTAACCCTGTGAACTTATTAGACCTTACACCTAGCCCAAAACCAACAAAGGATAAAAGTATCTAACCGCGCGCCATTGGGTCTCAAGGGGTATTTTGAAGGGTGGGATCTTTTGTAGTTATCCTTACACTGTCTGTACCCATAACATTCCATTGGGGCTTTATTTTGTTTTCAAAAACTTCTTTTTTGACTGATATCCTATAAAGCCTGAAAGTTTGCTAAAAGCAAAAAAAGCAAAATATGTGGTTAACCATTCCAAAATTTTTTTGTCTTTAAATCGAGGGTCCGCGGTATTTTGGGTTACCCATGTATTTATGGCAATAGTAGTACTTCCTCTAGCCAAAAGCCCAGTATCAGTTTTTGGCCAATCCTTAGCTAATTGTGAAATTGGTAATTATAGTATGCTGTAACCACCATTTTTTAGATGATAAACTTTCATCTAAACTAAAACCTAAATCTTCGGCAATCGGCAACTAAATATTTAGAGCGCGTTTCTATTTGATTTTCTGCCCAGGCCTCCAAATTAGAAAGAGATATACAAATACCTTTTAAAGAAATTTTTTTAAAAAGCGGGATTAAAATCTGATCCTATTATAAGTATGCTTTCTTTTTATCCAGGATCCAGGTATTTACATAATATAAATTAGATATTGTTTGATAAAAGTTTATAAGTTGATGTAAAATAAATACATCTTCCACCATATATTTTATCTGAAAGGGGAATATTGAACCAATTCGTTTTTTGTAATTTTTTATCCATATCCACACCCAAGATACGTTTTGCCCATGTAACGAATTTTGATTTTTAAAACCATTGTGCAAAAATCTTAAAAATAGGTAAAGATCAAACACTTTATATAGTAGTGATTCTGTTGGTGGCATATGCTTAAATGTACTCCAAAGTTGTATCAAATCAGAATCAGAAACCATATTAAATCCTGTGATTACAACGTTATTCTTTAACCACTCTATAAAAATCTGTTCAAAACCTTCAAAATTATTTGAAAAGCTTAATACACATATTGTTTGGCTTTCTAAAAATCCTATTTGTATTTAAGCCAGACGGTTTTCATAAAATTCTATATCCAGTGTGATAACATAATTATCATTGAATAATTGTGATAATTGATTGTGCACGGGGTCAATAAGTACCGTAGGTTCTTTCCCTAAAGGTACACTTAATAAAAGCCTGTTTATGTTGATTACCTGTTGATTATCCCCATATCCTATATCTTTTATCTCATAAAAGATACTTCCCGACTGTTCTTCTGCAGTAGTCCTTTGGTTTGCCTCTAGTTGTCCTTCAGAGATCCTAGGGTTGTCCTTGGTTTTCCTGTAGTTGTCCTTCAGAAGTCCTAGGCTCGAATTGTCCTCTACTTATATACTTGTCCTTCTGCAGAAGTCCTAGGGTTTTCCTATATTTGTTCTTCTACATTTGATATCCACCAAGGCTGAGCTTTAAACAAACTTAGATCTAAGTTTGTTTGAGACTTTTGTTCGGCACCAGTACTATAGCCACCTATCTCAACATTTTTTATACCCCACAACTTACCTTGACTGCCTTTGAATATAGAACGGGTTTGTTTAATTTCCCAATCTGGATGCATAGGTTGATCTAAAGGAAATAGTTCCTGAAAATTTTAAATATCCGACTTGTTCATTCCTTCATCAACACAATATTTTAAATACCTTGAGTATAAAGTATCTTCTAACTGGGTATCTTTTCTACTGCCTAAAGGGGTCCATGAAAATTTATTAAAAGTTAGATAGCCTTCCACATAATTTTGTAAATGTAGGGATTTTGGACTTTGGACTATCTTGAAATGATTCTAACATTTGCTGACGAAGGAATGGATTAGAATTAACTTCTCGTAAAAACAAAACGATTTTTTGAGGATCTTGTTGTACCACAAAAGATACAAATGCCTATAATTCAGCATGGGAGAATAACTCCTCAAAAGATTTTATTTCTTTATTTTGAACTCTATTTATAAATGGCACATAAACCATTCTGCGATCTAATATACCTTCTCTTTGCTGGTAAGAAAAAGGGTTTTTATTAGAAGCTAGGGCGACAATACCTTCAAAACCCATTGGTGCAGAGCTTCTATTTTTCCTTTGGACATTCTAGGTTTTTCCAGAAGAAACAAGGTTCCTTAGCAAGTTGACGAAAGCGGCAAGAACAGAACTAACTCCCCAGGTCGTGGCAAATTATTAAGGTTTTTTGTAATCCTGTTAATTCTTGCAAACCAAACACCGTTCCAGTTAAACCTTCCACTCCTGTAACATATATTTTTTTAGGAATTTTTTTAGGAGGGACTAAATGGGTAAACAGTTTTAAAGTGGTAGATTTACCGCTTGTGGAATATCCTGTTAGAAATAAAAACCTTTCAGGATTCCTGATATTTATAACACTGAATATAAGGAAACAAGCAAGAATATTGGCATATATTTATTTTTCGCCAACCCTTTCAAGAAGCCAATTACAGATTTTTGGAGATACATCTTGAATAGAAACATTATCCTCCTGAGGATAAATAAAATTAAACTGTAAAGTACCACTAAAAAAAAATTGTGGGTCATGTTCTAATAATTTCTTTGCCCCCCATTTAAAAAGCCAACATAATTTTTGGTATAAAATAATTTATATATTTCCTCCTAAGGTTTAAAAAACTTAAGCCCAATAATTTTTAAAGCCGATTCTCTAGTCCCATAGGTAAAAGGTATTTTTCCCGATTTAGATAAAATATAATCTATTAGGGTTTCGGCATCATAAGAAGTCCAATAACCTTCTTCTAGATTATAAAAATAATATTCCGATGTCTCGGAACAATAGAGAAGCCTCCCCTCTAAATAGGAGTACAGCCAATCGTTCACCTCTTTAAACCTATTAGGCTTAGAAAGACTTTTTGATGTTTTTGTTAATAAATTATTTTGAAATTCATTAATATTTTCTATATTAACCGCCACAACCTTTGAAAAAATGTCCTTTTTACGGTCTTTTTCTTCAACCCAATCATATGGGCTGGATTTATCCAAAAAAATACCTTTCTCTTTTGATATTATACTTTTTGGGGGGTGTACTAATAATTGTGCATCTTTTAATTCTTTTAAAAGTGTTTCATAGCCTCTTTTCTTGTCAGATTGAGAATCTTGCCAGTCAACACAATTTTTAGACCAAATAAAAGTTTTGTTTCCGAATAAACAAAAGGGAAATTACTAAATAAATTAATTAAAAGTTCATTTTGGTGAAATTCCATGTAAAAAGAACTTGTAGCAGCGGGACCAATACAATTTATTAGACTTTGCTTTGATTTAGCTAAAAAAATCCTCAAAGGAGCTTATATGTTCACAGAGCATTCGCCCTTTTTGTAGCCCAATATTAGGAAACCCGAAAGCAACCACCCAATCTTGAAAATAACAACTTTGAGTTGCTGTTATATCTTGAATGATTTGATTTGCCCTTTTCTTTTTGACTTTCAAGTAATACATCAGATTTTAGATTTTAGATTTTCTGTGGTTAGTTTGTATAGGCTGAACAGGTTACCTATTAAACTAGCTTCCACTAATTTACTGATAGAAACAGGACCTAAATTTTGAACTTTTAGTGATCGACAATAATAAATTACTTTTTAGATATTTTGAGAATCACCACGTACCCATTTTACCATCAGTAAAAGAAAAACCTTGGTTAACAAGCATTCTCGAAATATCTAGAGGGATGCTTCCTTTGGAGCGCTTTTCATATATAATTTTTATAATTTGAGGTGGCCGCGGAGCGGACTCCCTCCTCCGGCTTTGATGACTAGAACTGTGTCACCTAGTCGAACATCTAGATTTTTTAAATAACTCAAATAGCTGAGGGAAACTCTTTTGATTGTCAAACCATCTATGTTCACAGGTATTATTTCAGCAATAGGCGTTATCGTGCCTGTACTTTTTATTTCAAAAACAACATCCTCCACTATTGTTTCAACACCTGAATAATTATATTTCAAAGCAATTGCCCGTTTAGGAAAATACGCTGTTTCCACCACTATGTGTCCATATTCCATTTCATCCACCTTGAGCCCATCCCCAATAATATTAATATTGTCCATAAGAGTTTTTGCCTGGTAGATTAAACTTTAAATTTTGATATTCTTCATAGATTATCATTGACATCATCATTTCATAAAGTTTATCTTTTATTATAGAGGAAAGTTCCAAATGAAACTGAGATAAGGAATCTATTAGAAAATAGCCAATCCAACATCATTGAAGAAGTTAGGAAACAAAAATAAGGGGTGCGCGCTTCAAAACAAGCCAAAGTACAATATTGGCTAATGTACTCCATTCCTTTCTCTTTATTCCTCAGCTAACCTGCCACAGCATTACGCAAATTTGCGTAGTTCGTTCTAATCCTTCCAAACTTCTCTCTATGTCATCTTATGGAAAGCACCCCGCGCACTTCCCCTGTAAATTCTGGTGCATATTCTAAGGTGGTGGGGCGTTTATATTTAATCATATTCGTGATGTCTTCCCCATTAACACCGTCGCCTCGGGTTGAGCAGTTTATCAATTGACCTTTTTTATAGAAAAAACTTACCCCCACACCATGGTGGGCTCAAAAAGTAAATTTAAAGTCTTGCACTTGATGTTTTTCTTAATTCTATTTAGAAAAAGCCCAATATCCTCCTCTGTATAGGCTTTCTCTAATCTTAACATTAACATAGGAAAAAGATGTTGCACTTTGTTTTTTTCTCCTTTCATATTAAATATTATTTTTCTTTTGAACTTTCTTCTCGTAGACCTCCTTTCCTTAAGCTCCGCTACCCTTATCCACTTCGTTTATTAAAGCTTTTTTAACGACCTCGCTTTACTGGGTGTCAAAGTTTATTGAAGCTCCTCTATGGCCGTTTTATGGGCTTATTACGAATTACTTTGGGTCAGGGGGTTAATACTTCCTTTACGGTTACAAAGTATTTCAAGCCCGAATTCACTGAACATTTTTTCTATCTTTTGGACTAGATCTCCAAAAACAACAGATTTTTTTTGTTTGAAGAAGATCTGGGTCTTTTTTCATATATTTCTCAACAAAACAATAAATATTGTGCAAATAAACTGATAACTTGTTGCTGACCAGTCCCCCCTGGCAACAAAACCGCCAGATACGTTGCAGCATCTGGAATTCTACCAAAATAAACAACAAAAACCATCATTTGATGGATATTCCAACGAAATTTGGATATATCCGTTTCATCCCAATCAAGAAGGTCCTGCTCATCATAGTTTTAGTAGAGCTTGTGTTTTATACCCCTAAATTCCTTTAGAAATTCTTCCTTTCAAGGCAGGCTGATTTTTGAGGCCTTACCCGTGACATCAGCCATAGTTTTAATTACTACCCAGAATGTTAAAAAATATTTTCTTTTTTTAAACTGAAACCAAGGAAAATACAAGCACTTTAAGTTAGGGATAACCTTTCTTTGAGGGTATATATTTAATCCCTCTTTCCGATCAATAATATAAATTTTTTCAATTTGGGTTAGTTTCATCTTAATAAAAAATTTTTCAATTGAACTTTCTACAAAATTCTATCCAAATTACCTTTAGTTGCAAGCCCACTTGTCAGCTAGTCGTCATCAACTTGTTAGTTGTCAGCTGCGCCCATCAAAAAATAACTGATGTCAAAGTTTCTTTTTTCGCCTATATGACTGCTTTTTTTGCCCTTTACGGGCTTTATTACGAATTACTAAGGGTTAGAGTAAACAATAATTCAATAAATTTTTTAATTAAGTGTCAAAACTCATTCAGTTTTAGTTTTTTAATCCAGTTCCTTTGGGTCCCGTAGGGTCCCGTAGGGTCCCGTAGGGTCCCGTAGGGTCCCGTAGGGTCCCGTAGGGTTGCTTCGCTTATGCTTCGCTTATGCTTCGCTTATGCTTCGCTTATTTGCTTAGCATAGAACTGTACTTTAGGTTTCTATTTGCTTCCCTTTGGGTTACTATTGCTTACCCATAGGGTCTACTTTGGCTGAAGCTCCACTACGTTTAAAAGATTTCTTCCTTTTTCTATTATTTGCCCACTTTACTTCGGTTAGTTCTTCGCTTTTTTTCCTATTTTCTTTTTTGGAAAGATTAACATTTTTTATTCTGGTTTTTTATTATTTGAATTTTTGTTGTTTTTTTCTTATATTAAGAATCAACCCTTTTTTTCATTTTTATTACTGCTTAAAGAATATCCCTATAATTTTTACGATTTCAGAGAGTTCTTTATTTGAGTAAATTTTTGTTTAAGCTCTTGTAACTTAACTTGCTGTTTATTTTTTTATTTATTACGAATAATGTCTTGAACATAGAGAGGTTGTTCCTCAAAGCACCGCGCTGGCTTTATCTTAGCCCTTGGCAATCGATCGTCTTGCGTCTTGACCAATCACTGGCTCCCCCAGAACCACTTCCAAAAGATCTTTAATCCAGTAATTCGTTTTTGGTTTATTGGAAGGTTTCTGGCACTCATCGATTTGTCTCAAATGTTTACTAAAGACGACTAGCGCTTCTCTACGACGTTCAAGTGCCTCATGCCTCACGTTTTTTCCTAATTGGTAATTTTTTGAAAAAAGGACTCCAAAGAGGATTTATTTCCGTTGGCACAAAAGCCCATTGGTGTTCTATATTCCATATTTCAGACGATTCTATAATTATAGTTCAGTTCAAATTTAAATATTGAACTTGTTTCGCTGAAATCTCGGGAATTATATTTTTTAAGGTTTTTGAAAAATAAGAGTGAGCATTCGCAACTTCCATTAAAGCTTCTTTTAAAAAGTGCTTCTGAGATAGACTCACCCGCTTAGATTTAGGCTTATTTCCATTTAAGCTAAGCTTTGATTCAAGCCATTTTTCAAAGAACTAAGAGGACTGGACGAAGCATTTTCTTACATCTATAATTTTGAAGGCTTATTTTATTTCATATACTTCCTATGTTCTGCCAATAATTTGGTTTTTGGCAATTGGTCTAATTTTGGCTTGAGAGCATTATGTAAAAAGGTGTCTTTCTGCTTCGGCAAAATCTAGACCTTCTATATATTGGACCTCCAATGGAACATTTTTGTATTCTTCTCCTTGTTCAGCTTTCTTTGTATATTTTTTGTCTTTCCCCTGATTCCAGGTTAAATAGGTTTCTTTTGTTTTTGAGTCGACCTTTATGGAAGACCGATCACCATTACAGTGCTTTTGTAGCATTTTGTTTAAATTTCAATATTGTTGCTCCAATTCCTCTTAAGTCACTTGTTTGGGCAATGAACATCCAGTCGCTTTATTGTTCAGATTCCCGAGATGATATTTGTGTGTTTAAAAAAATATTTTGAGAAAATTATCTTATCATCAAAAACACATTATAGTGCAGTAAAAGATGTTAAGCACTTTATTGTATAATTGTATTGGTTTGTAAACGGTCGCAAATCACTAGTTCGATATTGAAAAGTGATTGATAATATATTAAGCAATCTAAATATTAATACTATTGGAGATAAGGAGAGTCGAACTCCTGGCATCTGCCGTGCAAAAGCAGCGCTCTACCACTGAGCTATATCCCCTGGGCTATATTGGATTTGAACCAACGACTTCTGTCTTATCAGGACAGCGCTCTAACCAACTGAGCTAATAGCCCCTTTCGTCCCCTTCGGGGACGCCTCTCCTATCTTTGGGTAGCTTGGGAAAGCAAAGGAGGACGGAGGACGAAGTATACCACACCAAGATATCTATCTCTCAGCTCCTGGACTTGGAAGACGAACAAAAGGTAAAAAACTCATATATCTGGCGTTTTTTATTGCTTTCGAAATAGAACGTTGCTGTTTTGCTGTTAAACCATTTAAACGTTTTGGTATTATTTTCCCTGAAATAGTAATATAATTTCTTAATAAAAGAATGTTTTTGTAATTTAATTGATCGGATTTTTTTAAAGTTAAACCAGTTTTCTGTTTTTGAAAAAAATATTTTCTTTTAAAATAAGGTTTTTTCATTAAGATTTAAGTCCTTGGAGGCTAATATAAAAAACTTCAGGATCAAAAATAGCTAATTGAGCCAAAATTTTTCTATTAATAATCCCTTTTGGGGAAGAAATCAAACTATTATAATTTATCCCAAATTGCCGTGCTTTTGCGTTAATACGCGTAATCCAAACGCTGCGAAAATCACGTCGACGTAAACGTCGACTTCTTAATCCGTTTTGAAGTGCTTTCATTAGTTGTTGATTCGCATTTCTATACAAAATAGAAGGAGAACCACGAAAACCTTTAGTCTGTTTTAATATTTTTTTATGTCGTTTCCTTAAATTATAACTACCGCGAACTCTTGTCATTTTGTCAATAATTAAATTTTTTCTTGATAAAAATACCTCAATTGTAATTATTTCAAAAGAAGTATTTCTTGGGATGCCTGGGACTCGAACCCAGAACTTATCGGTTAAAAGCCGATGACTCTAGCCATTGAGTTAGCAACCCAATAAGTTTCATTAAATTATAAGTTTATATGAAAATTTTGTCCAAGAAGATTTGACTTCTAAAAAAATTGAGTTATACTTTAAATAAAATCAAAATCAGAATTTCGTGATTTGTTTTTTTCAAATGTCAGGTTTATTAAAAAGCAGCATTTTGAAAACACAAATTGTCAAGATTTCTGATTTGATTCCTTATTTTTCAAAAGAAAATGTTTTGTGTTCTTTTCTATAAATTTCTATTTTTTTTGTCTGATTTTTTAGAAATTCAAAGAAAAAGTTTTTACTGGTTTTTAAATTATCAATTTGGTAAAGAATTTTCCATAAGCCAAATAGATTTACTTCGTGGTTATAGTAAGGTATACTCCACCCTTCGTCCTTCGTGGTATACTTCGTCCTCTGGTTTTCGTGGTACACTTCATCCTTTTAATAAGAAGCAAGCAAGTCCTGGCCAATTGTTTCATTATAATTTTCTTCATAATAATTATAAATTTCTAAGACCTGCTTTAAATATTCAAGAATCTATAATTCAATCAAAAACATATTGTTGTAATTTTTATATTCCAGTAGAATTTAATTTTTCAAATGAATCAGTAATTCAATGGGTTTTTTTAGGAACACTTCCTTTACTAACTCGTCGAGGACATTTTATAATAAATGGAACTCCACGTATTGTATTAAATCAAATAGTTCGAAGTCCTGGAATTTATTTTAATAAAAACTCATCTTCAAAGTCAGCAAACCTGTATTATGCTGAGATTGTTTTTCAACGAGGTCCCTGGATTCGACTTGAAATAGATTATAAAAAAAAAATATGGATTTGTTTTCAAGATATACCTCGATTACCTTTAGAAACCTTTTTAAAAAGTTTTAATAAAAAATATAGAGATAATATTTTGATTCAAAAAAACATTATATCAAAAACATCTTCTAATGGTGTCTCTATCATGGGTGACAAGCGTATAAAAGGGCGAGGTGGACTAAAAATCGGAAGACCTGGAGGACGTAGTCTCCCTGAAAGCCGGAGGTCAAGGGGACTCCGTGGTCTTCGTCCTACAATTAAAATTCTTCGACGGTCTCTCCCTGGTCATTTGGAATTAGGACAAATAGGTCGATCTCGTTTAAATAAAAAATTAAATATTTGTGTTCAAAATTTAAGCTTAACGCCTATAGATCTTGTGGCCATAACTAATAAACTTTATAATTTGACTTTAGGGTATGAAAGTCAAGGTACCCAAAGACAGCGAGGTCAGTTTGCTGTTCAGGGGTGCTTCGCCCTGGATGACATTGATGATTTAAAAAACCGACGATTAAAAACAATTGGAGAATTATTAAAAAATCAATTAACACTGGGGTTAATACGTTTAAAAAACTTTTTTATAAAAAAAAATAAAAAGTTTGACCAAATAATTGAAATATCACCCCCCTCTAAAATTTTAAAAAACTTAATAAAAGTAGGTGCTTTAAATTGTCAACCAATAAATAGTACTTTTAAAGAATTTTTTCATAGTCATCAACTTTCTCAATATTTAGATCAAAGTAATCCCTTAGCCGAAATAACACATAAAAGACGTTTAAGTTGTTTAGGTTCTGGGGGAATCAGCAATGAAACTGCTGGAATGGAAATTCGAGGAATTCATAGAACTCATTTTGGTCGTATTTGTCCTATTGAAACACCCGAAGGTCGAAACGCGGGCTTAGTCAACTCTTTAACAATTGCTGTATCTTTAAATTTTCAAGGTTTTTTAGAAACGCCTTTTGTTGAAATATATAAACAACATCTTCAAAATCAAAAAAAAATTGTTTTTTTTTGTGTTGAAAAACAAATGTCCCAAAATGTGTTTTTCAACCAAAAATTATGGAAATCAAAAAACTTGTTTGTTCCTATAATAAAATCTCAAACTCAAAAAAAATGTGCAGTTAACCATATTAACTTTTTAGCTTTTAATGCACAACAATTTATTTCTATAGGTGCTACTTGTATTCCTTTTGTAGAGCATAATGATGCAAATAGGGCCTTAATGGGTTCAAATATGCAAAGACAAGCACTTTCTTTGTTAAAACTTGAACAGCCAATAGTTAATACTTTAAATTCTTTTCGAATTCTTTCTGATTTAAGAGATATTCCAACTACTGGAGTGAGTGGAATTATTACTTATATTTCCTCAAAAGTTAGTAAGATAAGTAATCCGAAAATTATTTATGAAAATAAACCAATATCAAAATCAAATATATTTGGGTTGGAGAAAATTTTTTTTCAATTTTAAAAACCTTAATCTTTATATAAACTTAAGTTCTTTTATTAAGACTAGGGCAGAAAGGCAAAGGAACAGAAATATAAGAGATCATTTTTGGAAAAGATTATTATCTCAATTAAATTATAATAAATATTCAACTAAAGGCTGGAGTACCTCTGGTAAAGCCCGCTGGCAAAGGAAGCAAGCGCAGCCCATAATAAACATAGTGGATAAGCCCTATGGACAACCGCAAGAGGGGAGATGTAGCCTACCAAAAGATAGCGGGGGGAAGCCGATTTTTTTCAAAGGTTTAAATAAAACAAATCAAAATACATATTTATTTCATCGTGGTTTTACAAAACAACTTCAATGGGTTCAAAAAGGAGATCTTTTAGCTGATTGTTCTGCTAGTTCTAAAGGGGAATTAGCTTTAGGTAAAAATTTGCTTACAGCATATATGTCTTGGGAAGGTCTAAATTTTGAAGACGCTGTTTTAATCAATCAAAAAGTTATTACAAAATATACATCATTACATATTGAAAAATATGATGTTAAAATTCTTGAAAATGAAAAACTTACATCAAATCTTCCATTACGTGATAACTCAGAGCCTTTATTAGAGAAAAATGGTATTATTAAAATTGGTTCATGGGTTCAAGAAGGAGATATTTTAGTAGGAAAAATTACATCAAGACTTTCTTCAAAACAACTTTCCCTAGAAAAAGAAAATTTAAATTTAAATATTGTTCAGTATGAACAATTATTATATGATATTGTAGATCAGGATTTTATAAAAATTCAAGAGACTTCCTTTAGAGTTCCTTCTGGTATTTCAGGGCGTATTATTAAAATTTCTATATGTTATGAAAAAGAAACGTTTTCTACAAACATTCGAGGTCTTCCGATTTTTGGTCCACCACGGAGTACTCTTCGCCATAGGCGTCCATCACAAAGTACCCTACCGATACCACACAGTATATCATACCATACCATATACAACTCCTTGGGGTTTGCTTGGGCAAGCGCAAGTGGGGCGACCCCAACCCCAAGCGAATATGAGGGGGGTCTTCGAACCTTCGAACCTTCCAACCTTCGAGCAAGCAATTTAAATTATTGGAAAAAAAATAAAAATCATAATTATAAAAGAGTATGGTGGTGGGACCTTTTTATTCAATTTTCTAATAAAAAATTTCAAAAATTTTATTTGAATCCTCGATTTTTGAAAAATCAACCAAAACAATTCATAAGAAAATCGAAAATAGTCAAAGTTGTAATATATATAGCGACTCAGCGAAAATTAAAAGTGGGAGATAAGATTTCAGGACGTCATGGAAATAAAGGAATTCTTTCGAAAATTTTTGGCAATTATGATATGCCTTTTTTATTAAATGGTGAGTGTCTAGATATTTTGTTAAATCCTTTAGGAGTGCCTTCTCGAATGAATGTAGGTCAGATTTTAGAATGTATTTTAGGTTTAACAGGTCATATTTTTCATACAAAATTTCAAACAGTTTGTTTTGATGAAATAAATGGTTATGAAGCATCAAGAAGTTTAATTTATTCAAAATTATTTAAATCAGCAAATCAAACTAAACAAAAATGGTTATTCTCAAAAAAAAGACCTGGCAAAGTGAATATATTTGATGGTCGTGATGGGTTAATTTTTCATCAATCGGTTTTAGTTGGTTATGCTTACATTATGAAATTAATTCATATAGTCGATGAGAAAATAAATGCTCGTTCAACTGGTGCTTATTCACTTATAACACAACAACCTCTTCGAGGACGGGCAAAACAGGGAGGACAACGAGTAGGAGAAATGGAAGTTTGGGCACTCCAGGGTTTCGGAAGTGCTTATACATTGCAAGAATTATTAACTGTTAAGTCGGATGATCTTATGGGGAGAAATCGTCTAATGCTCACTCTTTTAAAAAATACTCCTTTAAATTTTGGAACACCCGAATCTCTTCGTGTTGTTTTAAGAGAGCTTCAATCTCTTTGTTTAGATTTAAATATCTTATATTGAGAAGGTTTATTCTAAATTCCAAGAATAGTCTATAATTATGGCCCTATTAATTAGTTTTTATTTTGTATCATTTTTAATTTTGCCTATAATTGTTTTATTTTATACATCATTAGGAACTTACGCTCAATTTTTTTGGGAAAAAGCAACAGCACCAGTAGCTATTTGTACTTATCAATTAAGTTTCAGTTTGGCTTTAACTGCTTGCTTAATAAATACTTTTTTTGGTTTTTTAGTAGTATGGGTTCTAACCAGATATGATTTTCCTGGTCGAAAATTATTAGATGCTGTTATTGATTTACCTTTTTGTTTACCTACATCTGTTGCTGGTTTGAGTATTTGTGCTATTTATGGTTCAAAAGGCTGGATTGGTCAATTTTTACTGGATCATGGTATTCAAATTATATTTACAAAATGGGGGATTCTTTTAGCTATGATTTTTGTTTCTTTTCCTTTTGTAATTAGAAGCGTTGAACCTGTTTTCGAACAAATTGACAAACAATTAGAAGAAGCTGCATGGTGTTTAGGAGCTACCCCCTGGGACACTTTTTTAAAAATTATTTGGCCGAGTTTAGTTCCTGGTATTTCTACTGGAATGATATTAAGTTTTTCACGATGTATTGGTGAATATGGAGCTATTGTTATTTTATCTTCTAATTTTCCATTTAAAGATCTTGTTACACCTGTTTTAATTTTTCAATGTTTAGAACAATATGATTATACTGGAGCAACAATTCTAGGATCTGTTTTACTTTTTTTCTGTTTTTTTTTATTTTTGTTTATTAATATTTATCTTATGAGAATTGATCTCAAGCCCCAACCTGGGAGTGAATAAAAATCAAATACCTGGCCTGGTGGGATGTTGCCCCATAGAGGCGTCCACGGGCGGAGTACCGTCTAGTTCCTTCGGCCCCTTCGGGGCCGCCTCTCCTTCTAGGAAGCGGCCCTCCGAGGGGATGCCGAGCTGGTTCGAATCTAGTTCGCTCCAGGTGTCTACATCACCTTATGGGTGTCCCCTCCCACCCCCCTTCGTGCTTTACTAACTATAGGACCCCCTTAAAGGAGGAGTGGGGTCGTCCTTGAATTTAATTGTAGAGTATCATTAATTTTTAAAAGCCTCATGTCTATTATTATTCCTGTAGGGGAAACAATTAAAAATACCATAGAATTATTAAATAAAATTTATGATTCTGAACTCTCTCTTTGGTCAGATCAATTTGTTCCATTTTTCAAATATTTTTGGAATTATTTCACTACATTTAAATGGATTGATTATTATGCCCATTTCGGTTTAATTTTGCCCAAAAAAACTGATAGTATTTTTACAGATTTAATAAATTTAGAAACTCCGAATTTAAGTTTATTATCGGAAAAGCAAGTTTCTTTACCTACTTTTTTTAATGGTTTTTTTAATTGTTTCTTTTTATATTTCCCTTTTTCCCCAGTTCATTTTATTTGGTTACGTTCAGTTATAATCCAAGGTATTTGGGCAACTGGAGCTGCCTCTTTTGGTTTATTTTTAGGTTATTTAAGTTTATTTGGCTGTTGTTTATTTGGTTTTCGTGAAATTATTTATATTTGGTTTGGATTAGAGCCATTAAGTTATTTTTTAGGAATTTGGTTAATTTTTGTCCTTATTTTTCAAATCACTCAGAAAAGAACTAATTTACAAATTATTAAAAAATCTCAAAAGAAAATACTTATACATATTTTTTTTACAAATTTTGCTTTAGTATGGACAGACCAATCAAGTTTCTTTCCTTTTTTCAGTAATTTATGTTTTCATAGTGGAACCAATGCTTTGGACATTGATTCCAACGGATTATTTTATTTTTTTGGTTTGGTTTTAGGGGGTTTTTTTTGGATATTTTTTTTCAGTTCATTTTTTCGTTTATTAGGTTATTTTTTAACTCGTTTTACTCAACTTCAATTTTCTTCTTGGATCCGCTACGCCCATCATTTTTGTTTAATTGGATGTTTAACTTTAAGTTTAACTAGTTTTTTTTATTATGGTTTAGATTATTTATTCACAAATCCTTTAGGATTTGTTTCTCAAGATAGCGCTTTTGAAAAAGTTTCTCTATTCAAAACTGGTTCACCAGATGCACCTAAAGGTCGACTCGGTCGTTTTGGAGAAAAATCTATGTCTTCTATAGAAACAGATCTCTCTCTTTTTGATCGAGGTCGTTATGCTTCTGGTCCTTCATTGGAATTAAATTTTGAATCTTTAAACTATCAAGAAGAATATATGTGGCGAACACGATTGGACCGTTTATCGTCACGCAGTGGAACAGGAACAAAAGGTAAAAAAGGTATTGTAAAAAAATATTTAACAGCACAACTTGGGCCCGCAGAGGAGGCTCGTCAAAATGAACGTAGACAGAAAAAACAAGCCCAACAGTTACAAAAATGGAAACAAAAACAAAAAGAAATTTCTCAAAAAAATCCTTATCAATTTGAATATAGTTTTCAATCTCAATTTAAATCTTCACCTGATTTGAATTATGATTCGGATTCTGATTTGAATTATGATTCTGATTCGAATTCTGATTCGGATTTCACAATTCCTTCTTTTCATTCTGAAGAATTTATTAAATATTATAAATATTTAATAGAACGATTCATTTATGATTATACTGGGGAAGCAAATAAACAAGATCCTGATGTTCCTGATCTTCCAAATGATCAGATGGTTCATTTTTCTGCTTTTTCAGAAATTATGAAATATGGCTTTGATGTTTTTTCTTTATTTTCAGATGATATTGATATTGATGAGAATCTAAATCCTCTCGAATATGAGATGAAAGAAAAATATTCCGAAAATTTTATTTATCGATTTTTATTGAATTTTGATATTTCAAATTTTCTTCAAGGTTTACCAAAAGATCATCAGATAACTTCTCAAGAAGAAATTGAATTATTTAAGAAACGCTTTGCTTTATCACAATATTTAGATACCCTTCGAAGTTATTCTAAATTGACTATGGAAAATATTGGTGAATTATATCAACCCTTATTTTGTGGTCCGAAAAGCTTTTCTAATAGAATTTACAACCAACAATTTAAAGGAACTTTGAAAATTGTAGAACGTTTATTTTCCATACATCTAGAAGATGAAAAAAATATTCCCATTGTTGAGGGTGAGGGAGAAGGACGTAGTACCCCCGGAGTTAGCTCACCTACTGAAGTTGATTCAGAAGATTCTCAATATAAAGATTTATATTTAAAAATTAAAAAAGAACCTTCTGTTTTAAAATTTGATCAACCTCTTTATAATTCTCCTAATTTTTCAGAAGAAAATCCACTTATTCATCGTCTGATTCCAGAAAAGAAAATTTTAGACCAAAAACATCCTTTTATTAAAGAAACAAATCCAATACCTTTTTTCGTCGCGTGGAATCGAGAAAAAAGAAAATTTGTTATAACAAATCGTTTATTAACACGACGTAAAACTTTAGATGAATTTCGAATTTCTCCAGAAATTGAACCTTTTTTTAAAAAGTTCAATTTGAAAAAAACCAAAGGGTTTAAATCTTCTATTCAAATCAAAAAGATAACTTGGGATCGTCAACTTAAAAAATTACATACTAAATATAACCAAAAATCAAAAGTTACTGAAGTTATTCGTCCTTTATTTTTTAATACATGGCCTGTTAAGAAAAAAGATTTAGAAGAAAATCCTTTATTTACACGGTTATATCGTGTTCCCGAAGATATGGAAACACAAAACCTTTTTATTTATACTGAGCCTTTAATGGAAGAAGAAGATATTATTTATGAAAAACTTCCTAATATCATTGAACGTATTAATTTAAATCATCAAACTAAACTACAAACATCTCTTGCTCCAAAAAGGGGCGGGTTTTTTTGGCCTGGAAATGAACCATTCCAGTTTCTGGATATTCAAGAAGATTGATTTCATCCGACAAAAGATGACTTTGTGTTGAAATAGCATTGGAAATAATATTTTTCTCAAATCTCTTAGTCTAGCGGCTCCGCCGTGGAGTTAAGTACTCAAGTCCCCTAGGGCCAAAGTCCGTGTAGTTATTTTTTTTAAATAAGTTCCGTACTTCAAAAAAAGTAGGACGAAGTACACCACGGAGTCTACCTCACCCCATCCTTCCTTTCCCCGCAGGGGGAGTGTACGTATATGCGCCTAAACTCCCTACAGGGAAAGGAAGGATGGGGCTTATAGATCAGGCTGTTTCCCCCAGCTCAGGCGGGGGGAGTAAGGTACCCAAAGACAGCGAGGTCGCCTTCGGAAGGTCAGCTAAGCCGCCTTCGGAAGACACACGCCTTCGGCGTCACCTTCAGAGACAGAGAGTACTTGGGTACTTTGTGGACCTATATAATCGATGATAAGTTAAGTGAATACCTGGAACTCAAGTCTCGGAGGGCCAAAGACCTAGGTTATCCAGCAATCGTTTTTAATTTGACGCCGTCGGCGAAGCCTCGACGCGAAGTGCCGAGTTGGAACTTCGTAGTTGGAACTTCGTAGTTGGAACTTCGTAGTTGGAACTTCGTAGTTGGAACTTCGTAGTTGGAACTTCGTAGTTGGAACTTCGTACCTGTACTCCGCGCCTTCGGCGCTAGACCTGGAAGCTAGGAAGGTAGACAGAGTACCCTTTACCCCCTAAGGGGGTTTTTCTTTCCTTTACCTCCCCCGCGTGAGTACTGGGCTTACATAATTTTACAAATGATATTATGGAATGCCTACATTTCAAACTTATTATATGATATGAGCTAATTGGTGAAATTATTTACTAATAGTAATAGTCAGCGAAATAAGGTTAACACAACAACAACACCTATGAGTCCCATGAAGGTATTCAAGTAAGTCCCTGGGGTCCTACGGGCCTAAGATTAGCTGATTTACTCCTACTCTGGTGAGGGGCTTCGAACCTTCCCTTCGAACATTATATTAACCCTGTACTTTCTAAAAATTCGATAGTTTTAAATTGGGTTGTAGGAAGTTTAAAAATTTTCATTGAAATACTTTTCATTTATTCCCTTCGCTCTTAAAGGAAGCCTCTCTGCCCCCACAGGAGCGACCCAGGTGGAACGAGGAGGCCCTACCCCACTCGCCCCATAGGGGCGAGTTGGACGGGTGAACTCCGAGCCTTCGGCGCTAGACCTAGGTACGGAGTTTCATCAGGAGTTTCGCAGCTCAAGCGTCGAGCTCATTCCCCTTATAACTGCACAGATACGGAGGTAGGCCTGCTACAAGCAATCGAAGCGGGGGAGTAAAGCGGAGCGAATAATGTTTATTTATAATTTCGTGAATATGTACAAAGTAAAAGTTTATAGAGAAAAAAGATGAGTTTTGTTCTTTAGGGAAGTTAGCTTAGTAGCTTCTCAATATTTTTAATTTTAAAATATTAACTAAAACTTAGTTACTTTTTTTTGTTATTTTCTAAAACCAATATAGAATATTAACATTTTAGTAAGTCCACTTAAAGAGGTTGGGTTTTTTATTATTGCGCTGTTGTATCTATTTTACCCGGGTAAACCCTTTTTGGGGGGTACTTCAGCTATATTGAATTAAAAAACCACCTGAACTAGTATTATTAAAATAGGGAACAGGAATCGATGAAAATCAATAAAACGTTGAATTCTAGAATATTAACCTGACAATTTTCTATTATTATGACAGCTCTCGTACAAACTCGTTCAACACAAACTCTTTGGACAGATTTTTGTAATTGGATCACAAGCACTGACAATCGTCTTTATATCGGATGGTTTGGTGTATTAATGATTCCAACTTTATTAACAGCTACTTCTGTTTTTATTATTGCATTTATTGCAGCACCTCCAGTAGATATCGATGGAATTCGTGAACCAGTGTCTGGTTCATTACTTTATGGCAACAATATTATATCTGGAGCTGTAGTTCCTACTTCAAATGCGATTGGCCTTCACTTTTATCCGATCTGGGAAGCCGCATCTTTAGATGAATGGCTTTTTAACGGCGGACCATATGAATTAATCGTTTGCCATTTCCTTTTAGGTATTTGTTGCTATATGGGACGTGAATGGGAACTTTCTTTCCGTTTAGGCATGAGACCTTGGATCTCGGTAGCTTATTCTGCACCAGTTGCAGCTGCTGCTGCTGTTTTTGTTATCTATCCTATCGGACAAGGATCATTCTCTGACGGAATGCCTTTAGGAATTTCAGGAACATTTAATTTTATGATTGTTTTCCAAGCTGAGCACAATATCCTTATGCACCCATTCCATATGTTTGGTGTTGCTGGTGTTTTTGGAGGATCTTTATTCTCTGCTATGCATAATACGAACTGTGCTCATTAGAGGCAACTCTAATTGATAAACTGGGTGAATTGCGAAAAATCTAAGTTTTTTAATTTGATATAAAAAAATATACAAAAAATTTATACAAAACTGTTCTAAAAAATCATATCCAGCTGGAACTTATTTGGAAAAACATCATATAATTCCAAGATTTTTAAAGGGTTCGGATAATCCAGAAAATATTATATATCTGAGTTTTAAAGATCATATACAAGCACATTTAATTCGCTATATTGAATTTAAGGATATTCGTGATTTTGTAGCCTATAATTTAATGTGCGGTTTTGATGATAAAGGCTGGCAACTTTTACGAAAAAGTGGTGCTTATGCCACACACGAGACTTTGAAAAAACAAAAAAAGCACTTTTGGAGCTCTGAATTTCAAAAAGAAATGGGCCAACGTTCTTTAAAGCGTCCAGATGCTCTTCAAATCCGAAGTACTGCTGGTAAAAAAGGTGGACGTCAAACTCAAAAGAACAAAAATCTTATAAATATTCAAGACCGTTTTCTTTTTATTCACGAATCTGAACAAGCAGTTTGTATCTTTAATTGTGAAACTTGTGGAGATGTTTTGAGAGAATTACAGTTGATTACCCCACAAAAAAAATGGAGTCGTATTTCACCTTTAATAACTAAAAAAAGACAAAAAATGTATGGATGGTCTTGTAATCCTATTCAAAAAAAATAATAAGATAATTCGCAGCGAAGTTAAGGTTGGGAAAACAGAGCTTGTCTGAGCTCTCTTTAAGACTTTAAAACGTTCAGAGACTAAGGTGTGAGTCCCAACAATAATCACCTATATAGCGCCCAGCTTCTGTTGCTACAAACAGAAGATGACATAGTCCGACACCTTTCGAAAGAAAGGCAAACAGTTATAGGGTTCGTTAGTTACATCATCATTAATTAGAGAAACTAATGAAAACGAATCAACAAATGCAGGATATAGATTTGGTCAAGAAGAAGAAACTTACAACATCGTTGCAGCTCATGGGTATTTTGGAAGATTAATTTTCCAATTTGCATCATTCAATAACTCTCGATCATTACATTTCTTCTTAGCTGTTTGGCCTGTTGCTTGTATTTGGTTAACTTCATTAGGTATTTCTGTTATGGCATTTAATCTCAATGGTTTCAACTTTAACCAATCAATTGTGGATTCTCATGGCCGTGTATTAAACACATGGGCAGATATTATTAATAGAGCTAACCTTGGTATGGAAGTTATGCACGAACGTAATGCTCATAATTTCCCATTAGATTTAGCTGCTATCGAAGCACCGTCAGTTAATGGATAATTGAGTTAATTTTTTTAGTTAAACAGGGGTGAACACCCCCCTCACGGGGGTGGTCTTCCTTATTTAAATAAATAAACCCAACCATTTCTTATCTTATAGCTTCAACGAATCCCCAGAGGGGTTATATGTCAGGATGGAGTACCTCACTGTCTAGCCACAACTACAGGCAGAGTTAAAAACACACACCTAGCGAGGCTGGGTGAGTGACCTTATAAAATATCAAGTTTTTCCTCTGTTATTACTAAAAAATAAATAAAAAAATTTATTATACATATTATTTTTCTAGTTATAGATATGTATTGTTCTTTCCGCGGACTTATACCCTTACAAAGGGGCTAGGTACTCTTAGGGGGACGCCCAACAAAAAAAACTTGTCCTTTTGGTCCACCCTCTGGGTGGTGAGGGGGTACACTACAGGTAAAGGCACTTCCTCTTTCTACCTAACAGATTAGTTAATTAATAAATTTACGTAAAGGTTTCTAGGTCCTACAGGAGTTCATAGGGCTTTTTGCAGATAAATTGTGGACAATAAGAGTATTATTAAAGTTATTTTGATTATTAAGATATTTTTTTGGATTATGTGTTCGAGAAGGAAATTAGAGAAATTTTTAGGGATTCCTTGGGTATTCGGGTTAAAGATAAATTAGATCTTTTTCGTTTTAAAGTCTGGTTTTGGTTGTTTGAATATTTTTGATAGGTTACCTTGAACGTTGAAGTTAAATTGTTGGTCTCAATAATTTTTGAAGAATTAGCTTGGGCTAATTGTTTTAATGTGAGTTTTGATTCAGTTTCTTGTGAAAGTTATTAGAAAATAGCTCGAAGGTTTTTATAGATCTAGTTTTAAGGTTGAACCTTTTTTGTGCCTGGACTAAAAAAAAAAGGTAGACTTTCCACAGTAGAAAAAAAAGGGGTTGGTTAGCTGGATTTTCTGGTAACATATTCATTGGGTTTTTTTGATACCAATACTAATTCTAAGGAATTTCATCCATTTTATGTTGATTGTACTCCGCCAAAAGGTTTTGTTATTAAGAGTCTTTTCAAATTAAAGGGAAGTTCTAATAATAAATGAGGCTTCAACTTCTTCATTTTGTTATATATTAAAATTTGTTATATATTAAAAAAGGAAGTTATCTTAGTCCCTAGGCAAATTGAATCCAATTATTCCCCCTAAATGAAAGCCTGCAGTAAGGGGTTATGGTGGTACTTTGTCCTTCTTCTAATTGATCAACTATTTTTGCCATGATCGGCTAAGATACTTTAACTTTATTATTCCTAAACATGGTTGATTAATTAAGGCCTAGAAGACCCATAAAAAGAAAAAAAAGCCTATATGATTGATGATACACATCTAAATTTAACACAGAATTCTTTATTTTTTTTTTTATAGATATGTGACAGCTATAAGATGAAAGGTGAGTTCATTTATCATCTTAACCTTTGGCGTCTATAATACTAAAAAATTATTTTAACCTACCTAATGAAAAGTCCTGATGATAATAAAATTAATTACTTTATGACATATGAAAAGTTTTATTAGATTAAAAAAAGTACGTGAAGAAATAGAAACCAATTTATGGAAAATCAATACAAACATGGTTAAAATAAGTAAAAACCAAAATAAAGGATAGGTTTTGTTAGCTGGCTTAGTTGCAAGGGTTCGATATGATGAAACTAAAGTAAGTCTGTCTCATCAAAAATTCAGTCACTTTTCAAAATAAAAACGATTTATTAAGTTAATTTCTAAGGGACCCCCCGAGGAGCCGACATGAAATTATCTCTAAACTAAAAAGCTATTATTGAAAAAAATGAGCATCTTTGGTTTTAAAGAAAGGGCGTAGTATGGGGGGGGAGGGGCGCCCCGCGAGTTGTTAGCCAGTTTATTTTTTTTAAGCCAGCTAACCGCGGAATAAGCTAGTTAACTTCATGGACAATACCTAGGGGGCTATATTTTGAATCATTTAATTTACACAAAAATATCCAGAGTTTTCAGGATCATCCTAATTCATTGTCATATATTATTTTATTTGAAAAATAAAATTAAAGTCAGCTTGGTATATTTCTAACTTTCTTTATTTACTTCAGACCTGAGGTCACCCACAGGATAAGACAGGCAAAGGAGATTTATTTCACTTCCACAGGGAAACCCCATCCTTAGGCCAGAGTCCTGGGAGGCCTCCCCCGCTACGCTTAAAGCTCCCTCCTTCCTTATATGCAATTGCTTCTTTTACTGGTGGGCCACCTTCGGGGTGAGTTTACTTACTACGTGATATATTCCAGGGTGGTTAGCTGACCTACTCCTTACTTCAAGCTACGTAATAGATAATTTTTAATCAACACTTATTATATCAAGAGACGAAGTATACAAGGCCGAAGGCCATATCTAGAAAAGTGGAAAAATCAATTTATTATTTTAAATGAAATTATCTTTATTATAAAAAGCGTCTTAGATAAGATACATGATCAACTATTGCTAATCTAAGTGGTATGGTTACTCCAGGGTCGGTAGTAAGTTGAGATAAGTCGCTTGCTTTGCCCCCGGTACCTCCCAAGGAGGCATTTGGAGCCACCTTCTTTTTTGTTTTACTAACGCGTCCTTAGTTCAGTCTGGAAGAACGTAGGTTTCCAAAATCTAATGTCGTGGGTTCAAATCCTACAGGACGCGAAAATTTTTTTTATATAATTTTAGAGTTCCAAAGTTTCCTCAGTAGCTCAATGGCAGAGCCGTCGGCTGTTAACCGAAAGGTTACAGGTTCAAATCCTGTCTGAGGAGTTCCCGAAGGGGACTATTTAAAACCTTGGAATACATCAAATAATTCCGAAGGGCGATATGGCCAAGTGGTAAGGCACAAGATTGCAAATCTTTGATCCCCAGTTCGAATCTGGGTGTCGCCTTTATTTATATTTAGCAGCACAGGGGAATCGAACCCCTACAACTAGTATGGCAAACTAGTGAGCTACCATTACACCAGTGCTGCAATTCTATTGATTATTTTTGAAATAATATTTACAATCTTTTGAATCTTTTTTAAGAAAAAAAAAATTGAATTGAAAATTTTAAATATGTCAAGATACCGTGGTCCAAAAATGCATATTTTAGAACGTTTAGGATGGTTGCCTGGGTTCGGAATTAGACTTAATCAAAAAACTTTAGCAAAATTAGCGAAAAAAGATAGGAAAAAAGAAAACCAATATGAAAAAAGAAAAAAAAAAAAAAAAAAAAAAAAAAATGAATCTTTTCCTATTCGTTTAAAAGAAAAACAAAAACTTCGATATCATTATGGTTTAACTGAAAAGAATTTAATTAATTATGTTCGCAAAGCTCAGCGAAAAAAAAATTCAACTGGTGAAATGTTATTAAAATTATTGGAAATGCGACTGGATAATATTATTTTTCGATATGGTTATGCTCCTAGCATACCAGCAGCTAGGCAATTAATTACACATGGTCATATATTATTAAACGGAAAAACAAATAATATACCAAGTTATCAATGTAAAATTAATGATATAATTTCTTTTAAAAAAGAATTATTTAAAAAAAAAGAATCTATTGTGGCTCCATCTTATTTACAGAATAGGACGTCTTCAGTAGTCAAAATTAAACAAGAAATTTCTCGTGAGGATGTTGTCTTAAAGATTAATGAACTTTTAGTTATTGAATATTATTCGAGAAGTTCATAAATTTCACATTTAAAAGGCCCTAGATACCAGGGCCAAAAAATTCGAAATTTATATGGGGAAATGGCTGAGTGGTCAAAAGCGACGGATTGCTAATCCGTTACCTCTTCAGGGGGTACAAGGGTTCGAATCCCTTTTTCTCCTAATAGGTTCGCCCCTAGAGGGCGATAGTTTTTTCCTGTTAGTTCGGTTGTTAGTAGGCTAGCTAACTTACTACTAACTTATAGGACACCCCGCGGGGGGTGAGAAAGTAAAGTGTTAAAAAGCAAAAATTAATGGATCTGGAAAAAATCTATTAACTTCAATTAAAATCCCTGCAGTTAATGTTAACCATAAAAAAGCAATTACAGGCGCTGTAGAAAAATATGTTTTTAAATTGTTCATTTAATTCTCTCTTTATTTAGGTATAGAATATTTACTAAGAATTTTTTTTTGAAAATTGGCTAGACAAAGACAAAAGATGATAGCAAATTCAATATAATAATATCAGACAAAATAAGCTTAAATCAATTGAATTTTTATAAAACCAAAGAATAAAACAATAATTAAACCAATACTGAAAATAAGCATTTCAAGATAAAATAATAATGTGGACATATTTTTTTTTATTTTGACAAAAGCTAAAGCTCATACAAAACCATCATATTCTATATTATTCCTTTTTCTTCTGACTTTATTTAGGAGGGGTCAAGCTTCAAGAGGAGCGGGGCTTCCCCAAACCCATAAGCGCAGTGCAAGGTCTCTCAGGCGTAGTGGAGCTTTAGCTTAGCTCAGGGCTATCGCCCTTCCTCGGTATGGGGTATGTTGAAGATTTAGAAACATTATAATATGGATTTATAAAGAATTGCAACTTTTTTCTAAAGTTTTTCGGTTTTTATATATAAAATAATTTCTTTTTTTTGAGTTCATGACGCAATGTCGCTGGTTAGGGCGTTGAATTTGAATTAATAAGAAGTGGCGATAGCCTCAAAAACAAAAAGAATGTTGTCATAAAAAGTTCATAATTTTTAATCCTAGACCCTTAAGCACTTTTTTTTTTTTATATATTTAATTGAATCAACAACCCCTCTTAGGATTAGGAGCTTACCCTTCTGTAAAAATTAGGGTAAGCTCCTTTTGAAGCAGAGGGTCAATTTTTGAATTTCTATAGTATAAAAAAAATTATTTATATTTATTATGACACTTAATAAAAAACAAGTGAAGATTTTAGTGGATAGAAATCCAGTGGAAACTTCTTTTGAAAAGTGGGCTAAACCTGGTCATTTTTCAAGAAGTTTATCTCGTGGTCCAGGAACAACAACATGGATTTGGAATTTACATGCAGATGCTCATGATTTTCAAAGTCACACAGATGATCTTCAGGATATTTCAAGAAAAGTTTTCAGTGCCCATTTTGGTCAATTAGGGATTATTTTTATTTGGCTTAGTGGTATGTATTTCCATGGTGCACGTTTTTCGAACTACGAAGCTTGGTTAGCTAATCCACTTCGTATAAAACCAAGTGCACAAGTGGTATGGCCTATTGTTGGACAAGAAATTCTTAATGGAGATGTTGGTGGAGGATTCCAAGGAATTCAAATTACATCTGGATTTTTCCAGTTATGGCGAGGAAGTGGAATCACCAGTGAACTTCAATTATATAGTACAGCAATTGTTGGATTAATTTTCGCTGGATTGATGTTTTTTGCTGGATGGTTTCATTATCATAAAGCTGCACCTAAGCTGGAATGGTTCCAAAATGTAGAATCTATGATGAATCATCATTTAGCTGGATTACTTGGTTTAGGTAGTTTAGCTTGGGCTGGACATCAAATTCATGTTAGTATTCCTATTAATCAACTTCTAGATGGAGGAATTGATCCAAAAGAAATTCCATTACCTCATGAATTTTTATTAAATCGCCAATTAATGGGACAATTATTTCCTAGTTTTCGTGAAGGATTAGCTCCTTTTTTTACTTTAAATTGGGGTGTTTATAGTGATTTTTTAACTTTTAAAGGAGGTTTAAATCCAATAACTGGTGGTTTATGGCTTACTGATACTGCTCATCATCATTTAGCTATTGCCGTAATTTTTATTATTGCTGGACATATGTACCGAACAAATTTTGGTATTGGACATAATATGAAAGAGATTTTAGAAGCACACAAAGGACCTCTAACGGGAGAAGGACATACAGGACTTTATGAAATCCTTACAACTTCTTGGCATGCTCAATTGGCTATTAATTTAGCTTTATTTGGATCTCTTTCTATTATAGTTGCTCATCATATGTATGCTATGCCGCCTTATCCATATTTAGCAACAGATTATGGAACTCAATTATCATTGTTTACTCATCATATGTGGATTGGTGGATTTTGTATTGCGGGAGCTGGTGCTCATGGGGCGATCTTTATGATTCGTGATTATGATCCTACAAAAAATTACAATAATTTATTAGATCGAGTTCTACGTCATCGAGATGCTATTATTTCTCATCTAAACTGGGTTTGTATTTTTTTAGGTTTCCATAGTTTTGGATTATATATTCATAATGATACTATGAGTGCTTTAGGGCGGCCTCAAGATATGTTTTCAGATACAACTATTCAACTCCAACCTATTTTTGCTCAATGGATTCAAAAAATACATTTTTTAGCTCCTCAACTTACAGCTCCCCAAGCTGTGGAAGGAACTAGTCTATCCTGGGCAAGCCCAAGTGTACCTCAATCTGTTCTTGCTGTAGGAGGCAAGGTTGCTATGATGCCTATTGTTTTAGGTACTTCTGATTTTATGGTTCATCATATTCATGCTTTCACAATTCATGTAACTGCCTTTATTTTACTAAAAGGTGTTTTATATGCTCGTAATTCTCGTCTTATTCCTGATAAATCGAATTTAGGTTTTAGATTTCCTTGCGATGGACCTGGGCGAGGTGGGACTTGTCAAGTTTCCGCTTGGGATCATGTTTTTTTAGGATTATTTTGGGTTTATAATTCAATTTCAATTGTTATTTTTCATTTTAGTTGGAAAATGCAATCAGATGTTTGGGGAACGGTTTCGTCCAATGGTACAGTAGCCCATATTACCGCAGGAAATTTTGCTGCTTCTGCTAATACTATTAATGGATGGTTAAGAGATTTTTTATGGGCTCAATCGTCTCAAGTTATTCAATCTTATGGATCCGCTTTATCTGCATATGGTTTAATCTTTTTAGGAGCACATTTTATATGGGCTTTCAGTTTAATGTTCCTTTTCAGTGGACGTGGGTATTGGCAAGAACTTATTGAATCGATTCTTTGGGCTCATAATAAACTTAAAGTCGCTCCAGCTATTCAACCTCGGGCTTTAAGTATTACACAAGGCCGGGCTGTAGGACTTGCTCATTATCTCCTAGGTGGTATTGCAACTACGTGGAGTTTCTTCCTTGCTCGTATTATTGCTGTTAGTTAATTTTTTGATTCCGCGCCTTCGGCGCTAGACCTACCTAACTCCGAATTGATCTAAATCCCCGAAGGGGGCTTAGATCAATTTTTTAAACCAAAAACCAAAGAAAAAAGGGGCGTTATATATTAGATATCTAGCACCAAGTGTAAGACCCTTAGGTCTGATAGGTGGCCGCGGAGCGGACTGCCTTTTATAATATCCCTCAAAACCTTCTAACCGTTTATATTCTTTGGTCCCAGGATCTCAGTCTCAGGATCGTCTTCTTCTTCAGATATTGGTTTTAATTCTTCATCCAAAATAAGAGATTCTGCGCCTGAAGTTAGAATAGGCTCTTCTTCTTTTTGGCTTTTTTCATCATAAAAATGACTCCAATCTCCATAAAGTTCCGCTTCCTGTAAAAAAAGGCAGCATTTTCTATTATATTTTAAATCACTCAATTGGCTTTTATAAACTAAAAGGATAGATTTTTGCAAAATAGGTGAAACACCTTGGTCTGGTCCCCACAAAACCTCTGTATTTTTTAGACGAAACCAAGCTTTTCGAGCTTGCAATTTTTTGTATTTTTTTGGATAAGTATAGCGAAACCACTCAAAGAAGAAATGACAAAAACTACTCATATGGATTTTTTAAAAATATCCTGTGGGTGTTTTTTGTGTATAGATGAGACCGTCGGGATTTCTGCAAGCGCTCTGCAAAAACTCATTGAAATCTATAAAGCGTAAAATTTTTTGAAATATTAATAGCTATAAAAACACAAGCAAATCGACCTAAAATACAAGAAATTAACTTAACTGCTTCAGGTACTTCCAATAACTTTTCAATAAAAATATTTATATAAACCGTATCCCGATTTACTAAATATATAAACAAAGTCCAGCCAGCTAATTTTAATCCTTTATTTTCAGGTAATGGAATAAAAGGAAGTAAAAAAACTAGCAAAGACTTAAAAAAACCAAATAAAAAAGGAGATTCAGTAATTGAACTAACCTCTTTAATTTTATTTGAAGATTCCACTGCCTCTACTGCTTGCTGCACTCCTTTTTTCAACCAAGGAGGGGAAAAGGGTGACAAAGTTCAACCCCAAAAGTAGCTAGCTTAAAGAGTATATAAAGATTAAAGCCTGCAACCATTAAAGTTCTACTTAACATAATGGCTGGAAAAATAGCTTTACAGGAGAAAAAACCACAGCCTTTGATATTTATCAATTCTATTTATTGGGTTTGATTTTTGAAGCTATTGACACTTATTTGCGGGGTTTAAATGTAAACTTTAAACAACTATCAGAGTTAGTTACTTCTTCAGAGGCCGCTCTTAATGAGCTAAACTTAAAGTTTTTCAAAATCACCCAAATTGAGGCAAAATCAGTTAAATCGGGGAAAAGTTTTGAAGATTTGCTAAAACCCAAAATACCCCAAAACATTTGGAAAATTTGGCCAAAAACACAAACGGGTTTGATAAAATTTAGTTTTAAAGAATTTGAGTCATTACAATTAAAATACAAAATAAAGAATCAACTTCTTACTATTTTCACTGAAATTTTAAAAACGAGAAAAAGAAAATTACAAATAGATAAATTTAAAAAATCACTGTTTGAAAAAAGATTAATATTTTTTAATTATGATCTTTATGGGGCGGTGACAGGACGGATTACAACGCGGAATTATCCGATACAGGGAACACCAGCTGCATTTCGAAAAACAATAAATCCTGGCAAAGGGAATATATTTATTGTAGCAGATGTCTCACAAGAAGAGGTACGAATTCTTACACAAATCTCCCGAGATAAAGCTTTAATGAAAATTTTTAAAAATAATTTAGATTTTCATTCCTATACGGGGAGTTTACTTATAGGTAAAGATTATTATAACTTTTGTAAATTAAAGGAATTGGAACCAGCTTTATTTAAAAGTGTTAGGTTTCTAGCTAAAACTTTAAACTTTGGTCTTTTGTATGGAATGGGCCCGAAAACTTTACATCGAAATTTAGAAAAAGGAGGTATTTTTCAAAATGAAAAGGAAACATATAAGCAATGGTCAAAATGGCAAGAAGCTTATAAAGGTATCCAAAAATATCAAGATAAAATAGTGATGGCTTACTGGAGAAGTAAATTCCGAGTAAAAAGTGGGTTTTTAAACTTGTATTTTTATTTTTTAAATACCACAGATTTTGCCAGACGCTGTCCCAATAGTTAATACCTGGGACACTCTAAATATATTGGGACGCTGTCCCACTGTCCCAGCGTGGGGTTGAGTTTTGATATATCGGGGCCAAGCTGAGCGAAACTTAGGTATTTAAACTTGTATTTTTATTTCGTTATCATATATCTGGGACACTGTCCCAGTGTCCCAATAGTTGACAGAAAAAGAACTTTTGTTATATCGCTGGGACATATGAAGAAAGTTCAACTATATTAAATTCAACTATATTAAATTATTATGGATATAAAAAAAAAAATAAAAGTTTAAAAACCTACTTTTTACTCCGGCCACGCCACCTTTAAGACGATTACATCATTACAATATAATAGATCATAATCAAACAGGTATCAATAATTGGTGTTTGATATCCTCTGTATTAATTAAGGCACTCGAAGGTTTTAAAGCAACTATGGGATCCTATCATTATCATATGGTCAAGTGTTCTTAAAAAGGTTTTTGTGTTGGACCAAGGGCTAGTTTTTCAACATTTTTAAATATTAACTAAAAGTTAGTTACTTTTTTTGTTTTATTTTATAGGCCAATATGTAATCTGAATCAGATAATTTTAATAAGTCCACTTAAAGAGGTTGAGTTTTTTGTTATTCTATTTAGTTGGCAGAAGGGACGCCCGAAGGAAAGCCCTCGCAGCTATATGTAATTTCAAAAATCACCTGAACTGGTATTATTAAAAAATAAAAATAAAAAAGAGGAATCTGGCTTATGGATGGAAATCCAAAAAAACTAGGTGTTGAGTCGCGGGTAGTCAATGACGTAGTGGTGTCTTATAATCCTGAATGTCAGCTAGATCCGCAACCAGCCGTAAATCTAGCTCTTCAGTATTATCGTAATTTGTTTTTTAATGTATATCCCCTTTATGAAAAAGAACTCGGAAATCTTTCTTTTTCACAAAATATAACAGTGGAAGCTCCTTATTTGCCAAAAGCCGAACACGAGGTTTTTCGTTATCAAGCGGATGCTTATTCGCATACAGTCGCAATGGCTGAAACGAATCCTAGTGGATGGTTACAAGGTTGTAAGGACTTACACTTGATTTTTAGGGGGATCAAACAATATTCAACAACACGATTAGTTGACCATACAAATGCAATTCTAGATTTTGATGGGGATATCAATACGCATATCCCCTTAGCTCCAAACTTACGTGAAGAGTATCAAAATCTAGTGGGGGGGCTGGAACTATCACCCCCAAAATATATAGATTGTGTGAGAGATTGTGAGGTAGATGCTGTTAGCGCTATTTATGACGAGAATCCTGCCGAATCTTTTTGGCCTGCGCCGAATATAGATAAAAAATATTATTTGTATAGAAACGGGTTCACTTTTGAGGAACCTGGGGGCGCTCAATCTCCTTCAAATTCAGAGGCTCTGGATCGTGTTTCCGATGGTCTTGGGCTAACTTCTCTTGTACAAGAGGATTTAGATAAAATGGTTATTAACCAGAATCGGCAAGCCACAATAGGAAACACATTAAAAAGTAATTATACTTTCCATCGAGTTGTTGATTCTGGTCATGGTTTTGGTCATGGAGGTTCTATAAGTTCATCTCATGTTATTTTTCCTGATTTTCTTAACGTTTTAGCTTGTGGTATTTTCTATTTTTGGTTTTTTGTGGGGGGAGAAAAGTTGCAGGATTTTTGGTGTTTTGTGAGAGGCAAAAAAAAAGAAAAGTTGCAAGTCAAAATTTTTTCAGAGTCCTCAGAGGACTCCGAGGAATTACTCGGACCAAAACCAATCCTATATAGATTGTAAATTTTGTCTTTATTTTTTACTATTTTTGCTGGTGTAGCTATTGTTTATATTTTTTACAAGGGGTTTGCTTAATAGTACTTTTTAAAAGTTTTTTGTGTTTTTCAAGATTTATATTTTTAGTTTTTAAAAAATTTTTCTTTTTAAATAGCACAGATTTTGTTTTTTTATTTTGTCCGAAGCCCCCGACCTAAAGGGGTCCATTTGTCCTCTTGGTAGGATATAAAGATAAAGTCCTTTCATCTACAAAATTTTGCAGATGAAAGGACTTTATATTGTCCTGAAATTATTCTAACATTTGTTGTCTAACTAATGGATGGGAATTAACTTCCCGTAAAAACATAATTATTTTTTTAGGATCTTGTTGGACAGCAAAAGATGCAAGATGCAAATCATCCTGGGGAAATAACTCCCCTTTAAGCTAAACCTTCTTACTTTCCTTAACTATTTTTTTTTTTGATAATATTGAAGGAAAGTTTATTAGTCTAGTTTATATAGTGCGCCTAACCCCTTTAGGTTGTATAAAAGACGACCTCTGGTTAGATGGGGACTTTATACTCAGGATATTTAAAACATTCTATTGATGAAGGGGTTAACAAATCAGATATCTTAAATTATGTTGCTTTTTGCCAATAACTTTTAATTCAACGTATACGCCCAGATTGAGTTCCAAAACAAAGCTGGCGTATGTACGAAGTCAGTAAAAGCAAGTTGTGGGGAATCCTAAATGTAAAATTAGGAGGTTATACTGCAGGACCTGAACAGGGGTCTAAAACCGACTTAAGTTTGTTGAAAACCCTACCCTGGTGGATTAAGTCAATATCAAAAGAAGAAGAAAGCCAACTGGAGGACACCTTAAGGGCAACTGATGGACAACCTTTTGATCTCTTTTATAAGATAAAAGAGATACAGTTTGGTGATCATCTCAAAGTAAATCCTATCAATAAACTTTTATTAAGCGTCCCTCTGGCTAAAGAGCCTACGGTAATATTGACCCCGTGTCTAATTTATTATCACAATTATTCAAAAAAAACAGTTAGCCTTTGTTATAGTTGACTAAATATCAAATTTTTTATACAATGGAAATTGTTCATCTTATATTTATTTTGGATTTCAATTTTATGGGTCTCTTTATTATTATAAAATTTTTGGACTAGTATTGAGCATTAGTTCAAATACGTTACCTATTTAAATGATTTATTAGCAATAAATGAATACATTAATTTTAACACAAAAGAACAGATTAAAACTTAATTCTGAAAAATCTGAAATTATTCAACAATTGTGTTTTTATTTGGCAAGATTGTACAATACTGGATTATATAGTGTTAGACAATATTTTTTTAATTATCTACTTACCTTATGTTCAAAATTACCACGAATGTAAAGAAAATGAAAATTATAAGTTATTTCTCCCCTCTACTTCTCAACAAATTTTAAGAATTGTTGATCGAAACTTTAAAAGTTTTTTTGCTCTATTAAAACTTCAAAAACAAGCCAAGTATAATAATAAAGTTAAAATACCCAAATACAAAAAATAAAATGAACTGATGATTTTGACGATTCAGGGACAGTCAGCTCATATTAAAGATGAAAAAGAGTATGTTTACATCGGGTTATCAAACACTTTCAAAGAAAAACACAATCCTTACATAAACGAACTAAAATTCAAACTTCCTAAAAATATTGAGGACGGCCCAGCGAACTATCAAGAGGTTAGAATATTGCCTATCTTTAATGGTTTAGAATCTGATATTGAATTTGTTTATAAAAAATATTTTGAACCTACATTAGTAGAAGTAGATAAAAAAAAATACCTATCTCTGGATATGGGTTTAAACAATTTTGCAAACAGAATCCTCAAACTTCCAAGGGAATGCTTAAACTTTCTCGTCAAAGGCATAACTTTTTTAATCTTGCTATTAAATATATTGCTGATTACGCGATTTCAAAGAACATAGGTTCAATTGTCATTGGAGACTTTAAATATATAAAACAAAATAGAAATCTTGGTAAGAAAAATAATCAAAATTTTGTTTTTATTCCATTTTCTAGTTTTAGTCGGAAAACTCCAAAATAAATGTGAGCAGTTAGGTCTAGGGTACCATCTACAAAATGAAAGTTATACTTCTAAATGCTCCTTTTTAGATAATGAACCAATTAAAAAACATTCTACTTACAAAGGTCAAAGAATAAAAGGAGGTAAGGCCACCTCTAAAGGATATTTAATTAACGCTGATGTAAATGGTGCTGCAACCATCCATCTCGGTTAAGGCGGCTCTGAAGGGGGCGCTCACCCAAGCTTCTTCTTTTAAGAAGGGGTAGTTTACTGCCATTGTTTAAAAGTTTTGCAATCTATTACATAGGTCGGAAAAATATATCCCGTTTAAGATTTTTCACCCCATTTTCATCTTAACCATAAAAAATCG